CAAGCGCGAGTGCAGCGATTAGTAGGTTGATTGGGGCAGGCTTCTGGGTGCTTAGGATAATCCTCCCGTCACTTTCTAATGGCTTTCGGAAAAGAATGCACATGAATAGGGCTTAGAACCTGACTTGACAAATACAAATAGCGAATGCGGGATTTCCCGTGGCTAACCGTAGATGGGACATTTGCTGTTTTCAGGTGCATATGAATTGAATCAGAAGCAAACAATGCCCTCTTTGCTATTGAATCAGCTTTGATATAGGTATGGTATTTCTCCAACAATCCCGAGGTTCTGGAATATCTGGGCTGTTGAGCCGAGGAAACGATCCAATGGCACGAAGAAATTCCCCTCTAGGAGGGTTAGGCTGTTGTAGGCGCTGTGGGCCGGCTGCACATGAAGAAGAAGAAGCGAAATTGCTTTGGCTCTTTGTAGGAGGGCATTCCACTTTTTGAAAAGGAAAGGAACTGACACCCCCTATGCGAAGCAAGCCAGGCGAGCCCATCAGTAGTATCAATGGAAGCATCCAAACTTCAAGCTGGGGAAGGAAAGCAAGTGACATCAGAAAGTATAATTCGGATTCTGCTCTCGCAGTTCTCAAAGTATCGAAGTGACCAGAGGGAGAAGCTCTGATTCCTCTTGTTGAATCGACTCTTCACAACGTAAAGTATTACACTCAAATACGTTGTATGTAAGGGCGAGAGGGTATCAAAGAGACAACCACTGTTTACTAGCAAGCATTGAAAGCAGATGCCAGAATGACTCAAAGAACTGATTGAACGACGTAATAAAGGAACTAGCTAAAGTAAGATGATTGAGTACAAGCGCGAAGCGAGTGAGTTAACTTCGATTCCCTCTCCCCCATCATAAGTAGGGCCTTATTGTGAAGAAATGTAAAGTAAAGAATGAATGGTTTACCAGGTATGGGTGCTGCCAATACTGGAGGCTTCATCAGATACGAGTTTTTACTCATTCAAGCATTGCTACATGCTTCATCCGGGAATTTCTTCATAAGACGGCTAAACGGTTGACATCTACCAGCCAATTTGGAAAGAAATAGAAGACCTTTGCAAACTCTTCAATTCATGAATGTTTCAAGGCTCAGGCATTTCTTTCTATGTCAAAGCGAAGACATCCATATATTCCTTCAAAAGTGCAACATATGCCTCTTCTTCCTCGGGAGTAAAAAGAGCACTGACAACAATTGGACGTAGGTCATCAGCAGGGCCCAGTTGCAAAAAGAGTGTAAAGTATACAAAAGGCTGTTACCATCATATAGGATGAGCATGACCGAATAATGATTGAAGTTACAAGCGTGGAAGTAGGAAGAATTGGATTGTATTATTATATATTACTTACTTAAAAAAAGATCCGAATCAGCCAGAAGTGCGGATGAAAGCGGTCCATTATATCCTCTGGATGGGGAGCTTGATAGGAGGAGTAAACAGGATTTCTATCTCAGGTGCCTTGGAAAAGAAGAAGCTTTCATCACTGTTCAAGCCAGTCTACACATTCTATTTACATTCTCTTTCAATAGCTATTTGAATATAGCGGTGGTTCGAGTCAATTGTAAGTGTTCAATTAATGCACTTGAATTGATTTCCTTGAATGATCGCAATCTACTTCGTAGCATACATTCTTCTTTCATTCATTTGAACTTACTTTTTCCACTTAAAAAAAGTCTCTCGGAAGAGGATTGTTAAGTCCTTTTTCTTTTTACCAAGGCAATTTGGACCATAAGGAAAATAACTCCAACCTCGTCTGAGACCAGTTCCACTTTGAGTGGTAGTTTGGCCCTTATTGGCACGCCTTTGAAAGTTCTAGCGGCAAAAAAAACCTTTTTCTTCTCTCTACTTCGCTAGAGAGTTTCAAGCAATAGTGAATTGTGTAGCTTGCCCAATTCATCACAGAGCTATTGAAAACTGCTCAGTTACATAGCCCTTGCTCTTTTCTTAATTAACTATACACAACTGATTTTCAACTAAAATCATCAAAATTAACCTAATGCTCGCCCCCCCCTTACCCCCATATAGTAAGGGGGGGTAAGGGCGTTTTCCTTTTTTTGTATAATCGTAGGACCACTTGCAACTTGCATATTATTATAATGAAAAAAGTCTTCCTTGACCGAATGGTCTCAGGCTAATCATGCGAGAAAATTCCATACTTTCGGACCCTGTTCAATAAGATCATCACTCACAGCCTAATAGTACAGGAGAGATAGAGACCCAGTCCAGAGCAGGGCGCTGAGGTTTATCAAAAGTGAGAAAACTGTTAGTGAAAGTGAAATACCAATCACAAATTTCTATTCGTAGGAATTCTTCCCAAGATCGCCTGTGTTGGATAACCCGACACTGTCTCTCCAGTCTTTTCTGGACCGGCCCTCACCGGTAAGCAACTCAGCCTCGGATCCGGGTGCGTCGACGACTTCAAAGCCAGCAAGGAGAAAGAAAGATCACCAGATAGAGACCACAGCCGGCGTTTATTTGTGCAAGCCTCTTCAAACGCAAGAAGCTAAAAAAAAAGCGAAATGCGCAATAAATGCGCAAACGAACATATACCCCTGATTCACCTTAGGGCGAAGGGCGATGACCTGTGCCCACTCCCGAACTAAAGAATTAGATTCAAATGATCAGACTCTCGTGGAACATTATGAGGGTTCTCATTATTATTAGAATCCTATCTATGAGATAGAGCGCTCACATATATTTTTATACCTGGATAGATTTTGCTTATCTAATTCTAGATTAATCAGGTCTATAACCAGACTAAGAAACCAGTATTGCCTGAACCGGTATCCATAACAGATAACTGAAAAGGATGGAAGAATTGGAATCTTCCACCCTCATGTTATGTACTAAATCATAACATTTCATAGAGTAATTAACGTTAAGAGTTTCCTCTTTCCATTTTATTACTCCAATGACATGTTACAATTAGCACATACATGAGCTCATCAAAGGTCACCCATGCAAATATTGCCTCAGACTAATACCTAAATAAGTAATTTAACCATAAGACTATATAATATTTTATTTGATTCTAATCTAATTTCTTTCTTTGAAAGAGATAAAATCCCTACTACATAAATCTGAGGGTAAATTGCCTAGCAAGGCAAAGTCTGAGTAATATTTGTTAGGGTGTACTTAAGAGGCTGCTACCAAACCAATAAATGGTGTGATAGCGCGAAGAAGGGAAAAAGAAGCATGGTAAATAAAGGATTATTCAGTGTTATACACTAATAACAAACCTTAATTCAACCAATACTGGAACACCTTGAACACAAGTTAAACCACCTTTCAGTGGTCAACTTAAGTTTTAAACTACAGCATTCCATTTTGCCAACTAAATAATCATGAGGTTTATGTTAATTAATACATTACCAATGGAACTATTCATAAATAAATAATACCATTGAGAAGTCAAATTAACAGCCTGACGATTATATAGTTACCAATGGCAAAATCCTCTCTTCCCTCCATCCTTTTACCTTCATTCCTAACCAACCTGCTACAACACTATCACTGGTGTTAAACCAGGAAGGTAATAACAGATTGGCGTACTACTCGAGGTAATCTTCATCGTACCCTGTGAAAACTTTATTCATTCAATCAAAGGTTCTAAAACCAGAAAACACTTTGACTTCACTGCTCACTCTCCTTATTCACAAATATAACCAAATAGCAACGATTGCTAAAGATTATATGTTCCTAAAGAAGGTAAGGATTTCCAGGTGAGGTGGGAATCTGACACATACCCCGGTGTAACGGTATGTGACAGATGAAGGGCGAATAACGTTAAATTAGAAAGGAGCTCAGCAGCACCTGTCCAATCCAACATCACGTTAATATCCTAGTATATTATCATCATGTTTATACATTACATATCTACATGATTTTAATCTATCTTAGATAGCCCTGTTAAGAATACAGGAACTGCAAGCAATGATGATTTTTATAATAAAACAGAACTCACATAGACCCGATATGATGATATGATCCTTCTGCATGAGACCAGAATAGCGAAAGCTAGAACTACTGCTGTGGCACATTAGGGTTTTTGTTTGATAACACAGATATTATAGGGTCCTCGAGGTTTATCTGGAGGCATGTTGATCCTTTGGAACCAAAACAAAGTAGACATTTTTACATTTCTATTAGGATAGAACTCTCCATAAAGAATAGAATGGTTCATGTCGTCTGTTTATGCTTATGCTCAGGCTTTCCTTCGAAACTATGGCCCCCTAAGCTTACGCGAGAGAAAACAAATGCAAATGAATTCGATTCCATGGTGCTATATAGGTAACGCCGACAAGAGAAAGAAGAGAAAGAAGAAGGGAAGAGGAGGACGAGACTGAATCATATCAATCTCGTAGTGAAAGATGAGGAGGAAATAGAGTTAAGCCCTATGGCAAGAGGAGATAACATACACAAGTATGCCTCTATCAATGACTTAATAAAGGCTGCTTTTCTTAAGTCATTGATAGAGATGAATGCCCTACTTTCTCTTGGTGGGGGAAGAGCTCTTAGTACTAGAAGTGGTAAGGTAGCTGGGAACTCTTCTTCCACTCGAAAGGGAGCGAGAAGAACTTCCGGGCGTAGTTACCCCAGGGTGAGACTAGGCCGCTAGTGAATCTGCTTGAGTAAGGGCAAAGGCCGAACCGAATCTTTTGATTGAGAGCTGCGAATTGAATAGCGTAGTAAAGTAGCCAAGCCAAGAAGAAGGACTTCGCCCGAAAGAAAGGAAAGCAAGGGGGAAGTTCATACCCGGAAAAGTGCTTACTTAACGTACCCAGCTATCTCCTTATTAATGAACCCGGCAAAGAAAGTCCGAACTACGAATGCTATGGGGCACGAGCGCTACGAGGTAGAGATTTTCTTTGTGTTCCGTGACTTTAAGAGATTCGGATAAAAGGTTATCGCAAGGGGCAATCATTTCTTTTCCACGGGTTCAGCTAGCCCATGCAGTCGTTAGACCGAGATGTGATGCTCGACTGCTAATGCTATGCCTAAAAGTCAGCCCCACCGGGGCCAGTCACGATTTGAATTCGCCACAATAAAATGGCATTTAAGCAAAAAAGACGGGGTCGGATAAACTTGGTCGATTTCACTCTCCCTCGTAGGCAGAAGTTGAGGAGATTGATTTGTTGAGCGAGCAGCAAACCGGATCTGAGAGATGAATGGCGTAGTTCGCTTGGGAATGGGATGAGACTGGACCTGCCTTCTTTCACATGAAGGTTTATGGATGATATGGTCTTTATATTGGCATGGTGATGGTGGCATGGATCGGATCTGCTTTTCGGATATGGTTTGTTTAATATCTATCTCTTGTAGGGTTAGCTCCCCGTTAAGCGACTAAGGTAGTGCTCACTATCTTCGCAAGATGCGAGCAAGTTAGCAGGAACCATTTCGCATAGCCGGTCTGGTGTCGCTGCTTGATTCCTTTGCGCCTAAAAGTCAGCCAATTTGACTGACTTTTCTCAATGATCTTAGCTTTCCCGCACCCACTTAAGGATTTCCTTCTGAGGGGGTCACGAACGGGCTAAGAATAAGTAGTTCGTACCTGGGAGGAAGTTACTTATTGAACTAGGCTCCCATTGAGCAGAGAAGAGTTCCAGAGATTCGGATTCCACTTCGAAAAATGTCTGGACCGGGGAAGCTTGATTGGATGGCAGCGTCATTGCTCTGTAGCCGTAGCCGGGGTAAAGAAGTATTGATTCAAGGGAGGGAAGGGCTATCTATGATGGAATTTCTTTAAGTAAGAGTTGCCCCGTGTATCGATTTGGTTTTTTTAAGTAAAGCAATCTCCGAGAGAATTTTAGGCTTTGAATCGGGATTGGCTTAGTGTTCATTGTACCATATTTTTGTACAAGGGAGCTTTGGCTTTGGTTCGCTTTTCCGAGGGTGAGAAAAACAGACCAAAGGAAGACAACTGAGCAAGATAGATGCCACTAAACTAGCTGCTGCCATAAAACATAAAAAGTGAAAAGAATTCGGAGTAGTTCAAATAGAAGTAAACAGTTCAACTTATCCCAGGAAGGAAAGACTCTTTTTAAGCTTAAGAGAATGTCCCGGCTTAAGGTAGTGAAGTGAGCCATTAGCATTAGCTCTGGTTCCGCATCTAAAATCATTAGCTCTGCTAAGGAATCAAGCATCCAATCCGATAAGAGCATCAAATACGAATCACGTTCGAGACGGGAGAAATAGCGTAGTAGTAAAGGAATAGCCCACTTTCATACCCAAGGGTTGAGACTGTCCTTCTGATACAGAATCCGAGATTATTGAATCTGCTGGTATTGCTGCTGCTCTGTTCTCCGCTGTTGAAGGAAGAAGGGCTGCGCTTAGCTCGACTCGATCAGCAGTGGATTAGGTAGAGAAGATAGCTGTGAGCGACTCCGCTCTAGTTTTGTTGAAGAAGCTGGTCTTTCATCCCTGTGCTATCAATGAGTCAATGTGGCTCCAGGATAGAGAAAAGCCGTCTGTTGTCACAAGTCTTGTTGACTCAGCCAGGAGTGGATTCTGATTCAAGTTCTCGTCAGTCAGTATCCGTAGCGGGGACTGGTAGCATGCTTAGAGGAAGAAGCGATGCCATTGAATCTGTTGTAAGCGCAGCTATTGGACCGCTTCGCTTCGCCCCTTGGCACGAACGGACGAGAAAGAAGTAGAGCTTTGCTAGTGAATCTGCTCTTTGAATCACGTGTCCCGTCCCTCTTTCTTTTTGAATATTGAATATGCCACGCGATTCGAAATGATTAGATATTAAATGAAGGGCCTAGACAATGAAAGGGGAACAGCCAGAACCAAATGAATATTTATCCTCCCCGTACCATACCATAGAGAAAGAGGAAGAACTTATACGGATTGATGGATAATGATTGATTGCACACAGATGTTATGAAAGAATTGTTCTAATATCCCCTTAGCTCTCACTCTCAAGTGAGGGGGTCTCAATTCTAACCTAATAAAGGAAAGGCAGAACCATAGCCAATCACACATCTCGTTGCTAAGAGGTAGCTGTAGCTGGCGAATTAACTAGAAAGCGACCATTGAACTAGTAAACTAGCTGCCATTGCATTGAAAGAAAGCAGAGGGAAATTCCTCCGTTAGTAGTTAAGTTTCTCAAGTGAGAATCAAATCCTTCAATGCTCGGTACCAAACAAACCAAGGTGCGTAGCGCTCTCTCTTTTTCATAGTCATGTGCCCGTGGGAGGAGACTCGCCTTCTTCTTCTAAGATGGGATGGGATGACGAGAATATGCTCTGCAGATGTTTTCATTTCAGGAAGAAGGTGTTAGCAAGGAGCGAAGGGACGAAGGCAAGAGGTCTAGGTCTTTGCTGCTTGACTGCGTCAAAGCTTGAAGTGACGAATACGCTTGATTGAATCAGAAATGAACTGATATTGCGGAGGAAGAGAAGAAGCTGTGTCGGTTCTTATTTCCCAAAGGGAGTGATCAGTGGAGGCTTACAGAAGCAGCCGCTCTTAGCTCTTAAGGGACATCTTTCACGTCTCCTAGGCTCTCCTTTCTTGTCTTTCATCAGCCGAGAGGGATTCAAGTGATCCCAATTCCAGGCAAGGTCAAAGGAATACAACTGAGCAATCCAACTGGTATTGAACCGGATGCCATAAAGAGTTCAAGTTAGATCCATTAGCGCCCAGAGGCATCGCACGCCCGACAAAAATCCTTCACATTTTAATGGTAGGCCACCGGAGTCCTGCCAATAGAATCTTTCTTACTGTGACTTCAGGCCTGCCCATTGCCTCCGGCAACTCCTGGTGTGCCTCTCGCATCACATCAGAGGCTTATTCCAAATACACACACGGAGTACTCCGAACCCATTCTAGAAGGTACTCCATTTATCAGCTGAAAAGGCGCCGATGTGCATTTTTCCTTCAGGGCGCCGCGAAGAACAAACTGACTACCTTTATTCAATAGGTGTATTTAGAAAACGCCGGTAATAACGTGTCCCAGGAAAGATCTGACTCCTTTCACATTCACAGGCGTCGTCATTTCCAAGATCACCTTCACGGGTCCCCTCGAAATCCTTAACGGCTTTGTGTCCTAGCAGCCGTCCCTGGTTCATTAAGAACTGACACTTCTGTGGATTCAGGGACAAGCCGCGCGACAGACGCCTAAGCACTCCTTGAGCTGTTCTAAGTGCTCCGCCTCTTTTCCGAAGACGCTATAATCATCCAAGTAAATCCTTACAAGGTCTTAGAGTAAGTCATCTTCTCAAAGATAATGATTACTTAAAGTATTCATTAAACAATAAAAGCAAATCCGGTTGTAGGCGTAAATCCAAGACGACGTGACAAAGGTGGTAACTTATCCTCTTCGGCGATATGAACGTCGATTCTGTAATAACCTATCATATGCGCCGTCCATCCATGTCATTCCCTCTTCTAAGCTAAGATCACATCTTGGAACGGCAACGGGAAGGGGTGGGATCCTTCTTTGTCACTTTTTTAAGTTATATAGAGTCTACGAAGATCAAACTCTTATCCTTTTTATTAAGAGCTATTGGGGACACCAAATAGCTCGTGCTAACTCTTAATATGATACCGGCGTCAAGCATTCGTTGAATCTCCTTTTCCCCTTCTTTACATACAAGCTCAGTATAATTCGGGTTCTTCGTCTAGGCCTTTGTTTCACAGGCTTGGAGCCTGCCTCACACCCACACTCACGAAAGACAAAGCGCCCATTCTGCGTAGGCGGTGGTGCTCCTCTGGTCCTTCCTTCGATCCACCGCCTCTTCCTTAGTCTTTGGTGGATCAGACCCTTTGTTAGGCCTCTCCGTCTTCTCCTCTAACGGGGGAATAACAAGTCCATTACGGTCCAACTAGGTGGGCCGCGTCAAAGTATATCGTGAGTCTAAATAAACTTGTCTACCCCCTCGAGCATTCGGATACTTGATCTGCACAATAAAAAAAAGCAAAAATTACTACCAGTTTGTTTATCATAGGAAGACCGTCTTATGCAATCCTCACCTCTTCGGTACTGCTTACCTTAATGCAGGATTTTGCTTACACCTATCACGGCTTACCGCTACCATGAATACCCCACGTATACTTGCTTTGTCTTGCTTACCTCCCATTAGCTATAAGTAACCCCCGTCCTGCAGCTTAACCCCCAGTGACCCCCATGCAACAGTGCGTCAGGTTCATTTTAGTCGGGAGTGAAGTGCCAACTGCCAATGTTGTTTCATTCACCACGCGGCTGAATCCTACTCCTGTACAGCAATGGAATGGGAGAGTCATCCGTCTAACGAGAAAATGGAAGCGGCGAGACATCTATATGACCAAGGCCTTGTCACGAGTTGGACTCGAACCAACACTTCTGGAAAAAAATCCAGCGTTTATTCTAATCGTGACTTTAGTTTACCCGGTTCGTCTCTTGACATAGAGAGCAAGACTAAGAAGACTACATCCGGGGTGGTTCACTCCACCATAACTCCAACCCCCCCAACAAATTCTGACTTTTGTAGCCCCAACGAGAAAGTAAGCTAGGAGAGGAGAGCATTTTAAGGGAGTAGCTTCCTTCCTTGAATTTGACTTTAGAATAGACTAAGAAAAAGAAAAGAAGTAAAAAAACCCATTTATTTTAATGAAAAGGCGGTGCTCGCGATCTATAATAAACAGAAGCAATTGTAGCAGCTCCGGCACCCATTAAATTAGGAATGAGTGCACCGACGGACCATGATAAAGTGTAATCCAAAAACAAAGCAAAAAATCCTACCTTTTTTAGGATAAGATAAATTCTAGAACTTGTACGAAGTATTGACTTTGCGTTCCTTGAGAAAGAAGATCAAAATAAATATTGTTTAGAAGGCTCACTCTTTCTTCTACAAAAAAAAGACGTTCGGCTACCTCTTGGAGATTGACTCCTGTTGGTAAGTGAACATCCTCAGTAGTATCCTCTACCAACTAGAAATTCTTTTGAGAGTTGGTAAACAATATTCTCCTTCAATACATCTATCGCAAATTCTGTTATTTTTTGTTCCATATTCATACAACTTAGTTGATGGATCATTATCATTTGGCCAGCCCTAACGGCTACAAGAATAGCTATAGGCAGAGCCAAACCCATCCTTTCTAGGAAATCAGTAACGAGTTGATCCATAATGAGTCCACCCAATATTTCTCTGGCTCTCGCTGAGCGGCATACCTTCATCCCTCAGGAACGGAGAGGGTCCATGAATGGTTATAGGATTCGAACCTATGTGGTCATTCTTTCAAAAAGAATCCAGAAAGACGTTTCTCTTTCTAGGAAAGAAGCCTTGCCCTGAACCATTGTCCCTCCGCTGAAGAGTTTCTTTAGATCTTTCTTCTTTTCTTTACGACTTGATCAATGATGGGAAAGCTCCGATCTGTCACGATTGCGGATTCTCATATATGAGATTTTAGAAGAGATTACATTCTCATATTCTCTTAATAGGGAGAGGTGGGTCCTCCCACTGAGTATGTATACCCTAATGGACACTGAGATATAGGGGGGAGAAGCTGAAAGTCTAGTAGGGCCAACCCCTTACCACTAAGGAGGCCCATATAGATAGCTATATGAGGAAGAAGAAGGCGCTGCATGCAACAAGGTTAGGCAAAGAGATGAGTATTTTTTACGCTGCCGGTTTCTTTTATCGGCCGAAGCCCCATTTCATTCTCTTACTTAGCTTCAGATTTGATACCAGTAGGTGATCCATGCGTGTCCGGCGATACCCCTTTATTTCGAGTATGACTATGATGGTGGGCTCTCTCTCTGCTTGTGACAACTTCATTAGCTACGGCCGCAACAAAACAACATATGGAGGACGAGGCAACATATCCGCAAAGCATAGGAAGACGGACTCGAGAGTGAAGACGAAGCTACTCCCACTGCCCACAGACTGTTCCAGAGGAGGAAGAAGATCTGGAGTTTCCCGGCCCGACATCAGACGGGTGGCTTAGTCGAGATGGAAAGTGTGGATGGCAGAGATCCTCCGCCTACCTCTTTAATGAGAAGGTTGAACTTCCTGCAAAGAGTAAGTCTGTTCCAGTTGAAAGCCCCAATGCCAATGTCTGTATTTTTTTTGATTTGATGTTTTGCACCGGCGTGAGAAGTGATCCCTCTGGCTGAGCCCTTACTCTAATAGGCGAGAGGGTTCCAGGTATAATAAAAGAAAGAAAGTAGAGCTAGGCAAGGTCTTCTGTGAGTGAACGAGATGAGGCCTTTCATCTCTAGAGCACACAGATTTCTGGCGACTCCGCTGGGGAATGATTTCACTTTCGGGAGTCCTTAACTAAACACTTTTTGAAATGATAAATAATTACAAAAGAAAAGGGTTTACAGTGCTTTTTTAATTAAAAGTAGACTGACCCGCTTCTTGTGAAGGGAAATGGCACGTTCAACTGCAACGGCTACAACACCTTCGTCTGCTGTCACCCCCACTTCTGGTCCAACGACCATTAGGCTGGGCCCCTAACAACCATGGCGCCTCCATCTCCATCAATGGCGCCACTAGAACTACAACTACTGGGGCAACCGGAGCTTACATCCGGTTTGGAACTTTTACTCAGGAGGATCTGCATCCACGGGCCCGCCCTCAGGTGGAGGGCACTACAGCTACTGCTGCTGCAAAGACTGCCAAGGCCGGGGCAGTCGTCATTCCCCGCCTCCCGAACAGGGGCAGGAGGCCCTCTCCGGTAAAGTCCTCCAGTTCACTCCGGGGACTAATGATGCTACGGCCTCTACATCCAAATCCTCCCTGAGCCGCAGGGCCCGGAGGAGGCGGAACAACGCGCACAAGGCCACCTAGCTCTATAAACGCGCCGATTCAGCCTGAGGAGCCGAGGCTGAAATCAACCTCCCGCCTTTGATCTTAATACCCAACAAGTATCCAAGCAAGTTCAGTCCGCGTCAAGAGAAACAGCCCAACAGCTGTGCTAAAGGCGTCCGCCTTCGCCAAGAAGGCCTTCGACCCTCTCCCATCGACAAAGAAGAAGGAGGAGACGGTGTCTTCCAAAATTGAGAAAGTCCTCCAATCTGTCAAAGAGAGAGGGCTCCAACGACGCTACCGCCGGGAGGAAGATAGAACCAGGACGGGTGAACACCGGCGACCCCTCCCTGTAGTGATCTACAGGAGGAGGCCAGCTGGAAGGTCCCCTCCTACAAAACACTATGTAACTGGGCCTCGCCCAGACTCGTGGTGAACATCGGGACGGACCGTCGTTATCAGCGCGGACCGCCACCTCCTGAAAGGTCCCACCTTTATCTTTATGTACACCGCCGTTATTTCAATAAAGAAAGGATTGATTACGAGTGCGGTATTCACGGTGAACACCGTTCGGACCTTTAATACGACCGGCCGGCGGAAGGTCCCGAATGGCCCAAGAGGGACTTAAACCCAAAAGATAAGAAAACGGGTGAACACCATAGGGTGACATCCCCACGGACTAAGTCTGAGCGATCCCCTGTCGGAAGGTCCCCGCATCAACCTATTTAAAAAGGCAAGGAAACGCCACCAAGGAGCAGTGAGCGTGCTTCTACACCTCCTCCTTCTCCCCAAACAACAAAAGGCTCACCCCCTAAAGAAGACAAAGGGAAGGCCAAAATGAACGAAGTCGCCCGCTTACCCATTTTCTCATCGAGCGAGGGGTCAGGAAATGGATATGCTTGAGCAACCCCCTGTCTCTGTAATGGGCTTTCAGAAGCACGTACCTTTTCTAGTCAGGTCCACTGGTTCTAGTGATAGAGCAAGGAATTCGACTAAGAAAGAGTTCGCCTTCGAGTGACTTCAGGTCAATAGGATTCGGTGGGCAACTCCGTCCTATCTCCTTCAGGAAAGGATCTCACTTCTTCCCTGACGCCGTCTTTCTTTCAAAACTGGAAAGTCAGAAGGTAATCGAGGAGGCTATGCTTAAAGCATTCGACGCCGGTGATCAATCAGGCAAAATCGAATTTTTCCTTTCCCCTTTCCGACCGGTCACCCTGATTTGAGCTGAAACAGGGAGGACCGAGTCAGGATCATACGGCTCCATCATCGATTTCAATGTCTCCTTATCCACTCTTTTTTAGAATTTCATAATCAGAGAGAGGGAAAAGAAAGACAGAACTTGAAGCTGGAACTTCAAGACTTGCAGAGATATAGTTCCATAACTCTCGGAAATGAAAGTGGAACAGGAAACTCGAAACCGGAACAAAAGACTGAGAGACCTGATTCCGATCTCAGAGTTGGAAGGCTGGAAAGAAAAACGAAGTTTGAAAAGATAGAATAAAAAAGTAGCCGTCCCTATATAACCTTTCTAAAGAAAGACCACCAGTGGCTATCAGAAGCACCTTATTCAGGTAACCCCTGAGTAGCCGAGAGTTTTCCATAACTCTCTGCCATGATACCAGATTGTACTTCAGCAGTGAGGGAAACAATGAAGATCTGATTTTCATTGTATACCTTTATTGCTAAATTATGGTCATGAGGGCCAGTGTTATCCATTTCAGGTTTCTTTACCCACTATGAGAGAATTCCTACATATGGTCATCATCATGACCAGGAGGAAGCGCTCTGATCCACGTCTGGATCACGGGTGTGTTACCACACCTATCATAGCTGAACTAATCCTGGGGACCTCGTTCCAACCCAGATGCTATTGCCTGGGGCCCAATAAGAAGGAACCGTGAGGTTCCCCTCAAAGCTCGAGTGCAGTTGGTATCAACTCGCCTAGCGGTCAGCCATCCTGCGGCAAACCGTGGAAGGCATCTGTGGTTCTTACTCACAGAACCTGTCAGATCGAACCAGATCCCCAGGTGAGGTCAATCATGCAATGAAGGGGATCAAAACCCCAACCCGCATGATCGCCTCATGGTCAGAAGACCAAGACACAGTATGTAACCGCGCTCAGTGCTCTGAAAGGGGCCATCACTCCCCTTCGCCAACGGATGCACCCGATGACGCCTAAAGGGGGTTTCCCGCAAGAGCTGATTAGGCTCTTTACGGGATACTCGCCGGACCCCCCGGCACAGCTTGTTACACTGCACCGAATTACTTAGCTACTTTTTTTTTACATAACTGAAGAAGCGCACAGCTTTATTGCGCGCATTTGCGCTCAGTTGACGCCTAAAGTCTGATGTTCCAGGGATCTGCTGCAGTGCCACTTTTTCTAAATATCTAAAGACAGCATTTATGACAAGATAGCAATAGTCTTTGGCAACCACCGCTGGAGGATCCCATGAATCTCCAATTGGCAATTGGCAGACTGAATCACATAGAAGGAGGTCAGCTACCTTCCTCGAAAATCTTCTTCCCATAACCAAAGAATTGAATAATGCCTTCATAGGCCATTCTAATTGGTCTACTTATGCAAGAAAGACCAGAAAGCAGTCACCGGTGCTGCCGGTAGTACCTATCTTAGAAAAGGGGTAATCCTCAGATAGAAAAGAAGGATTTATCAATCCGTCGATAAGAGTGACTTAGAGGAGAAAAAAGAGGACACAGGCATGATAGAAAAGAGAAAGGGAGGAGATTCTCTTTCTAAACTAAACCGGGAGGAGCAAGGCGGGTGAGCCAGTGGGAACGAGAGAGGGCCGAGGCTAACAAGAGAGTGGAACCAGAGATTCTGCGGAAGCAGAGGTACACTCTGATCATGCGTCGGTCAGCTCGGGAGGTTTGCTAGAACAGTTCGATACGATAATGGAGGACCGGGGCCAAAGACCCTGCCTGTGGGTAGCCCGCCGGACCAAATCATCGTCCCGTGTGTCCGAGAGGTCGCTAAGAGGCTCATGGAGAGTTTGAAAAAGAGCAACGCCTGTCTTCGCGGGTCATTCTCGAATGGTTAACCTGATCAACTTAGAAATCAATGATCTGGGAGGAGAAGAAATAGACCGTCGGACCTAAGGAAAGAGCCCTAGGTCTGACTCCTTCTCCATAAGGGTGGAACACCTTTCGGTGCTCCCTCCCTTCCATCTCAGCGCCCAGCTGCCGGCAACCACACACAGCCCCCTCCTGTAGGAATAGTTCTCGCCGACGGGGCGGTCGTTCGTCATACGAAGCTTCTAAACGTGTCTCTTGCTGCTCATTCAGTATCAGTATCTGACGTTGGGACGTTCTTTGGCGGAGGTCACCCAAACATAGATTGGGATGCTTTGCAAGAGTGCCTTGCTCCGGATTTCCAACAACACCACTTGCCTCTGCCTCCGTTGCCTACGACAGTAGAGGCAATACAATTTCGGCTTCAAGTCGAAAATTTAGGCCGTCCTCAAAATGTACAGCGTCCCCTGGCCGAGGCTGAACAACTGGTTCAGCTGAAAACTGAAATAATTGAGGCCGGATAAAAAAGAAAGATTTACTAGTTAGAAACTCTAAAATGAGTTTCTAGATAATAAAATGAGCTTCTGGGGCAAGTACGTTCTCTTAGTTTTAAGCCACGTCACTTTATGGCCTTTCCCGATGAAAGGATAGGGGGGCTGCAAGTACTAGCGAGGTTAATTTCGTTTTGATTTGACTCTGGCGCCACCTATGACCTATAGTGGATGACCAGTCCTGTAGTAGACAAAGAAGTTCAGCTGCCAGAGTAGAGTGGATCCTACCCCGTATTTTCCTGCGAAAAAAGGGGAGAGTCATTCAGCTAAAAGTAGCTGTCCAATCCGGGACTCGGGCGGACCGGACAAGAATATGAGGAAAGTGGGATTTCGAAGTGAGAAGGTTAAGGATCCTTTGGAATATCGGCCAGTTTTTCCTTTCGAAGGAAAGGTAAACTATAGTGACCGTGAGGGAAAGGTGAAAAGAACCTGCATCTACAAGAAGTGAAAGCCTGTTTGGCCTGCGAGTTATGATTGTTAAACGGAGCTGCAGCGAAGGCTCGCTCGCGCTTAGATTTATTAACATGTATGCCGCTTCTATTGACTGACCATCTTTCAATGACGTTAAATCAGGACTGGAAGCAAGCTACCTTAGCCAGTGATTCACTGCTTGATTCGCCGCTTCTCCTGCTTTTAGCGGTTCAATGGGCAGCTGCTTGATTTGGTTCAGGAAAAATGGAATCCACTGATTCGGATAAGTCTTATGAGACGAATTCGGGGTCAAAGGAGGCTTCGCTTCATCTCCATCTTTAGATTCGACAAATAATTCGGAGGTTACCTTCTGGTTCTGGATAAACTGGGTATGTTGCTTTGTGAGAAAGGAAGGGCGTCGGCTGATACTGGTTCGGATACTTACTCTTCAGCGAGAGGACTAATCGAAGGAAGTAGGAGCCAAGCTCCCGGCGGCGGCGGAAATCTCGGCTTGGTAGGCTCGTCGGGAGGGGTCGAGTTCAGGAGCATTAGGCAAACTCGTAGCAAGGAAATAAACTCTTTCTTTGATTGATAGGTCAGGTCAGATAGGAAGCAGGCACGCAAACCAAGTTTATAGGGGTGGTTAGTTAGAACTCTTCAGGTACGCCCTATAGCCAGTGACTTTCTTTTAAGTCTTATGGTAGGCTTACTTTCATGAAGAGCCAAAAAGAACCATGGAAAACTTTCCTTTTATGGCTAGATCTCTGTATTGAAAACAGGGCAGTTCTCGCTGCTAAACTATATAGAGGGGGCTTTTGATGCTGAACAGAAACTGGGAGAAAATGCTGCAGAGACTGATTCACCTGCAAAGGTTCTTCCAACTGTTTCTTCGTCTCCAGTGGAGTCGTCTTCGACTGATGTCTGAGTCGAAGAAGGTAATGTGCAGGATACACTCATTGTGATTGAGGATGACCCTGTTGAGAACAGAGACGAAGAGAACGAGCCGAATAAGGAGATTTCTGAACCTGAATGCAACAGAGAGGTTCCCGAAGAAGAGAAATCTCCGCTGGACGCTCAATTTAGTCCTCTAGTCTATAGCAGAGACATAGCTTCATTTTCCAGACGTCCACCTGATGTGTTTGAAGAAAATGATGATGAAGACGGAGACAACTCAGGAGACTTAGCTTGATTCTCGTCTCCTGAGTTGGATGTCGATAAGGTGGGTCTTTCTCATGGAATTTCCATGGTACATGCTTCTTGCCAACGCATGAGAAGGGAACTCTTGAGAAAGATGGACTAGAACCTCAGCCTGTCTCAGAGCTGGTCCGGAGAAGTGTACCATACGATGAGGCATGAGATTGAAGATTTGCGTCGTAGAACTGCAGAGAGAAAGTTATATACTATAATATTGGATTCTAACTCGCATCTTCTTGAACAGAATGACATTCTTCGATAGGCTGAGACGGATGCTCGCTCTGAACTTATGGAGGCTCGAGCTTAAATAACTTCATTAAGAACTGAAGCAGATGATCTGAAGAGCCAGTTGGAGCAAGAGCGAGATACAGTCAGATCGTATGAGAATATGATCCATTCATTGAATAACTTTGACTTCCCCTTAAAGTAAAGGGCGAAGACTTCTCTTTTTTGCTTTTGTTGTTGTTTATGTACTCAGAATGTAATCAAACATTCTGATGTAATGAAAGACTACTGTTGATAATTTTGTATTGCCTTCTTTGCATATTCAAGTGTGAAGACGAAAGCTCCATCTCGAAAAAGTGTTCTCGAGTACGTATTCTCGAAGAATTTGCTGTCGAAGACTTTTAGAATTGGAAAATTGACCGTTGATGCAGTAGGAATTTCCTTGTGAAACAAACCGTTAGGCTCTTAGTATTGTGGCACGTGTCACTGATTCGACGGCTAGGATACATGCCGTAATACGGAACGTCGCTTCCGTCTTATAAAAGGGCAGAATTTTCACCTTATCACCTTCTAGTTTAAGTCTTTCTTCCTTGCTTTTAAGAGTGAACTGAAGATGCCCTAAATCTAAATAAGCGCTAGGTTGCTGAGAAGGCTACGATGGAGAAGAGGAGCAAAGCCATTCTGGTGCACGAGCAATCTCAAGTCTTAAACAATGAAGACTATGACACAAGCTTGATTTCGGAGAAGATGTTCCGAAAATCAATCCAGGTGTGGGCGACCGGAAGAGGATTTACTTTCGAGCTTCCGAGGGAAGTCGCATTTCTGAATCGTCGGAAGTTTCACAATCTTCGTTCATCAGCTTCGGTATGGCCTAATTGAAGGCACAAAAAGCATGTATGTATAAGTAGGGCCTTCCAGAAAGAATTTGTGGATATTTTCCGTTGGCATGGTGCCGGCTCAACTCCCGGAGAACGCCATAGCCATAGCATTCATTTACAGTTTTCTGATGGTTTTGAGGGACCATTTTCGATTGATCTTTTCCGAGCCGTGATGAAGTGGGAATCGAATCTGCACTATGACGGCTGCTTCGTCCTGAAGGGCAGAGGGACGAAGGTCTTTGACTTGATGGATTCTTCCTTCGGGGATGGGAGACGAAAATTCTTCTTCGTGAAGGGGCTCCAGTACGAGCATAACAGACCTTTCGCCGTCGACCCCGCCAGATTGGAAGAATTTGTTCCAGCTCCCGGAGATCCAATGGTGGTAGTCATTGACTCCTGAAGGAAGAACTCAGGAGTATTGACAAGTACTTGAACGAGCTCGGAGATGCCCCAGACCGTTATTAATAGAGGGGCGAGATTGAGTTAGTATTTCGTGAGTGGGTAAATGAGTTTAGGCACGAGCGGCCAGTTGATTGCTTAATTCAGTTGTTGAAGTATTCGTTCTCAGTTGCTTGGTCGGTTGAGTTCTTTCCATTCAATATCCCCCATTCCCGGTCGCATCCTTCCAAGAGCATCCTTGAAATATCTAAAACTTGGCGCATCTTTCATTTGCACCTCTCTATATGTATGCGCTTTAGCCCTTTTTGCAAAATGGAATCGCGAAAGCTTTAATATTTAAAAAAAGCAGAAAATAAAACAAAATATAAGGACATTGAAACTCATTGAAAACGATACCGAATTAACTGATAAAGAGACGAAACTAACAACTGCCGTAATGAACCTAAACTAAAGACGGAAAGAATCACTCACTGAATACCTATTTTTTAAAGAAGATTGGAGTCCTCAAGCCGAAAGACGAAGGCTAAAGCAACTAAGTGTAAAGAGGAGGAAGGACGACAAAGGCGAGGAAAGAAGAAGACTAACTAGATATGTCTATAGTACCACGGCTGTAAGACCTACGGCCGAAGTAAGGATAAGGATAGCTGCTAAAGAAAGACACTTTTTAAAAAAACGAAAAGCTAATATAAAAAAGGAATACAGTAAAGAAGAAGGGAAACTAAGGCAGCTAAGCCACTAGTACGAAGAAGCAAGCGGGGGCCCCCGTTCTATCCACTAATCATTTCATAAAATGATGGGTGGAATGGCGCGGCGCTGTAGGAACCGGTCGGATTCGAACCGACGAATAGAAGTTTTGCAGACTCATGCCTTAGCCTAGTGCTACGTCCTACTCCTACTCTTTGCCATACCACTGCGGGGAAAAGGGGCTTTGATGCGGGTATTCCCTTGTTACAGTAAAGCACTAAAGCAAGCAGTCAAGCAGGAGAGGAAGAAGGTGCAGCCTAGTCTCTGTCCGTGGTGAAGGGATTGACTATTGGATTTCGTTCGAAAAAAGAGCAATTTGCCATTCATTCCCTAACCTAAAGACTAGTTGCCTTTCAGGGTATCGAATCGGCTCTCATTCCTGCTTGAATGAAAAGGCCAATCTTTCTTATGAAAGAGCCGGTCGGATCTCACCTTACTAGACGAAGCATAAGGCTAAGAGCGCATTCTATGCCTAGTGGTTTTGGTTTTGGAAATGGGCAATCAGTTAACTGCCAACCCAGAGACCTTTTGGGAAACCCCTTACTCAACGAACGGCTTACACATGCCCTCCTACTGCTACTTTGAATTTGAAGGAGGCTGACAGCCCTGCTAACTCGTACTCGTCTTTGTTTGCCTAAAGAGTCCCCTTCTCGAGCCCAAGGAATGCTTAGCGATTAGGAGACTGCTTCGTCAACATTCAAACCCCTCCTTTTTTATTATGTAAGTTGGGCTTGAGGAATAGAATGGCGCTGCAATAAGACTTGAAGGCAGAATTGGACATTGCTGGAACAAAAGCATCCTATAAGCTTCCGGAAGTAGTATGACAGTTATTGCTAGCCGACCGACTATGTCCGCAAAAAAAAAGCAAAAACCTATACGTCAACCATCGTTGACCGGTTCTGCTTCTGATTCCGCTTCAGAGTCTGTGTCGGTTGATGCGCTTGCTAAGAAAGCGGATTCCTATTTTTTGCTTTTTTTGAAACACTTTTTTTTACTATCCTGGGGAAAGAGAAACTACTCAGCCTCCCTTTTTTCTTGATTCTGGTCTGGTAATCTATTCTCCTCCGATTCAGGTTCGTCACCCTACCCCCTTTTTCCCCGTGCTCTTTCAATGCTTTGCTTTAGATAGTGGAATTCTGGCGTCAAGGGTCCGTAGGGATCCAAAAGGGAGCTTTCTAACGATAATAATGCTAATCGCTAAATCAGTATGTGGCTAGGGGCATAACAGAGGGTATATAGAGGAATTACGGTTCCTTTATCTATATCGCAATTATTACCTATATATATAATTATATTCTAATATAATTATAGAGGACCTTGGTTTATCAGATTTCACCCCAACCACTCTGATGGATGCCTTACCCGATTCGGATTGAGGGACCGGCGTTCTTCTCCAACCTTATTCATTCGTTTAGGGCGAGTTACTTCGCGCCTCTCTCGCTGCTTCATTCTCCCTCGAGAATTCTCAATTCCAGATAAGATAGAGGCTATAGCCCACCTTTTTCGAGTCAAGTGTTTCGAATTCTGTTTCCAATTGAGTCTGTGTGAAACAAGCCCGTCAGCTTTCCGCTAGGATAAATAGGTAATAGTACGAACCAAATGCTATAGCAATACCCGCTTCCGAAGGAAATCCTCTGTAAGCCTTTTTTTCTGCCTTTTGTTCTCAGGCCGTTTACTAATAAGGGGGCGTCGAGCTCCTGACGGATCAAGGGCGAGCTCCTGCGGATCCTGCACTTTCAGATCGCGGATGTGTGTTCGTTAGATCTTCAGTGTGACGAGGCGACACTTGCCCTTGTTCCCGTGCATTAAAGATTAAAGATAGTTGGGAGTCCCTATAACCGGGAGCATTCGACTGAGATTTGTGGGTAGCACTTGTTGAATTGAATAAGATGTTCTTGTTCAAGTTGAATCAGTTGAATTAGGGAATTCAGAATAGGAAAAGAAAGGCCTAACCGCTTCAACTTTCCTTGGCTATTGAATCAGCTTTTATAGGAGCAATTCCCTGTGTTAGCGGAACTGGGATAGCCTCGTAGAAGGAAAAAAGGGTGAAGGCGCTATTCTCAAGTCTAGTTGACGAAGCCGAGAGAGAAAGAGATTCGGAGGAGTGAAAAGGCTCATCAAAGATAAATGCCTAGTCTGGAGGCAGGGAAAAAATAAAGAACGGAACGGAAGTCACTTCGCTAACTCAAAAAGAACAGCCCCCTTTCTACTACCCGGGCGGATGCCCTTTCTCCGACCCGACTTCGACCACTTCGCCTGATAGAAGGAATGGAAAGCGCCCCCCTTACCCTGTGAAGTGAAGCAACCGAAACCCTATTTTCTTTGCTCTCCTCTGGATGATCAGTCTCCCAGTAATAGTCAAAGTAGGGAGCGACCCACAAGCCAAGCTGCTTCAACGATGCTTCATCTCGGTCCTCTAATGCAATTCCTTTTTATCTTAACCTTAACCTATTCGAACTCGATCATTAGTTTTAGTTAAACAACTAACAAAGCAAGCAAAGAACTATAGAATCGTATGCTGGCAAACGGCGTGAAAGGGCTGCAAAGATAGGAACAGGGTTTGTCGATCATCTTGACTATCTTTCCCCCTTAATGTTAATGTCCTAGAGCAGTTATAGAGATTGGACTGAAAGAGCTTCTCTCTCGGAGTTAGCTATTCAAGGGAGGCAAAATGACCGCCTTGCGTTCTTCTGAGTTAGACTTTCTTTTTTGGTTGAGCCTGAATTATTAGGGTGCCCGAAGGAGTTGTCTCTCTGAGTTCCTTTGCTCAAGAGTTCTGGAGTTTCTGATGTTGCTGAGGAACAGAGCTGCTTAACAGAAGCTCTTGATCTTTTTAGCCTTTAGAAAACAAAAATAGGGAAAGCTAGATAAGATATTATCGAGAAGAAGAGAAGCTAACCTCTCCTCCTATAGTGCTTTATTCGAGAATAATGGGACCTCCCTACGGGGACTACCTCAACTCCTTACCTTTCCTGAGTGCCTGATTCATTTCCTGGCAGCTTTGGGGTCTGATTGAATTGCTGAAATAGGAAGCTAGTGGACTTCCATTCCTCTTACTTTACTATGCCCGGGGACTAATTCAATTTCCTTGAATATCCCCCGTTCGGTAGAAACACTTTCTTGCTCCTGAGTTAAATAGGTCTGTTATCTGTCCTGTGTATCGGAAAAAGCGTTCCCCTGCTTTCTTCCTATGCAAGGAAAACCCACTCTCTTTAGCATTCTCGCTACAAGTATTCCGCTCGTTCCCTTACGGACCAGCATCTTCAATCCTATCGAACCACCCTGGAACGAGAAAGAGAGGTTAGGAGGTTCATCTTCCTCCCCCGATCTTTAGTTATTGGTAATAATCTCTTTTCTTTCCTCGGTTGAGTTCTTAGGTTAGCTCGGTATGAGCGCATACTTCTTAGTCCAACATCTGTCTGCAATACCAGCCTTCAGTTCTGGTTCTACTAAGCCATAAAGGGACTACGGTTAGCTCTTTCTGGTATCAATATACGTTAATTCCTTGTGCTGTTATGGTTCTCTTTCCCCGTATGGAGCTGCTGTCGCTTTCCTCGGTCCCTTCGTTCCCCGCGTTCTTGCGCGGCTCGGTTTCCCTGGTTCTCCTTTTCCCACCCCACATCGGAATAGGGATATTGAGAGGTGGCCTCGCCTTGGAAAAAAGGTTACATTCGATTCTACCTTAATTATTGCAAGATAAGAATATACCATATAAAAACGTAGAGAGGAGTAGGCTCTATGGAAAACAACCCGGAAACGGTACCGAAGCCACGCACTTTAGGCCAGGCCTGACTATAACCAACCCCACTGATCCCACTCAATCTTTTACACCGATGTATCGTACTCTCTCGACCAGGTCATCATAAGAAAGTCTATTTATTCCGAAGTGAGAGAAGGAGGGAAGGCGCGCTAGCGCGCTACAACCGCTTCGCGCCTGCTGAAAAACGAACGACCTATCGAACAAGCATACCATAGTTTCCGTACTAGCGTCCCACCCGTCTGACCTTCATAACTCCAAATGCCCGGATTCGTTGGGAGAGGAATTTCTCAGAGTCTAGCAGCTGTTCTAGATGTTTTAGTATTGTTTACATGTTTTGCATGAGTGTCACTTTGCTAAATTGATTTGGTCTTCCCAATGAGCATCAAAGTGCCTTCTACTCCTTGGCATTCACGGATTGGTTATGTAGCAATGCTTCTTGTAAGGATCTTAAGTTAAGTTTGGTTTTGATTGCCAGTGGCGTACGACCCGTTGTATGTAAGGGCGATAGCATGGAAGATTTTGGTTTGGAGTGGAGGTGTCGAGCTGTTTTTTATTGATTTCCTCATGAGGAGGATTGCTAACGATGTTGAAATTGCTGTCTCTGCTTTCTATTCGAAGAAAACTGAGCCAAGTATGAAGGTAAGCAAGTTGATTGCTTGGGAATTTCCTTTCATTGGCTGGTTCAAATTTGATGGTGCTTCCAAGAGGAACCAAGACTTGAGCTTATTAAGCTTGTTAGGCAATTCATTAAGCAACCACTGTTGTAAAGCCCTCTTGGTACGCTCAGTCGAGAAAATAACCCTCATCCCCCTGTGCACGAACCCAATTCTGCATCCTTCATTGATAACGGCTCACTATGCGATAGGATAGGTAAAGACTTATGAAATACCTATCTTATTTTAGAAAACCCGGAAAAAACATGAGCAACCATCCTTTTTACTTTCAATTCCATATGATTAGTGGGCCGATCCCCTCTTTCAGACTTAGCTATCCATTTCATTTAGATGATCAAGACATCGAGCTTATAGAGTACATGGAATCAATTCCATTTTTGTGGTCACAGCTGAAGCTGAGGAAAGTGAAAGATTGGAACTTTATATAAGCCGACAGCCCCTTTGTTGTCCAGCGTGACAGGACCCTGCTGTGAAGGAAAATAATCCGAGATCGGTGTACGATCTAATCTCTAACTTGACGAGTCAATCTAATTAAGGAAGCAAGAACGATGCCATGCCATATTATTATCCTTCTTTCTGAGACTTTCGCGCAAGAACAGAGATCTCAAACCTTTATTATGATTTGTCTTCGCGTTATCAGCGTCTAGGCCGGACAACTCGTGTCTAAGGTCCATTCTTGCATGTGAGGAGAAAGAGGTAATTGGTAAAAAGAGCTTTTTATGAGTTCTAATTCCTCTAATTCTGTAAGCACTGCTTAGTATAAGGGGCGTGGTTGGGTCTTCTAGTAGTCAGGATAAGAGATCACAAGCCTCTTTGTCTTTTTTTGTTAGGCCCGTTTTGAACCCCCCATCTGACAGATAAGAAAGAAACTGGCACAACGAGCCCAGCTGGACTGGCCACAGTTACTAATACTAAATCTTCTATCGAGGGAAGTTACTCACCGGTTCTCCCTTCCCCAGCCGGGTCGGGAAGGGAATGAAGTGAAACCTGCGAGAGCAGGCATTTGCAAGGGTCTCCCCTTCATTCGTTATAACGTATGAGAGAGAGATATATTTGTGTGTGCTATTGAGCCCCCCTATGAGGAGGGGAGAAAGAGATGGGCAGGGCCTCTTCGTTCCGTTCGGGCAGGGATGGCAGCGAGCAGCCACCGGAACAAGAAGCTGACGAAAGAATAGGGCAGCCCACGATGACTTTAGCTAAGAGTCCACTAAAAGACAGAACTCTCGCTCAAGAAGGGAAGGCGGCAGGAAAGGCGGTAGCGAAGGCGAAAGGCAGGGCGGAAGACGGAAAGCAGAAAGCGTAAGGCCGGCGGTCCTCTCAAAACTACTTCTTGCTTTTTTGCTTTGGCCCGCACTCACTCGAAAAACTAGAGTCGCTTCGCTTTTAAGCGCCTTGGCCTCATGTTGAAGTTGCGTAGTCCGGAAGTTGAAAGCGGCTAGGCGTTCGCTACTCTGGCGGAAATTCAGTCTGGAGTAAAGAATATGCTAGGCTTTCTCCCGGGCGAGATGTGAGGGAATCGATTGCTTTCATTTCCAGTTTTTGGCATCAAAAATACACTCTCTCCTGCTCTCTCATGTCTTGCATTCGTACCTTGGCATGGAGAACAAGAAGACCTCGCTCCTCGTACTTGCCTTTGTATGAGACCGATAACTACTTTACTTCAGAAAAGAGCTTTCACTACTTTTAGCTTGACTTGACTAAGCACAAGGAAGAAAAAAAAGCTAGCTTCTCGATGAACTCCTTCCTTTTCTTCGCCGTCATAAATGCTTGATTTGAAGAGATTCTTAGAAGAAGGCCTACTTTTTTCGTTTTTTAAACGGGAAAAGGTAGAGAAGAGAAGGTAGGAGAAAGTTTATAATGCATGATACCCCATACCGGACACCCTCGGGCCATTTCAGAGAGGTTCGTATGAGTTGAATCATACTTCATACCCTGGACTAAATCCATAGACTCTAAACGACGAAGCAAGATGCGAGCTTGTTAACAAGATAATATTCACAACATCTAGGAACGGCTCCGAGAAATTTGGAGGAAATCTCCGACCTCTTTATTTGATTTATGCGGAATTAGTATCAATAGAAGGTCGAAATCATCGTCTTAATAAGACCTGCACATTCCATGCTGTATATTCAACCTCTATGTCAATAGGGGCCTTGGGACTCCCCAGATGCTACTTCCTTCGTCGAGTGAGCTGCGGAGATCCGGTTCTAACTAAACTTCCTTTCTTCCCTGGGACTATCCCTCTCCGCTTCCGCTATCAGAGCCCGTTTCCCGAGGAGACCCGTTGAGACCTATCAATCGAATGTGAGGCCTACGGACTGTGATCAATCAGCTAGTCTAGCAACTGATCTGAGGACCGGCTTTCCTATTGATTTGAGTTTTTTTTTGCGGGATTATGAATATATCAATCGACTGAAGCATTCCTCCCTTGCTTTCCACCGCCTGCGCCTGAAAATGAAGAGTCTTCTCTGCTGACCGGTAGGAAAGATTTTCCCTACACTGGCTTCCTCCCCTAGCTACTGAGGAACAGGGATCTCGAATCAGGGTTGTTGTCTTAAAGAAAGCTTTTAGTGCGCGTTGCATGCTTTGTAATAGTATGAACTCATTATGCTCGTCAACTAGGTCAAGCAGGTGAACCCCCTTCCGCTGTCTGTGACTTTTTTTTCCTTCAAAACTGGACGTCAAATGCTATCCGTGAAAGAAAGTCGAAAGTAAAGTTCTTTTCCGCGCTAGATTGTGCTTATCGTAGTAAGAGTAGGACCTCTTATCCTTTGCCTAACAGCTTCTCTGATTCTGGATGAGCCCCCGTCAAATCCGGCCTAGTCGGAACTATGATTCCTAAGACCTCACTCAGAACTACATTCCCGGATTGGTTGATGTTATCTCAGTGGATGTTTGAAGCATAGTTCAAGTGAAACAGATCCCTCTCAGGTGAGAAAGAAGACATGAATGCTGCTTCCAACTCGATGCGGTTCTTTTCCCGCGAGTTCTATTGTGCTTTCATACCCGGACTTCGCATATTACTTGGCACCTGCCTTAAAATTAAAAGACATCTCTGCAAATAGCGGGAGTAATGTGATGTCTGATCTTTTCTTTATCTTGCAGACATAAGATCGGGTGAAGAACAATCAGACCTTCTTTTAGGTGGCCTGCTTTTGCTTTCGTTTTTGAGATTGGGCTGGAGGCCTATCATGCATATGCCGGGTGACAGGCCGGTGAGCGGCTGCTGGAGTGCCTTTCTCAGACGTTGCAAGAATTCGAGGCTCAGTGGGATACTCTTGTAGTACTTCCCTTGAGGGAAAAATCTGAAGGAGATGCCGAAGGCTGACCCCTGCCCTTGTTGAGAGGTGGAAGTGGTCATATATACTGTGACGGGTGCTGCTGCCTAGCTACTAGTGGAGGGAAAGGTTGCAATTCCTGTTCCTTCACGAGCATCTACACCCGCTTTGGTTCTTCCTGCTTGTATCATTCAACCTGTGTAAACTACTGTTTAAAGAAAGTGGTACCACTTTCATAAGCCACTGTCATAAGAGCTAAAGGACTATGAACCTTAAGATTTCACGAACAGGATCGAGTAAATAGGAATCGGGGAGGAATCGAACCTCCCGGCCGGCTAGCCCGCGTTCGTTCCAACCGATCAGCCTCCATCCTCCTCTCCGTCCTCCTCGAAATGCTTTCCTTGTGCCCGGTCTTCTTATTCTATGCAGCTTCCCTCATCTCTCGGTCCTTTGCCAAGAGGCGCAAGTGTAAGACATCAATTAGCCCTCTATTCTACAAGGAATTCATTGAAGCAATCTACCTACGAAAAAAGTGGCCTTTGCGCCTAAGGTGCAAATCCAGACCAAAAGATTTAAGTCGGACCAGCAATAAAAAAAGAAAACTCACCATGACAAGGCCTGCCTTTCAGTGCGTGAAAGAAGTCCTGCTCTTTCACTGCCGCCTCTCTCTAGCCAAAACAACAACGTTAAGCCAAGCCCATGGAGCAGCTTCACCTTCTCTCCTCCGCAGGCGTCCATTCAAAATCAAAAATAGAAAAAACAAACGTTACTCCGCATATCCAAGTATTTTCTTCATATAGATAGAATTGGGGCCTCGTTGTTTGAGATCTTGCGTCACTCTACTCAGAAAGAGGAGCTCCCCTCTTTCTTTTTCGGCGATGCTCCCCTCAGGGTGGGTGTCCAGCTCTTCCCGCTTCTCGTCAAAGAAGTCGATCAAAGCTTCCTGAGGATTGTAGGCGGCATTTTCGGCCAAGGGTGAGCATGTTGAAACAGAGAATAACATAAGTGTTTCCGCTCTTGGATCTGGAGCTCCCTATTCTCGAAATCGAGTAATCGGTGATACTCTTTCTGAGAGGGAGCTTGATCCAGATCGTTTTTAATAGTATTCCAATATTGACCGGGCTCATCTTCACATAAAAAGGGGCTACCCGCATGTTCGAGCTGGATGATTCTTCTCCGTTTTGAAGATTCCAAACTGAGATTGGGAATAATCTCTCTTTTATCGGCTGGTCCCGCTCCAGGGTTCGAAGAAGGCCCGGCCTCATTCCTACTATAGTCAATATAAATAAATAAAAGAGATTCAGCTTAGTGAAAATCGAACTAGTAGCAGAGTGAATTCATACTGAATCAGTAGCCAAAGTCCCTGAATGGGTAAGTCGCCAATCCCTGACGGGCCTGTTTTTCGGACAAAGTGGAATCTGACTCACGGCTTTTTCCGGGTAAGAGAAATAGTAGTGACAGGAAAGCACAGCTTTCGCTTTCCCGGGATCTCTCCTTATTGCATTTAGTGGATGTGTCACTATGCTTAAGGCATGGAATTGATTTAACTACTTTCGTCCAAGCGCACTATGCCTTCAGTTGCTTTAGGAAAGTGTATCACTCTTGCTTATTTTTTCTGGCTTTTGGTTTTGGAGTTGCCTCAGGAGCGGGGGTGTGTAAGGATAAGTATGGCTCAGTCTTATCTGTCTTCTGTTGAGAATGGTCTGCTGACTCACATTCATTGATGCGGCATTAGCGGTCTTAGCTTTGACTTGGCAGTCGGAAGAGTCTAAAAGGCCTAACCCTATTACCGCAGTGGGAGGAAGAGAAGTAGGAGCGGCAGGCGAAAGGGAAAGAAATTCCCGATTCAAGTCTTGGAGGAAGGGTGGCTACTCTCTCTTTTGATATTGTCAGAGCCAGGAGTTGAAGAGCTAACCATAGGCAGTCCTTATGCGGACAAGAAAGGGGAAGACTGGAATATGACTCATTAGGAAAGAAGAGATTAGCGCTTTGGTTAACAGTGGGCTCGAGAGACCTCGTAAGGCAGGCTCTAGTTCGACTAGCTTTTCGCTGGAACGTGGCTAATTTAACCGGAGATCGTAGTCAATATCCTAACCGCACAGAGGATTTGGCCCAGCTTCTCTGATCTTTCTTGGTAGGAGGGCAAGGCCCCCCTTGGTCTTCTGCTTTCATGTGAAAACAAAAGGCAGAAGCGGTCGTCTCTTTTCACGACTCCCAAGGGAAGCTCGGGACCGAGGGTAGAAGGGAGCGAAGGAACTTAAGGGCTGGGGCAGGTTTGGAACCCGAGGGGGAGAAAGAATAGGAATCGATTGAAGAGGCCTTTTCTTTATGAAAAAATTCAAACTCGAAAAGGATCTTTCTGATTCTCGAAGAATAAGGGGCAAAGGGATTGATCGAGAAAGATCTCTTCTTCTTCTTATAATAAGTAATAAGAAAAGAAGATCGTGATTTGATCCGTTGGTAAAAAGAAGAATCTTCTCCTTTGATCATAAATGGAAAGTGTTCAATTGGAACATGAAAACGTGAATGAATTGGTCTGACTTACTCTTCGAGACGGAGTGGAAGAAGGGAGGAGATTCTCGAACGAAGAAAACGAAGAAAAGGATGTAGAATCAGTCTCTTGAGCCATGATTTTGGAATAAGAAGCAGATGGAGAAAGGAGAGTCAAAGAGGTTGAGCACAATTGGAAGAGAGTTAGGCAATGAAATTGACAGACCGGTCAAGGAGTGAGAGATCCTCTTCATCCTTAGTGAGGCATCTTTATATGTTCAAGTTATCCCATAAAGTGCATCTACGGTCAATCAGTTTCCCTCCGCTTTTAGGTGCCTAGCTCGAGAATTTACTCTATAACATCTGATTTTGTAATTAAGACTGGATCCTTTTCTCGGAAAGAGACCTGCCTTCCTACCAGTTAATGGAAAGTACAGCTACCCTTGGCCTATTATCTCTTTATTTAGACTTTATATAGGGGCTGAGAGGACTGATAGCAAGGGCCCAAAGCACTTCTCGGACGTGAAAAAAAAAGAGGAGGACTTCCGCTTTTTCTTTTCAAGAATGGCCTTTACAGCGCCCTATGCTAATTCCCACTTTCACTCTTTTGCCTCGTCGGCGGGACAAAAGTCTACGATTTGATACTCTTACTAGCTGTTCTCAATGGGCTTAGCCAAGTTCTCGCCGTTCAGCAGTGGAATATTCCCATGATATAGTCGCTCAGTCATTTGTGAATTCCTTTCTTGAGTCCAGGATATAGGAAATAACATCTCCAAATAGTATCCGGAACCGGTGCTACACCAAAGCATGGCCTTTTTTTTTTTCTTTCGAAATAGTTTCGTTTTTTTTTTAATTACATGACTGGGAATCTTTCTTTCATCGGTGGCCAAAAGCCCAAGTATTCACTTACCACCTAATTCCGTCCGAGTTTCAACCCTGCTGGAACCCGCCGTTTTCCAAGCTCTTGCTTTTAGGGTGGTCAACTTAGCTATGAATTTGACATGACACGCTCCCTCCGAAGAGTACGATGTTTGGCTTGCTGCTCCCCGGCCCCCTTTCTATATTCTATAGTTCCCCAGAGGGGGCCCCTGCTAAGAGATTCAGAGTTAAGGGTCTCACGAAGGATTGAAGTCCTGTGAGTATCCGTAGACTTTGTGGTTCTCACCATCCTTTTTGATTCTTTTTTAGTACTTTGGCAAGGGTTGGCGGAGAATGAGAATCATCCCGCGGCGTTCCCGCAATATGTAATGTGGTCGAAGTGGAAGAAAGAAGTAAGGAATCGGTCCTCTCTCTCAAAGTTCGGTATTTCTAAGCCTCACATAATTTGCATTTCCCTACGATAGACCCATTCCACGTTTCCGAAATGGATCTTCTAAAAGATTTCACATTTTCTATGATCATCTCTATTTTAGGTATTCGGGGAATCCTCCTTAATAGACGAAATATTCCTATTATGTCAATGTCAATTGAATCAATGTTATTAGCTGTCAATTCGAACTTTTTGGTATTTTCCGTTTCTTTGGATGATATGATGGGTCAATCATTTGCTTCATTAGTTCCAACAGTGGCAGCTGCGGAATCTGCTATTGGATCAGCCATTTTCGTTATTACTTTTCGAGTCCGAGGGACTATTGCTGTAGAATCTATAAATTGCATTCAAGGTTAAAGATAACTACGGGAGAGTTACCAAAGACTCAGTTCTTTTCTCCTTTCGTTCTCTTCTTTCTTTTTTCATTTATCCCGTTCCGTTGCTGAAAGATAGATACGGTCCCAATGAGATTGAGTTCAACGAAGATGCTGGATAGAAAGATGCTATTTGCTGCTATTCCATCTATTTGTGCATCAAGTCCGAAGAAGATCTCAATCTATAATGAAGAAATGATAGTAGCTCGTTGTTTTATAGGCTTTCTCATATTCAGTCGGAAGAGTTTAGGTCAGACTTTCAAAGTCACTCTCGACGGGAGAATCCAGTCTATTCAGGAAGAGTCGCAGCAATTCTCCAATCCTAACGAAGTCATTCCTCCGGAATCCAATGAACAACAACGATTACTTAGGATCAGCTTGCGAATTTGCGGCACCGTAGTAGAATCATTACCAACGGCACGCAGTGCGCCTAAGTGCGAAAAGACAGTGCAAGCTTTGTTATGCCGAAACCTAAATGTAAAGTCAGCAACACTTCTCAATGCCACTTCTTCCCGTCGCATTCGTCTTCAGGACGATATAGTCACAGGTTTTCACTTCTCAGTGAGTGAAAGATTTGTCCCCGGGTGTACGTTGAAAGCTTCTATCGTAGAACTTATTCGAGAGGGCTTGGTAGTCTTAAGAAAGGTTCGGGTGGGGGGTTCTCTTTTGTTAGAATAAATAAGTATTCTAAAGTTCTTGGTAGCTCGCAAGAGGAAGAGAATCGTCTTCATGTGTTCATGCGAGCGGATCCAATACACACAATACTCATCTAATGCTTTTTTTTAAGGAAATGCAGCAAATATTTGAGAAATCCGATCCGATATGTCACTGATGTCCTGACCCACGAGTTAGTTGTTTTTTAGCAATTTTATGGGGCGGTCCACTAACTGATTGACCGGGGCAGTCTACCACAAGATCGAGTTGGAGCCTGGAGCCAAACATAGCTGGGTTGGTTTGGCTGATGGCCCCCAGCCAGTCGGTATCCCTGTACAACTATATTGACTGAGCCGGTCCCGGATAACCTTAAAGAGATTGTGTTCCAGCGCCCGGATACATTGACCAGTTCCAGAGCCGTTACCGATCCGATCCGGTCCTTGAGCCTTTCCCGGAGAGTATCCCGATCCATGGCAGGCCTGGCTACCGATGTGGATGATTCACCTGGCTCGGCGTATGACAATGCCTTCGGATTCCGTTCCGGCGACGGGGTTGCAAGCCCTATCCAACTCTATAGCTTCGATCCTTATCCCGAGCCTTAAATGGATAATGGCTTTCATTTCATATTGAATATAATATTCTGTGACCTAGGAGGGATAGGAGGATCGGTCGTATGCGTGGCGTGGCCTCTCGCTTCTCCCGCGTGCATTCTAAAAGCAAGAGCATCCAAGCTCAGTTCCCGTTCCCCGTGTCCGCTAAGAGAGGAGTTGGTGATTGTATGGATCCTTTGCACTAAGACGGTTAGTGATGATTGGCATGGCCGGATGAGAAAAACTTCCCTGACTTCTTTTCCATTGCAAAGGTTTCGTGACTTTCTTTAGAGTTCAGTGATCGGGCTCTGGTTCAGTTCCGTTCATCCTACTCCTCTCATTTGTGTCGTTCCTATGTATTACATCGTCCCGACCTTTGGATTGATCGGTAGAGTAGTAAACTATCCTGATGGAGTGTATATTTCACATGCTTATCTGGAAGTGTTATGGACTTGTGAGTCGCGGGATAGATGATGAGGCCTTGGTTCATAATACCAAGAGGCAAAAAACCGAGCGTCAACCACAGGGACCTTTCCGCTCCGCATAGGAACGAAGCTGGGCCTGCTGATAGAGCTGGGCGGGGCCTGCTAATCTAGAGCCAGTCCCTGGAGAAAGCATCTCAATATAATACTACTTATAGTCTAGTCCTTTTAGAAATAGAGGGGGGCTGCCTCCAAAGCTTACTATATGGGGGGGGCATCGCTTCATTCTCTTTTTTTTAATGGGCTCATCAATAGTATTAATATCTACTGGTGCAGGGGTAATATTGTAATTCGTGCAATTCCAGCCTATATATATACACCAAGCAACCGTTGCAGCTTCCTCCATACGCCTCTCTACCTCCCTCTCTCCCTTTAACTCTCTGCGTTCTGAGCTCCTGCTCTTTCTTGTCTCCTCCCTCTCTTAGCCCTCCTCTCCCTACTCCTCCTCTTCGCCATCCCGCTGGTATCTTCCTCCGGTTACAGCGCCGCAGCCGCAAGAACTTCACCAGCAGACGGGCCTCCTCGTGCCGATCCTCTCGAACCTAGGCTGTAAGGAGCTGGCCATGGCCCTCCCCGTGCTGTACTCGCCGGTTCTATCCTCCTGGACCGGCCCCGTCACCCTCTTCGCTCCCTCCGACGACTCCATCAGCACCTGTCCTTCCTGCTCCGCTCCCCGGCTCCTTCGCGAACACCTCGTTCCCGGCCTCTTTACGCGAGCCTACCTCTCGAAGCTCGCCTTCGGCACCAAGCTCGAGACCGCCTCCCCGGGCCGCTGCCTCACGATCACCTCAACGAGCGCCATCTCCAGATCCAACGCCTCGACGAACACCAACCCAATCTCGACTTAAGTACAAGCAAGGCTCGATCAAGAAGGTATGGAACTTCTCGACGCACCTCTATCAATTCCTTCTTTGCCCCATCTCTCTTATTCAATTCTTTCTCGTTACCGTCGAAAATAGAACAAGACCTTCGTCGAACAACCCCTTTCTTATATATGCATGCAATTTTTTCTGTCACAACACAAGAAGCAGGATGCTATTGTGGGTATGAATCCCATCTCTCGACGACGTCAGTCCTTCCCCCCCGCCCGGATTCATTCGATTTCCGCGAGTGAGCTATCTCTTTTCCCTTTTCGGTTGTCGATCGAAGGCGATCCTCGAGGAACCTCCCGAGAATTTAATCGATCAAGGGACCTCACGAAAACCTCGTTCAACCAAAAGTTCGGCACGAATGCCCTGCCCTGTTGAGGAAGAGAAGTGAGAAGAAGGCCTTCTCGTCTGCTAGAGGAACTGACATGACATCTAATTCAACTATCTCAGCTTGCTACATCGATAAAGAGGCTAGGCAACTCTGAACAATGTTTTTTCCTCTTGCTTAAGTCGGGAATTTCCGGGAGTGAATAAATGAATTTAGAGATGCGGACTTCGTATGTGGTACCAGGAAATGAAAGCGCTTCAGTCCGATCGCTACCTGTGCTTAAGAGGAAGAGAGGAGATCGAAGGAAGGAAGCCTTCAATCGCAGGCTTAGATCAATAACTAATAACTTGACTTTTGTTTTGACATTGCTCTATCTCTTAATTAAAGGCTTCTGCTCCCGCTTTGGGGGGCACACTTTAGGTTTGTGTTCGTAGTCTTCTATCCCCTCTGGAATGCTCAGTCTTGCTTCTATCTTCGTCCATTCCCCTTGGGTTAAATGTCGTCTTTTGAACACCTCCTAAAGCCGCTTCTTTAATACCGCTTTATCTTTATCCCACTCCTACTTTCTCTGGACTATGGGACACTCCTACACGAGTATTATACTAGCCTTCTCAATAGCCTTACCAGCTACGGGGCTTTTCTTCAGCATTCCTTTAGCAAGACTAGCGCTATAGGGCTGTGAACGTGAACCATTTTCAGTCTACAGGCAGGCTACTGACTAAGGCATTTCATCAGCAAAGGAACTAGTTGCGAGAGATCTGTCTCATGTCATGGCATGGAAATTCAAAAGGATCAATTTGATCAGGTCCCTGAAAAAACATCTCCTTTTGGAAGTGGAAGTGACATATGTTATGTCGGCGTAAGCGGTCTTTTTCTTACAGAATCCCCCGCTTGGATCTTTGATGGAATAGAAAGAGCAGCTAATGCCATTTCATTTCGGGTGCAAGTGAATCAGAGCTTGAGAATAACGCTATTGCGAAAACTGTCTCCGCCTAGGGGAATGCCAACGGCTTCAAGTCTTCCCACAGAATAGCCTGAAGGAGAGGCTATTAATGGAAGGCTACTCTTCGGAGTGCAGGGAATTGCTACTTCTTCAGTAGAAGGAATTGGACAACTAGGCTAGCCGGCAGCTATTGAATCCGCCCAGGGACTTTAAATCCATCCATGGATTTAATCGCTTTGGTTGTCTCAAAGAAAGTCAATAGGTCGAGTGAGATTAAGGGCATCAGTTGGACTGATTTTAAGACAATTAGGGACAAGGTCTTTTTGACGCTTCCCCACAGCTACAGCTAGTCGTAAGAGATCAAAGAGGACTCAAAGAACGTGCAAATACAGCTGAACCACTGGAACAAAGAAAAGACTTCTCAGTTATCCCTTTTCAAAATAAAGTTGTTATATCTTCCCCTCTTTCTGTCAATCTTTCTGTCAATAAGGCTTTTTTCCTTTTTAGTTCCACTAGGCGTCGAGAAAGATTCGGATTCCATGGCGAAGAGATATCAATCTCTTGCTTCTGATCGCAAATGAGTGTGTTCGTTTGTGACTGAAGTCTAGAGGCGACATTCAGGTTTTGAAGGGTAGACGTACAGCCTTGCGGACTTGTACTTTGACTTTTCATGATATTGGATGTTTACCTCGCTTAGCTTGCATGATATAATGTAAGCATAAGACTTGATCTTATCAATCAAGTGCCCACCCTTGGCTCTATTACTAGAGTCATCTAGGCGAGTTCTTACAGCCTGATATCTAATTGTACATTAGATATTCATGGGATGGGAGCAACGGTGGACCCCCTCATAGGGTAGTCATGTACCGAGTCCCTGGTCATGGTGGCTTATACACTATGTAAGAGGGTATAATAGGATTTAAACCTATAGATATAGTTACTTATATAGGAAAATAGATTAGATAAATCTAATGAATGGCGGGTTCGACTGCTCGCGTGTGCGACAGTGCCCACTAATTCTGTTATACTATCTACATTAGATGTAGAAGGCTTACAGGTTGACCCGACGGCTAGCACATGGCTGCGCCAGTCCAGATATTTGAAAAGAAACATGCAATTATTTGATGTACTTTTAAATATCAGTCCTGTAAGATGGCATAAAGTGTTGGAACACGATAGGCTAATGATGTCTATCTTAAAACGAGTGACATTGTTAGTTCTTGATGGTTTGATCAAAGAACATTGCATTGCAGTTTATCTGTTTGCTAAACAGGCATACAGGTTAAAACGTAAGTCAGGAGCATTATTCATGTCACTTTATTTTTGACAGTGTTCTTCCTGTCTTTTCAGGCAAGGATAGCGAACAAGGCGGCGGCTGGCAGCTCCCCGGGCCGGGTAGATCAAGAACCAGAACTTAAAATGGGAGTCAGTTCTATGAATGACTTCGAGGCGCATAATTAGGCTAGCCTTGAAGCCTAGTTCAATGACGGGCTTTCGAGCAGCCGGTTGGTTGCAGGTTTATTTTAGCTTCATACGCTCCGACCTAACCGCATATGTAAATATAGAGGGATGGAGCTCCATCCCGCGGCGAAAGCCGTATTGTATTAACGAAAGAACCAGTGATACACTTCTTCTTCTTTGAAGAAAGGAATTCTTCCTATGGAATGGAACCTGTGTATTCATTCAAAGGGCAACAAGCACCATAGCATTTCCTCTTTCCGACGCTTTTTCCGGTTAGAACTCGTTTATGATATACCAACTGCGGCCTGAAGCACCAACCACCAGTAGCATTTCAACCAAACCTGGTTAGATAGCGGGAATTCGGTAATTCTCTGCCGATTCAGTTAAACCGATTTGATCCAGCAGTCTTGGCACCATAATACCCCCTACCCGGGCTAACTTCAAAAACTTCTCTAGTCATCGCATCCTCAGCTTCCCTGCCTGCCTCTTCTCTCAAATTCTAGGTTTGCTTTGATTCAGGATTGAAAGGTTGCAGGTTAGCGGGTTTTGTTAGTTCAGCTTTGCTTTCATTCAATGGATCGGAACCAATCATTGAACAAGCAGCAGCCGAGAATACCTGTAATTGACCCTCCGGGCCTAGAAATGAAAATGATTCATGAAGTCTGCTCGATCTGCACCTGTCTCCGATATGGAGATTTCAGCCCTTCACTTTCAGCCTAGAATAGAAAGGGGCCTCGTGCAAGTAGCAGCCGGCAATCTCAATTCATTTGAAATGCACACAGACGTTCCGCCATTATGGGCGGTACAAACTAATTCGGAATGAAAGGGACCTGAATGGATTGTGCAGAAACTCTGAACACGCTAGCCAATACTATTAAGGTAAGGCCGGTAAGGTTTCCCGCTTTTTGGTTAGTAGGTGCTGCTGGGTAACTATGTGCCTCCCGGTCAACTGCCTACGCCTCTACCTATGCACGATGCCACCTGTGCCTATGCTTCTGCTACCTATGCCATCCCTGCTCCCGGGGCTCCCTCTCTCAGTTGGGTAAACCGATACCGGAACCTCTACTTATGCCTGCCGCACCTGCCCTCTCTAAGTAAGGGGGTAATGGGTCATAGGTGAAAGAGAGAATCTTGGTATCAGATCACATCTCCCCTCAGTTGAAGTTAGAGCACTACTCCGGAATACACTTAGTTGCTGGAATCCCCTGAATGAGGGGATACTGTAGGCTATGCTGCTAGGCACGCTCCTAGGAATGCTGCTAGTGAAAGCGGGTTAAGGGAAGGCCTTGGTCAATCAACCGAAGATGCTATTGGTAGTACTAGTGCTTTTGGGTCCACGGGAAGGGCTGGATCTCGGTCCCGGAAGCATGGGTCCGGCTATCGTCTCGATCGGGATATGGGTCTCGAACGGATAAGTATGCTACCGTCAAGACGGTTCACTTTACTTGCTTAAGACTTCGAGTTCAGTTAGATGCCTGGACCTGGAAAGTGCTATTCACTTAACCCACATCCTCCCTTTCTCCCTTCATGCTAAGACCGCTTTGCGCGTCTGCTATCTACAGTGATTCTTCCGTCTAACCGGAGCGAGGACTCAGCAGGAATAGCCGGACGCGAGAGAAAGACAAAAACAAGGCTTATAGTGGCCCTATAGAATATAGAATCCGTTCCCGAGTTAAGGTATTTCGTTCTCTGGTCTTGCGGTGCACTCACTCCCTTTCCTTCTGCTCACTTCTGTGTATGACCCGGTTAGTGCTCTTTGGCCCGGTCTATTCTGTCTGATATCATATAGCCAGGAAAAAGGGACCTCGCGTATGCCGTGATTATGCCTTTGCCTTACCTTACTATATGGGGGTAACCAATCTCTATTCCTTGTCAGAATGCGATGTCTGACCAGTAGGTGGGGAAGTTAGGGCCGGCAGGTACGATGTTGATTCTCATACCCAGCTAAAGCTGGCTCTTTCTGATGCTTGCCACTACTCCGAGATGATTCCGCTTCCGATTTGGTTGGTTTTCAGTCTACCGTGTACTGTAGATAAAAGAATGCATGTTCACCCGGGCATTGAGTCAGGGCCCTATGCCTTATCTTCCTTAGTGATCTTTTTATCCAGGTTGCTTGCCCCATATAGTAAGGCTCATTATAAGCGGTTAGTCCTCATAAAATCAAGCACGTTGTGGAGCAATTCAAGGTTTTCCACTTTCTGCACTTTCCTAATTCATGTTTATATAGGGTTAGTTTTCTGCTGCTGACTCAACATGGAGGGGCTTTCTTTCTCTGTACCTTCATTTATAAGTGCGTGCAGTAGCTACCACTTGGTACGAAATTCCCCTTATAGTACCTTATAGTAATAGTAGGCCTTGCCTTCCTTAACGACAGAAGTGGAAAGAAAATAAAAGAACGGGGCGGGCGCCCTACAAAACGTATGAGAGACGGCTAATAAAGGAAGAATGCTCCAGCCCCTATTAATTTGGGGGAGGGAATTGTAGACTCCATCCTTCAATTGTTCTATTCGTTTCTTTTTTCTTTATCTTTATAAAGTAGCTGAGAATTTGGAAGATGTTTGCCCGCTTTGATTAGGGGCCCTATCTTGCTGGGGAAAAAAGGTTGGGGAGCCCCTTGTCTTATTCCAGAAGAAGCGGGAGCCTTGTGCATTTATTATCGGGCGCTCAACAAGGTAACCTAACCATCAATCAAGAACAAGTATCCACTTTGATTGTTCTTCGCCCAGCGCGAGATACTTCTCGAAGTTTTTTCTACGGTCGGGCTACTACCAAGTGCGTATCGCGGAAGGAGACAAGCCAAAGACGACCTTTGTGACAAGCAAGCAACCTTACGGGCGTTTGATTTGGTTATGCCTTTTGGACTCACCAATGCCCCTGCCGCGTTCTGCACCCTCCACAATGATCCACCCGTACTTAGACCTTAGACGACTGGTGGTATACTTTGATCGTGGGCTATAGCCATTCGTTAAACGACCACGTTAGCCACCTCCGGACCGTAAGGTATTAAGGAAGAATCACCTCTATATAAAGAAAGAGAAATGCTCCTTTTTGGCACAAATCAAATCACATGAAGGCGAAGATCGAAGATCCGGGGGCATTGGATGGGCATCAGAGCCATCGAGGAGTGGCAAGCACCTACCAAGGTGAGTGAGCTAAGATCGTTTTTAGGGCTCGTGAACTATTACCGAAGATTCATCGTAAGTTAGGCTGCTCCACTCCAAAATCAAAATCTCCTAAAGAAGGACGTACGGACCGAAGATGAGAAAGGTGAGCACTGCCCTTAAGTTAAGGGCTTAAACAACGGAAGAGTGTAAAAGAGCTTTTGAGGACCTAAAGCAGGCGATTGAGGACCCCGTATTGCAGCTTCGTATTTGAAAACACGGATGCTTCAGACTATGCCTTAGGCGGTGTGCTAGTACAATAAGGTAACCCTATCGCATATGAGAGCCGAAAGCTCAATGAGATCGAGAGGCACGGTCCAAGAGAAGGAGATGACAGCAATAGTGCACTACTTGAGAACGTGGAGGCGGGTCACGATTCGTGGTCAAGACGGATAATGTGGCGCCGAGTGACTTCCTGACCCAGAAGAAACTCACGCGGACGATGGCAAGTTTGATTGATATGGTCCAACCAGGTCGCGGATGCCTTAAGTAGGAAGCTCTTTAAGCTTGCGGCATTTAAGTGTGAGGCAGTGGCAGCCACCAGCAGGGTCACGAGTACCCTACCGCATCGTATTCGGGATGGGCTTGAAAAAGGACCCGCGAGATTTGCACCAGAATGCAAAAGGATCAAGGATGATAGGATTGAGGAGGTAAACTAAGCAAATGGTTTAGAACCCTTCGTGACTCAACAAGGTGAGGAACTGCACCACCGGAAAAGGAAAAGCAGAAGTCAATTGAACCTTAGACGACAAGGCGATAGGGGAATACCACCCCTTAGACTTCGAACAATAAAGAGGATCGGGACTGCTTACGGGCTAGAAGGAATAGACCCTGCTACGACTAAGCAATCAAGAATACCAGGTGCCGATGGTTCTTGTATTGTTCGCCTTCCCGCTATGAGAAAAAAGAGAGAGGGTAACTCTAAAAAAGAAAAACGTTCGTTACCTTTCCGATCGTTTGAGAGGGATTTCGAGACGTTGAGGAGTGAGAAGGAGATAACTTTGAACAAAAGCAGTCTACTCATGTACTAATGGCAAGGATGGTATATAGGAGTAGGGGATGCAGAAATTCGTCTGTTTGCTTTCCTCCGAATCTCCGCTTTCCCAGTTACTCCCAGATTCAAACTGGAATCTAGTAAACTGAAGCTTACTCCAACCTTACGATCACTTCAAATGGCATCTTTCTTAGTAGTAGTAATCCTTCCTTTTCTTCAAACTTCCAATGAGACTTCGTTTTTATTTGCTTCCTTCTTTTCTTAGTTTTGAGCCTGACCCCACATGCATATGTGAGTAAGGCACCAATCTATCATTCATTCTTCTTTCTGGTTCTTGGTCTATTCCGATTCCTTTTAATAAGACCGAATCGAGTGCATATTGATTCCGATTGCTTCTTACTTTAGATATTAATCTCTCGAAAATCTTTTGTTCAAACAATCTTGGCTATTGGCTAACATACGGATACTGAACTTCGTTACGTAACGAGTGACAATGGTTCACAGCCCGGCTAAAGAAATTCTACTTTGAACTTTTCAAGTTATTCGATATAACATAAAAGGAATCACGCTCTGTAGGATTTGAACCTACGACATCGGGTTTTGGAGACCCGCGTTCTACCGAACTGAACTAAGAGCGCTTTCTTATATCTTATAACAGTAGATGTAGATACGAGATACGATTGTCAAGAAATTGACCCCAAGAGGTCTTGCGTACATATGGTATGCAAAAAGGAACGATTATGTCCAATTTTCGCCGATCTTAATCTTACTCAATGAATTCTGGGCATAAGAGGCAGAATAGGTAGGGATGACAGGATTTGAATCCGTGACATTTTGTACCCAAAACAAATGCGCTACCAAGCTGCGCTACATCCCTTTTCCAAAAAAAAGTACAGTGGCATTGTACAACATCCAATGTCTTGTTTTCCACATCCTTCTTTCTTTTTTCCTCTACCTATACCTATATAGAATATTCTTGTCATTTTATTATTCTTGTCATTTTCTTCTATATATATATATAGAAGAAAATTACAAGAATATTCTATATCGGACTAGGACTATATATGTATTACAATACAAATAAATAATTACAATAACTAGAAGGAGGATTTTCAATGCGAGATATAAAAACATATCTCTCCACGGCACCTGTTCTAACCACTCTATGGTTTGGGTCTTTAGCAGGTCTATTGATAGAAATTAATCGTTTATTTCCACCTATCTATATAAGTGGATTTTTTCATTCAGATTGAATAAATATAAGACCAAAGGAATTACCGAGGTTAGTAAGTACGGGTAATTCGACCTGGAAGAAATCGTACTTTCACCTGGCCTCACCATCAAGAGACCGGCCTAAGAATAGGAAGGTATGGTTCTTTCATTGCAGAAGTCTAACTAGAAAAAGATCTCTCTATTGAATACGAGACTGTGAAACTTTCCTACTGAGTAAGCACTTTATCGGGAAGGGATGGATGGCGCATTGGCTTGGTTGACGGCTGGCGATAAAAGGTTATTTCTAGTTCCTTTCGGGTAGCGCGAGTCGAAAGCCCTAAAAAAAAAGTAAGCCGAGTTGAACAGAATATAGAGTTTAAGTTCCAGCTTTTCATGCTGTTGGTGAATAAGAAGTTGCTGCTTACCTTCTGTCCCTTCCAATAGTTGACCTATTCCAGAGAAGCTAAAGCGGCTACTTTTAGAGAGGGATAGGGAGAAAGGAACTCTAACGTAACTGACCAAGCTCCAAACCCTAGGTTGGAATGAACCTTTATCTCAGTAAATCAGGCATTCTTTCTTCGCCAGAAGATAGGAGAGAGGAGGGGGGAATTCTGATGGTACGTCTGGCATTCAGGAATTGAATAAGATAAGAAGCTAAAAACCTGATTCAATTACCGAAAACCGCCTACAACCCCTTCTGAAAGCAAGGCAAAGAAAGGTTACTTTAAACTGCTGTATAAGACCGATCTCTTCTCTAAGTCACCTGATTGGTTAACTTTCTATTCTCCTGTGTCTAACTAAAATTCGGGGAATTTGCCAGAACCGCGCGCACATTTGAGCTTGTTCCTATTTATCCGGAGTCGATCAAAGATCTTTTGCAGGTCTTGAAGAGTTTTGATTTTTACGACGAGATCATCGACATATCACTCGATAATGTCGTGAAGGGGCCCACAAAAGCTAAGTTGAAATGGAGTCTAAGTGAATACGCCATATAGTTCGGGATAAGCTTCTTACGGAGGAAAGAGTTGTTAAAGAATAAAGCTGTACATGCAAGGCACGGTACTCAATGAGAGCAGAGCCATTCGGTTTATTCTCTTTCTTCTTTTTGGGAAGGGGGACTTAGGAGGTAGACTCGCGGATCGATTCAATCTTTGAGTCATAGAGAGAATGCTTAAACTTTCCTTTGTAAACTTAAGTCCTAAAATGTCTTGTCTTATACCTGTCTTGGAAGTCTCAGTCCTTCATTTCCTTATAAGCCTATCCTTTAGCACCACCTTTCAATGCTTTACTTTAAAAAGTATTGGCACCCGTCATCAATTTGCTTATATGCCGGCACAACCTTAGGCACTACTGTCCTATAAGCTGTCCTGATGGACTCTTTGATACTGATATATTGAATGTCGAGGACCTAACAATCTTAGAATTCTGTACTTTAAGTCTTCGCCAATAGCCGTAAAGGAAATGAAAGTAAACCTTTCAAGGATAGAGTCGAGGGTCACTTGAAGGCCTGGAAATGTTTTTTATACCTGCTTTCGTCAATACAGGTTTTAATTGTTTTAATTCCTTAAACTTAAAGTAAAGTAAAGATACAACATTTCAACCTGAGAAACTCGAGCCCGTAAGGCCTTACACTCCGATATATCATAGCAGTTGAGGACCACATTAGATTAGGGACTTCTTTTCATATTAACACAGGGTCCGGCATCCTAATCCATTTCTATCTGATAGATAGAAAAGCCCCAACTACGTGCTGTAGTTGTGTTGAGATCCTTGGTATCAACCAAGTGCCATCCGGAGTCTCATATTAAAATGAGCCGTGTAGGCGAGTTTAGCTGAATCCAAGTTGGAGTTAGCTGAGCTCCTGATCCCACGTTAGGCTGTTCACCTCGGGTCATTCGATTTGCATTGAATGATCAGGAAGTGAGACTCGGTTGTTGTAATTAAGTACATTTTATGTACGCCCTCGCAACACAGCGATTAGGCAAACTTGTCTATCTTCTAAGCCTCCTCGCGTTGCCCCCCTCTTGGTTTCAGGGGTCCAGACTCTTACGGACTTGGCACCCTAGGGTAGAATACCGGTTGGATGCTCTGGGTCTGTGGTCTGGTCTTGGCTGTCTGCCTCGACCTCGCCTGAGAAGTCAGGTGCATCGAGGTAGAATCTCTACTTTATAGTCTAGGGGTTGAGAAGTATCTCCCCTTGGTAGATGAATAAAATAATCTTCCAAGGATGGTACCGGTAGAGTTTCAGATCTGTAGAATCTGATCGTGTTGTCTTCTCTGTGCCATTGGAGTAATATCCACAGACGCAGGTGACTCACGAGCTGATTATGCTCAGCTGTGTTTCACTCAGAGCCAGCTAATGGCAGGAGGTGTTGGAACACTTCCCTCTTCCGGGGATTGCTAGGATCACCGCTGTTCCTACTCTTTGGGAGTATAACTTGTGCGGGTAACTCCAAACAATTTATTCTTCTCCCCCCCGTCTAGTAATGGGGTAGCTATGTAATGTAGTTATTCTCATGATTATATAGTGATTATATAACACAATAGTTGCTGTATAGTCGATTGCTGTTCTAATTAGAATAGTAATTACTAGATTATAAGGGTGATTAACAAGGAGTATAATTCCATCAAGGTTGATGGGTTACACTGGATCGTCACAGGGTTACTTCGGTGACCTTTTGCCTTTCGCAGTTATTAGTGTTTAAGCTATTTGCGTAGCTGTCGCACTAACCTTGTTACTCAAGTGGGATAGAGATATCCCGCCCTAGAGTAGACAAAACAGCGGTTTCCATCTTAGTCCGATCATGGGGCTGAAACCCTCATGGTTAGATAGGTGTTTAGAGTACATTGTATTCTAACACCGAATATCTTCCGGAGAAAAGCAAAAAATAGAGTGCAAATTTCGACGTAATGGGGGCTATTTGTGTGTATATTCACTCCTTTAAATCATTTTAGGCGGTTCCCCACAAGCTAAGCAAGAGCTCATAGGAAAGGTTCGCAAGGCACTTGTGATTCTGTAAGAGTGGGTATTCACCCACCTCCGGACTTCCCAATTTTAAGGAAGTATCCTTAGGGAAAGGGGGACAACACAATTTGATAACAGACGATTCATTCAAAGCCCGGATACGTGCCTGCTACTCCTGCTACAGAAATACTAAAAAACCAGATCAAGATTCGTCCTTCTTACCTTCGTACTTTACTATGCCTCAAGAAATGCAAAGCCCCGAATAAGAAGGCCAAGGAAACTGAAGCTGTCGTCCACACTACTTACACTATCTCCGCCAGCGCGAAGGGCAAGCAGCTCGAGCAGGCCCCGCCGCAGACATCAGCACCAAAGAAGACCAGAAAGAGGGTCTGGAGGCCCTACGGCTCCTCTGGTTCTCAGAACGAACACCAAATGGTTGAGGGGGCTGCTTTGACCCCAAATGCAGAACAGGCATTGCAGGACCCACAGTCGATTCCCCTCGCACCCAGGAAGAAGACCTCGAGGCGCGCCAAGTACGCCCGTAACCGGCTCCAGAGAGAGGAGTTCCCGCTAAAACCCGGCCAACATCATGGATGGCATGTAGAAGATAGCCACAGACAAAGGCTTTCGGCAAAGAAGGTGTAGGCAGAATAAGCTGTGAGGTTTGGATTGGACAAAGCAAAAAAACGCCTTTTTGACACTAGAATACAAGGATCTGGTGAATACGCCCGCCAGGAATGAGAGCTGGTGCTCTACAGCGGATGTTTTAAGGACATATCTCACTAATATAGACTCCGCTGATAAACCAAAACCTGATGAATAAGACCAAAAGCGGGGTGGGCCCTGCCTCTTCTCCCTCCCCTCCGGTTCATCCGTGAGACCGGTCCGTAGATTACACATAACCAAACACATCTCCCTCATTAATAACTGCACTCCATTATACAGATGATAGCTTGCAGTCCACCCAAGTCTATCTCCCAAAAGCAACCCTCTCAAGCACCTTTCGTTTCACTTAAAATCTACCCGGGGGGTCCCTTTTCCCACTTGAGTACTCTTTCCGATTCCTTACTAGAAAGTTGCTTATATTCTTCGTCATTCTTGAAGAGAAGAATCGTTAGGGCTACTATGCCCTCCTCTGCCATCTTGGGTTTGACTTTCAAATTCCTTCACTTCATTGAAGACACAATTGGTAACTAGACACGTCTCTTTTTTAGCATTGATCTCCTTTTCTTTTTCCATTTGCTTGATTAACTCAAATTCTTGAGCTTTTGTGTGTATGTTGAAGGAGTGAATACCACTTGCCGCACTTCGGTTATCGATTGGCCTTCCCCCAACTCCCCCTTTCTTTTATGTATATTTTCATATATGAGTTCGTCCTTGCGTTCATCCAACGCGGAAGGCGCGGGCAATGACTCAGACGAAGGTTCGCGCGGTTCGGAATGAGCTTCCGAGCCCGATGTTCCGGAATCTCCTGACGGAACCATCATATGAAGAATGGGGTCCTTTATCCCACCCAAAAGAAGGAGGACCACAAGGAGCCACCCCTCCCATCCAAGGAGGCGGCAAATAAAAAAGGCGAGGGATCGGCCCCCGCCCCATTCTTTGGAGCAAGCAATAAAAAGATTCGCCCCTCCCCAGAAATAAAATAGGACATTGTGAGCAAGAAAAAAATGAGAGAAATGCGCACAAATAATTGTTTAGCCAATGATGGATTTCGCGCCACTCTCCAGACTGCAATGCAACTTACTGCAATAACAGCATGAAAATGGGTATTTATATATAAAAGCGAAAGATCAGACATTGAACAAATCACCCTACGGTAATGACAGAAAAAGACTACTTTACTTCCTCTCCCGTTTCCATTTTGCTTTTTGCCCTAACAACCTAAGGTCATCCTTTCCTGAATCTGAGCTCTTCTCCTTCTTATTCTTACTTCACTTGCCCTTACTATAAGGGCCGGAAAAGTGAGACCCTCACGCCCTTACATACAACGGGTCGTACGCCTTCTATAACTTAACTTAAGTGACAAGAAGGTTCGTCTACCAATTTCGGCGCCCTGCGAATCAAGTCTTTCCACTTCCGTCGTTCAGGAAAAACACTTCGCCAAATTCTTTTGAGTCCCGGCCTCCCCACTAACCAATTACGTTACGACCACAGAACAAACTTGGTTGACGAACATGGTTTATGCGCCGCTAATGTAGCGGCTTGTCGAGCATTTGAAAAACTCACACCATCCATTTCAAATGAGATTTGTCCCGTGGACACACGAGCAATCCAACCCGTAGGATTTCCTTTTCCTCTTCCCATTCTAACTTCTGCAGGTTTTCCCGTAATAGGAAGATCTGCGAGAACTCTGACCCATATCTTACCATTTCTTCGGAATTGTCCGCTCATAGCACGATGGAATTGTCCGATTGTAGCCCGACGCGCTGCTTCAATAGCTCGATATGAAAGACGACCAGCTCTACAACTTTTGGTGCCATATCTTCCAAAACCAAGTTGTGTACCGTCCGGTTCGCGACCCCTACTACATCTGCCTTTACGATATTTACTAAATTTCGTACGTTTCGGATATAGCACGTCTCTTCTTATTTGGACTATATGAGATCCGCACTTTGACACCTGAAATTCCGTAACGAGTAGATACTTCCGCAGGAGCATAATCGATTTTCTGGTGAAATACATTACGAGATGTTTTTCCATACTTTCCGCATTCAGTTCTAGCTATTTCCGCACCTCCTAATCGACCTGAACAACAAATACGTATCCCCTCAACCCCTTGAGGCATTATTAATGGAATATCCTTCACTATTTTACTAAAAATGGAACGAAATGAGATTTTCTTGTTCCTCGGTTGAAAAGAGATGTCTTGAGCAATCAGAGAAGCACTTTGATAAACAGATTTTATCTTTACCGACTCCATTAAGGTATGAGTTTTTGTTCTATTAGACAAAAAAGATCGCATTTTTTGCACTTCGTTCAAATAAGAGTTGTAACCGGACGGAATTCTTCTGTTTCTCAGTATGATCTCTATCATCATCTCAATTCTCTTTAGAAATTCTCCTATCCTACCTAGGTCTATGAATTTCTCTATCCATTCTATTACCTTATCCTGACCCATGAGGTTCCAACATTTGATCTTTAATTGACCCAGGAGTTGTTCCCGGGCATACTCCAAAAAAAGGTTATTATAAACCCCCTCCCTTGGAAAGAAAAAGGTAGCACCGAAGAAAGGAAAGAACGAGATTGTGGTTTTTGTTGTTCCCGCGAAGCGAAGATCATTCGCCAAGCGAATGAAGTGGATCAACCTTTTTTTGGCTTGGGCCAAACACTTTTTCTCGCTGGTCGAGCTTTCTACAAAAAAAGCGATGCGAGAGCGTATTCTCTTATTTAAGCTTCCTTCCTTCGCTCCCCCCATCGTAGATGGTTCAGCCACGCCTCTATGCATAAGGGCCACGAAATGATTTAGAACTAGTACGGGGTCGAAATGCATTTTGTTCTTTGTATTAAATAAGTATTGCATGACCGAATAATGAAAGGAGGGGCGCACAGCGGGGAGGGACCTTTTTAGGAGATGACTCGTCGGCTTGAAATCAAAGAGTGAGAGGCCCTTATTTATACAACGGCGGGACTTCTTTGGTAAAAAGAACTTGAATAACTTCGTTTTTTTGGAGGAGTCGTCATTTTCTATCAGGAAGGCTATATCATTTACAACCCCGGCGTCTTTCGGATGCTTGAAGGCCCCGCTGACCCTTAAGATGTACCGTGATTTAGACAAATTATTCTTTCTCGATGGTGATCGGTCATGGTATCCATAGCGTTGCATCTTTTTCGGCCAAATCCGGATTTCGTTTTGCTTCTCCCTTCCATATAGATCGTCGAACCTGATCAACTCGACTCTTTTCCCTGCCCCCCGGCCTCTCACTTCGTTTCGTTCTTCCTCTGTACCCTCGCTTGAATGAAGACACCCGATCCCGATCGGCCCGACTTTCCCAAATGTCCACCACCGGCCCTTCTCCTTTCCGGGTCTTGATTTGTCGCCTCGTTTCAGTCGTAGTGGTCGACGGGGAAGAAAGAAATGAATGAATGTCCTTTTGGGAAAATGTAGAATAATACACCTACCGAGACGAAAGCCAAAGGTGAGTATCGTAGGTGGACGTATCGAACTGAAATAAGATCTCAGATTGAAATCTTGATACACTGATTTACCATAATAATAAATAGAGTCAATGGTGACGGAGCATTAGCTACGAAGGAAGAGCCGCTTCTTTCTTGCGGCGGGGGCTTCCATTCACCAGCGCAGACTACATACAAGTGCTCTCCGAACCGTGCTGGATAGTCACCCATCACACGGCTCTCAAACCCAACCTGTGGTGGATCCCGGGGGACAAAGTAAAAACGCTTGATCCTTTGACCCATACTTTGAGATGCTCCTCCCCGCCGATCAAGCAGCGACGCTGCTCGTGATAGGAGCCGCGCCCTTACTATATGGGGCTGAAAGTGCCTTCGGTCGGTTCGCTCTGGTGGTCTTCCCTTATCTTCCCTAATGTTCAGAGGTTTGAGAAAGGAGCACCGCCGATACTCACCTTTGGCTTTCCCCAACTTAGAATTAGCGGGCGCCCTGAAGGAATAAAAAACAAATGGACAGCTGAGGTTTTGAACACTTGCATGAAACTTCTACCGATAATCAGCGTTATGTCGATTACACATCTGAGGTTGGTCAGAACTGAGGGACAATGCCCCCCTAACCTAAGTGGGCCTACCTGCGACTGCAAAGCAACTGGTACTTAATCGGTCGGGGCGCGGTTTGGTTTCGTGCAACGCCCCCCTTATTATAAAGGAGGAACAGGCGGTTATCATTGGAAAGTCAACGCCCCACCCGCCTTAGAACTTATAATAAGTACTGGGGACGCCCCCGCTCTATTGGCAAAACGCTTCGAAAGAAGAACGTATCGCCAAGGCCCCGACCGGCCCGCCCCCTTTCTTTGCCCGCCGGCCGCCTAGCTCGTTATGTTATTCTTTGAGATCTGGATAGAGTCTCGCTCCGGGGCGGGGGAAGAAAAAGCAGCAAGCAGCAAGCGGGGGCTTTCTTTATTGGGGCAAGTCAAGTACAACTTTTCACTCTCCAGTACTATAGTTAAGGGGGGGTGGGGCGCGCCAAAGCAACCCGCCCGGTTACGAAGGCGGTCACTACTAAAGTACTATAGCGCTGGCGCCTTCTTTCCACTCAAAATAACTGGCTGCGTAACAATTTAATGGTTTTGTAGCGCGCGTACTCTGATCCTCTTCTACGAATCTACTACTCTCTTTACTGAGAGAGACTCCATCGATATCCCTAAAAGTGTGTTTTTTCTTCTATTCTATCATAGAAATGATAGCTTCAACTAGGCTCCACTTAAGAGAAGGATCTTCATCACCCTTACTCTAATGGGCGCGCCGGAACGGTAGCTGCTTAGTCTCATCCGAGAGTCCAATCTTTTTTGCTTTTTGTACTTCAATAAGTACAGGGGCTTTCTTTTTTGTCTTAAAAAAAAAAGAAAGAAGGGGGTCGATTTAGGCTCCTTCCCTTCCACTGCATAGCAGCGCTATCAGGTACTACGAGCCTTCTGTCCCACGCATCTAACCAGCTCAGCTCGCGTGGTTCACCGGTTCCACCGAAAACTCTCATTTGTGGAAGCGGAGCATAGTGCGGACCGGGCGAGAAACGTCTCTTCTTTCGGTTTATTCACTGATCTGAAATGAAACGGAGCACTTGGTTTTCTTATTTTTTCCCGGGTTCCCGCTCAACCTCCATATCAGCACGAATCGGATTTTTTGAGGATGTGAGAGTTCGGCCGAAGACGCACTTCTCAGATCAGTGACTGCCTCTCCAGCGGAGCTGGGCGCCGGGCCCTGGATGCGCTAGCGATCGGCACATTAGGGGAGTGCTTGCCCGGGTTTCTCGGCCTGGTATCCTGCACCTCGCGTTCATGATATCTACATTCAACTGTGCCCCGGAGACACGGTCGAAGCACGCCCGCCTTTCCTATTTAATTAAGGGGGCTAAATAAGGGGGGCGCCTCTTTCACGACATGCTCTGGTCCCGGGTCTCTTCCTGTGGTCTTCTAGCGTTAGAAGAAGTCGTGTCGTGTCCGTCCCGGACATCTGCAACGTTCTCCCACACCTTTTCTTTTTCATATGGGACAAAGATCAGGAAAAGCCTTATAGTATAGTAGTAGTAGCACGGACCCATTCGGTGACTTTCGCGGTCGCCCTCACTGAACCGACTTGAATCTGAACTACGATTCTGATCAAGTCTGACCGAAATCGGATTTCCTTTTCGTGCCATATGAAAAAAGTAAATTTCCTTTTTCCCCTTTCTTCCCTTTCCTTTATTTGTTCTCTCAGGTCTTCGTCTCCGTGTGGAAGCAAACTCTCCAAATTTATGACCAACCTTTCCTTCAGTGATCCGACAACGAACAGGAGTTTTTCCATTGTAAATGAGTACGGAGCAATCAACGAATTCAGGCGAAATAGAAGATCTACGTGACCAAATTTTCCTGCTCAAAAGACTTTCTCTGTTCTTCTTCATTCTCAACAGGAAAGCATCAACAAAACTGCCCTTCCATATAGATCGTCGTGGCATGAACTAAATTCTGCGTTTCCCCACCCCCACAACTGCCCTAAATCCTGCTTTGGTGGGCTTCCCCCAAGGTGAGACCGAAGGTCTACCTCCTTTCGTGCGCCCCTCACCTCCTCCATGAGGATGATCCACTGGATTCATTGCAACACCACGAACAATGGGGCGTCTGCCTAACCACCGGCTTTGCCCTGCTTTTCTAAGCTTACGTGCACCATGGTGGGGATTGGAAACTATACCAATAGTAGCTCGGCATCGGGAATCTATGAGTTTTTCAACACCCGAAGGTAGCCGCACAAGACATTGTGAGGCCGGCTCCTGAATGATTTTAGCATAAGTTCCTGCGGCTCGAGCCAGCTTTGCGCCTTGACCTGGATGATATTCAATATCATGTACAAATGTTCCCATACGTATATCAGCTAATGGTATGCAATTTCCTACTTTAGAATTTAGATCAAGTATCTCGTATCTATAAGCAGGGGGGCGTGGCCAAGAAGCAGGCAGCTGGCTGCCCCCTTCAACCCGATGAAGATTCGCTCTGTCTTGGAACCGACGGTATGTATGGGAATTCTGGGTAGGTCGCAAGAAGCTGCTTTTAGAAGGTTTGGACCAATCGCAATTCATCACCATCTGACCCGCTTCCAATTGATGACTGGCTAATATATAAGTGTTGACCTAAGCCCCTGTCTTTCCATTTCAAGAGTTGAGGGCTCGGCTCCCGAACCGTACGTGAGCTGCCTCGTACGGCTCTTCCTAAGACCCTCTAACTTTTCGAAAATCGCTTCGCCCTCCTATTCAACGGGGCTATTAGAGAAGCAGCTTCGTTCTTTGACTTCTTTGCTTTTCTTTTTTATAGAGGGCTTCGTTTCTGATACCGGCTTTCCTTTCATTTTAATGCAGTTATCTGTGACGAGCTCACTTTCGCGTCCTTTTGCTTTCGTGCTTCTTCCTTAGTGTAGTATCGGTGAAGACTTTCATTTCAGACTCCGTTCCTTAGCCTAGTCTATATCCACTGCTGACGTGACTCCGTACCGACGCCTTTCCCTTATCCGTCCGTCACGGATAACCTTCTCCCTTGCTTGCTCCTTTGTAGAACAGCTAAGCCAGTTCCTGAGTTTCCCCCCCCTGTGATGCCTAAAACCAACTCTTTGATTCGCCGAGCCCTCAACTCTTGAAATGTGCCTTCGTCACCTTAACGTACTTTTGTTTTCGTGCTTCTTCCCATCAGGTCTAACCTTAGCCGGGCTTTCGTCCACTAGTGATGGAGGTCCGAAGGAGCTTGGCTTCGCTATCGCTCATAACTTGGTATAGAGATCTCTCCGTGTAGTGTAGTGGTCGTCGGCCTTCCCACCCCCATGCCTCCTTCCTTACTTTTCTTAGAAGCCCTTGACTACTAGAAATAGAAAGGCCCGTAGCTTCACGGGGCTGTTCACCTTTGCTTTTGAAACTTCATAAAAGAAAATAGAAAAAAAAACTCAAGACTCTTGTAAAGGCGAACGGGGCTCCCTCAACTAGTAAAGCGGGACGTCTGGCAGAATGCTTGGCCTCCTGCGCTTCCAGCGACACCCTTACTATATGGGGGCTTCTGGCGGTTAGCTTCACGTCAGTAGGCATTCTGGGCTGGAAGGAGGCAAGCAAATGAAGGGAGGCGGAGACATAGTAAATCGGGCCGACTACAAGACTACGACTACAAGAAGCAAAGCTTAGCGAGCTTTAGTTGCATCAACTTTAAAGCATATAAAGGGAAAGACACTACATATTAGCTGCTTTATTATCATCTCTGAAAGCTCGATCCCTTCATTCGTTGCTAAGCCAAGGTCCCAGGTCTCCGAGTCAGCCCGCGCTTTTTCGAAGAATCCTGCACCCATGGGCATACGGCCTGGCAGGCCTTCCCTTTCCGCCGGAGCTTCATGGGCGTTGCCCCGTTCCCCAATCAGATGTTTGGATGTGAGCTATACTCCGCGAGGAGACACACGGGTTTGCCTTGCCATGCCATTTGACCTCTCTTCCCGTGTGAGACGGAATGCTCAGTGACAACCTCTCAATTGTCACCGCCTGGCCTCTCTTGCTACCACGGTAGCACCTAGTGTGGTCAGCACCAATCGTGTTCGGGCAACGAAGCTTACACTCATTCACATTGGTTCATCCTGCTATGCCCCGGGCCTTTTGCTCTTCTAACAACAAAGGTGGCCGGCCATTCGTCAAGGCCCCGGAATCCGCTGGACATCTCAGCGGCGGGATTGGATACCCGCATCAGATCGAAGTTCCATGTTAGTGCCTCCCTAAAAGGAGATTCTAGGTGGGTCGCTTCGCGAAAGACATTGCTTAGGACCAACGGGTCACACGACAGGTGCACGATCGACTTTGCACGCTCCATTCTTCGGCCCTTCGCCCCTATTAGTAAGCTTGGCGGGCAAGCTACCTTGATCCGCCTTCGGCTTCGATTCGTTATGCTCAGCAGCTCCAACAAGCCCTAAATTTGCTTGCTGCCGCCAAGAAAGCGCTGCTTTACGTTTGATCCTATGTGCCCAGAGAACGCAATGCGTTCGGAGCTTTCGGATCTCGCAAAGAGAAAACGTCCTTTTTCCTATGAGTTTCTCTCTCATTCGCGGAGCGAAGAAAGCGGGCTTTGCCCCAGCTATCGCTATCCTTGGGAAAGCCAAAGAGCTTCCGAAGGAAAGGAATGCAGTCTCTCCCTTGGCCAAGGGGGAGGACAGGGCAGAGAAGAAAACGTCCTTCGCGCAAGTTTGTTTGCTTCCTGCGCCCTTACTAGTAAAGGGGCTCTTCGAGCAAGGAGGCATGAAGGTAGGAAGGCCGACCACTACATAAAGCGTAAGCAAGCACTTGGCTTGGGAGCAAGCTACCTTTCTTTGATCCACTTTCCCGGGCAGGGAAGAGAACGAAAATAGGCAAAAGATGGTGGCCGTGGTAGATTCGAGGATCTGACCTATATTGAGATTGCTGGGAGCGAACTCTTCTATCGTGTTGCATTTCTTCTGGCGGCGTAGCAGCACCCCCCCCATATAGTAAGGCCATCGTACTAGAGCGATCCGAGAAGAACGATTAGGGTCATATTCGATCCTTTCAACAATGCCCATAGACGAAGTGCTTCGTTTCAGGTCAATTTTTCGCTGCAATCGCTTCGATCCACCCCCTCGGTGAAAAACTGTAATACGCCCGGATTCATTCCTCCCTGCGGACTTCCCCGTAGTAAAAGTGAAATTTCGAAGTGTTCCCCCTGTTAGGCTTTTTCTCATTCAGACGAATGAAGAATTCTCGTCTTCGCTTTTCCTTCGCTCTTTACTTCGCCTCTTTTGTAAAGTAAATATAGCCGTTTTTCTAGTATAATTGCCTTCCTTTATTCTTCTTCGTGGAAAAGGGGTGCTTCGGATCGGGAGTAAGCACTAGTTCAAGGGAAAAAAAAGGGGGGAAAGGACATAGGAAAGAGGGATGCATGCCTACTTTCAATCAATTGAAATTGATTCGTCAACACTTTGAACATAGGATGCCCCAGGAAAAAACAACGGCCGAGACTGATAGGCTTGGGCTTGGGCTTGCGGGTGCGGGCAGTTTCAAATCCATGAACTTCGTACAGAGCATCTCGGAGGAAGATGAACAATGTTCACGGAAAAAGAAGTTTCTCCATGTCTTACTGATGAAAAAGAAGACCTTTGTGACCGTGACAGATGCTAGGGGGAATAAGAAGACTGGGGCCTCCGCTGGTTGTTTGGAGGAAAGAAAAGGGCGGTCTCGTCTTTCTCGGTATGCTGCTGAAGCTACTGCGGAACATGTCGGGCGATCCGCCAGAAAGATGGGTTTAAAGTCAGTTGTCATGAAAGTGAAAGGATCTACTTATTTCAGGAAAAAGAAGAAAGTGATCTTAAGCTGGGGAGAAGGGTTTCGAGGTGAAGGAGTAGGAGATAAATCTCCAATTATGTACATCCACGATGTGACCCAACTTCCACATAATGGATGCCGACTCCCCAAAAAACGTCGTGTTCAAATAGTTCCAACTATTTTGGAATCTCCATTTTCATTTTCACTTGAAAAGACAGAATTCCGGAAAAAATCTGACTCGGAAGGGAGGCTAGACTAATTGACTGAGCGAGACTCCATCCAACTATTCTGCATCCATCTAGCAAAGCCGCGTGAGTGAAGCACCCTCCACTTTGTATTTTTAAGGCGAAGCTCCATTGGTTACGTGAGGATCCCGTTCTATTGAGCCTTCCCACTTATCCTAAAAACAACAAAGTCAGATTAGGACCTCAAGCTATCACCTCGACGTTTTGAGCTAGCCTATCCTATGAAGTATGAAGTGAAGTTTTTTCTGCTACGTCTGCTTACGCTCTAGTTGTCGGGGAGTTACCCCCATAAAATATAGGCTTGCTGCTTTCTTTCTCTCCTTACCGCTCACGCTAGCCTATGTGCGTTTTGATGCTTGTTTAGGATTGGAGTAAGCAGCAAGAATTATTTCTTTTAACCGGGCATGGCCTTATTTTCGCGTAACACAATCCAGCTTGTCACGCAGAAACGAAACAGCAAGGTTCATCTTCGACCGGGTGGAAATCTTTTTTAGGCTATGAAGCCCGATGTGCTAGCGCTTGTGACCCAAGCCTGAAGTGACTGACTAAGAAGAAAGTGATAGGAGTCGTGCTCGGCTTTCTTTCTTTTTTTTGCTCTTTTTCTTTATTTTCCTCTTAAAACTAAAACATTTCAAGAAACTCGAGTTTTCTTTCTTCTTCTTTCGGTGAAGCCTCCTCTCGTTGTTCTTGTTCTTCTTGCAGCCTTATCTCTTTCCAAAACCAAAAAATGGATTCCCGCATCGGAACAACACCTACTATACTAGATTTAGCCAATTCGAGTGCGGATGGGAATTCTCCAATTGATTCTACAGATGGGTGCCCCTGCGCATAAAGATATGGATAGGGATGCCGATTCAGATGCGGCTAGAAAGTTTGAGTGATTCATAAACCCTCGTCGGGATAAACAAGCAAGGGTTTGGTTTCATTCTCTGCTTGCTTATGGGAATGCTATTTCGAGAAATGCTGCTTCAGGACGAGATAAACTGGATATGTTAGTTCGGCTGATGCTGGTTTGGATGCTTACCTAATCTTTCCCCCTATAGAGTCAGGCCCCCCCATTCAGTAAAGGTCGAGGCACCGTAGCAGAGTTTGGTAAAAAGGATCCGCGCGCGGCTCATCTTCTCGCCTAAATCTAAAGTCTGGTCCGCCTGGAAAGCATATAAGGGCAAGCCGCCAGTTGCTTCGGATTGACGACTAGTGAAGATTGGAGCCCCAGATCTTTGTAAGGTACCGGCGCTTAAAAGGCGGTAAGATCTCAGATCTTTCCTCCTTCTTTACGGGAAGGCAGGAAGGTAAACGGGGGAGAAGGAAAGCGACGGAAAGAGCTATATGCCTTAGGTGATGATGCTTAGCTGGTCTTTGAGGTTGAGGATGCGTTGTTATACTATCACTTGCTTAATTAATGATTTATCCTCTCGCTTCCTGATCTCGCATTTCTATTTCTATCTCGCATCTTGCCCTACACTGAAGCATCCCTACGCTACATCTCCGCTAGCTCAGCCTTGCAAAGCAAAGTTCATGCTCCCTCCCTAAGGAGATACTGAATTTAGGAACTCCTTTCTGGTCCGGTGGGCGCTTGAGAACCTTTTTCATGAAGTCCATCTCTCCTGCCCTTGTGGCTCCTCGCTTGTGCCTTCGGCAACCCCATCCAGCACACCTTATAATAGAATAGAATTCCAGTGTTCATTTTCATTTTTTTCTACTTTCAATTGATCAAAGTTGACGGTTGATCAAACCGGTACACACTTTACACTTTATTCAAGTTTGAAATGATTTGATGTACTGTAACACCTTGGCATATGTAAACCAGAGTCCATGCCGTATATTTCTTTAGTGAATATCAGGAAGGTTGTTTCCAGTCCAGGAATGCGGTCATGCTTGATCCAGACTTGAAGGAGATCGCACATTCTTCTACCTACGCAATTTGATGAATCAAGAAAAAGGGAATCACATTCGGGATCGTGAATATCTAACCTTCCTGGCTTTCCGCAGCTCTTGCTTCCTTCACTTACTGTCTTAGAAAGGAAAAAGCTTAACTCATACGAGCCTCCTTGCCGTTCTATCGGTTGTGCGCTCTGTTCTTTGCTCGCTGTCTGGGAGCCCCACTCATCACCCCTATCACTCGACAACCCAACATTTTCATTCATTACAGTAATGTGATTCCATATCTCTGATGAGGAGGAAAGAGGCATTGAAAAAGTGAAAGTTACGGTTTCTGCTTTCAGCGGTATTGTCTAGTCTACACGGATGTACGTCTTGATACGGTGGGACTCGTGGGCCCAGTGATTAGTAAGGCATCGTCACCTTTTGATGATCGTGTAAAACTGCTTTTTTAGTGTTCCGTGAAAGAGTGCTGCAAAGACGCCCTCTCTTATGGCAGCACTGCTTCTAGATGCCAATATCGGATTAGCTAGGCGAGTATGGTGACAGCGATCACTACAGAAAACCGAATACCGCTATCTCTCAGGTAGGCAAGCGTTATAGTGGCAGCGACCACTCGGCTACTTAAGCCAAATGCGAACCTAGCTGTAAACATTAAGCGCTTTAGTGCAGATGGGTCATGCACGTCGATATGCCCTTGCCATGATGAATCTCTGTCCTGTAGAAGGACTCGGTAAAGCGAACGTCTTTCACTCTAATAACTCTACCTTAGTGAGTGTTCCATTGGCACAGAAGAGCAAGCACATTCATTGATGCAGAGAATCGTCTTTTATTCCGGAAATTGGAATCACTCCGGTGAACTTCTAACCATCCTTTTCTATATAAGACCCTTTAAACTTGAAAGTGGCATAGGTTTTGGTTTTGAATCTCTCGGAAACTGAGCAGCTGGCTAGCCGTTCTCTTTAGGCGATCCGCTATAAAAAAAAAGAGAATAGATTTGGACATTGAGTAAGTTCAGTCAGAATGACCCGTAAATGGAATGGCATTCTTTATGGTCAATATCATGATTAGATCCATCCGTTCCTCTATTCGCCTTCTCTAACAACTGGCTTCTGAGCGCATCTCTTTCAGTCGTTCGCTTAACGTCTTTCATTTCATTGCGCCTTTACTCGACTCTCTATGAAAGATTCATGAGATAGGAAGTAAGCGATGACAGGAAGGCCCTTACTATATGGCCTTCGAGGGAATTTAAAGATGAGTAGTGCATCTCTGTCTTGAGATCCCGCCGCCCTATAGATCCTATCTCTACTGCCTATCCAGTTTACTCTTTTTCGTGGTGGAGTGGCTCTGGCTCTTATCCAATCGATTGAGTGTGCCAAGCCGGGCAGGAGTTATTGCATTGATGCCGAAGCTTTGGAAGACGGTCAAGCAAAAAACAAATATTATCCGATGTTAATGTTAAAAACTAAGAAGAAGCTTAGTCAACTATTACTATTATGGGGGGGACTTTACCACATATTTAGATAAGGCTGATGATCCCAAAACGAACTTTACTTTTACTATTTGACAGATCAGTTCATTCATCACTATATAGACTATGATCATCCAATGAATTAGCCTAAGGAAGATTTTTTTCCCCCAACTCAGCATGCTCACACAGAAGCTTAGAATCAGTAGTTCTTTGGTTGGTACTCCTCTCGGCTCGGGTAGCTAGGTTGATCTGGTAATCTAGGTCTGGAGTGGAGAATGAGATGGAGAACTAGACTGACATAAGAACTCCTTTCCTATCCTATAATAGGCTTTGGCTTTCTTACTTTTTCTCAAGTTTCAGTATCAAGTGGTATTCCGGGTCAAGGACCCTCTCTTCTCATTTAGAGCTCTCTTCCCTGGTAGTGAATTTGGAATCGAAACTAGACCCGAGCCCAACCTTGCTGAGCTTCATTCCGTGTCGATAAGGGGAGTCAATTCCTTGTGGAACTCCTCTTTCCACCCCCATTAAACATACCAGAATGATTCAGTGTGGAATTCAATCTCGCTTTTTTTATAAGGATGAGAATAAGAAAATCTCTGCTTTGCATGGCAAGGCTTTAAGTGATAGGGGCTGTTCAGGTCCTTTCCGTTATATGATGGCTTCTTTTTTAGTGTATCCCCTTTCTCGCCTTGTTGCTCCATAATGACCACTCGATTTCTATTCATACGGATTTCTTTATTGGGGAGGAGTTTTTTTTGCCCTCCTATTACAACGCGAAGGTTTGAATCCATATCCATCTCCAGAACGCTCGACTGCTTTGAAACAAGAAGGGCTGTTGTTATTCTACGGTTTAGAACCAAGATAGCTAGTTAGCTCCTAGTAGCTCTTATACGATAGCCGGGCTTTATACTTCCCAACTACTTCTATTGATTCGTTCCCGGCTTTTAGAACTGAAGAAGGAGAGGTCCCCACCGGAGAAGGAATAAAGCCTGACTGAATTCGCCTCTAGTCCAGAGCTCTCGATTCAACCTCCTTTCGTTCCCCCGCACTCTAAAATGCATTTTTGGAACGAAAAATGAAGCTTCGTTTTTGAACAGATATGGAGGCAATACCAATGATATCTCGTCTATAGAGTGGTATCATACATGTAATGAAAAAAAGACCTATAAAAAATGGAGTGAGTATTGAGGTAATAAAGCAGCTATAGGCTAAATCCAGAGCTCTGGACTAGAGACGCGAAGCGTTGATCTAGGTGGTTGGACCCTTTCTCATAGTTGCAAACTCAAACCATGGAATTAGACCTCTGGGAGAGTAGTTCTATAGCCCGGTTCCGCAGAACTCTCGAGACTCAGATTCCTTAGCCCCTTAGTCAATGTCAATCAGAGCAGAGGCTTAGACTATGGATGTAAGCTACCCGAGATACGGAGAGCCAGACGAGGATAGCAATAGTGGATATGTTCGCCCATATCTATACCGCAACACTTTACTTTATTATATAGGATAGGCGGCAGTTCGCCTTTAGATCGTCGGTAGCCATGGTTATCTATATTAGATGATAATAATCATCACTATGATATATAATAATATATAGTCACTGCTTAGGTAGCCGACCAAAAGATGGAAGGTGGGGGGCCTTAAAGTTAAAGGCCTGGATGATAGGATAAAAGGCGGGCAGGTGTAAGCATGAAGTGAAGATGAGGTCAACTTGTACCTCCCGCTTGCCAAAAAGCTATAGTAAACTGAACTTCAAATCAAACTCTTCCGGCACTTCACTCGCAAAAAGAATTCCGCCCTCTGTACCGCAAGGGAAAGATTCTCTAAGAAGCACAAGAGCTGGTACCTAAGCCAGTGCCAGCTTCTAGTTCCAGTCTAGCGGATCAAAGATTCTTTCCTGCTTTTCCGTATAGAGGGCGAAGGGAGCCATATAGTAAGTAAGTAAGGGCCTTGGATAGAAAGTGACACATTCTTTCTTTCTTTTCGTTCGGCAAGCAGGAACAGTTCAAGTCAAGTGGCCTAGGTATTAAGTTCAAGTCTTTCCGTTCTTGGTACGGAACAATAGAATGTTTTGCACGTGAATCATCACAGGCTTTGAACTTCTAAGAACTTGAAAGTTGTTCTTAACCTTTTTGTTTGAAGCTTATTAGTTATGAGAAAGACTCTCTCTTGAAATAAGGTCTAGCACCCAGTGTAAAGCGGTAAGGCCTCCCTCCTCCAGTAATGAAGGAAAGAGATAAAAAAAACAATAGAATAGGTGCCTTTTTTTATCTTATAATGAATAAAGGAGTCCCGTTTCGTTTTGAGTTGGATAAAGCCATAGCTCCATTTTCCAAGCCTCTCCGCCGTTAATAAACTACATTGCGAGGTGGCTAGGAGCTCCTTCCTTGCCTTACTAGCATATGGACATTAATTAAGGCTTTCACCCGAGTTGCAGAGAATCAAGAGCAAATAGATTAGTTTTTGGCATCAATGCCGTTATTTCCTTCAGACTGGCCTGAGACTTCGGTCCCTGGTACTGTGCCTAGAAAGTCTGACTAAGGCAAAAGGCAAGGATCTAATCCATTCTTCTATTTACCATAAAGAAAGCACACAATGCCATGCAATTACTAAAGAACGAGGATCACTTCACTAGTTGAATTACCTCGGTTCACTGAACTTGCTCCCATCCTTCTCCTTCAAAGCATCTTTGAAGAATGCCTTTCTTTCTTCTCTTTTTGTTTTTCTAGTTAGTGTCTCAAACAGCTCATTCCCTTCCCCTTGATCGGATTAACTGTCCGTGGGATATCTTCCTACTATTTATCCTTCCTTTCCCTTTCCTCCCTCACTCTGTGATCCAATGCATATTAGGGTTAGTTTTTACCTTCTTGTTCTTCCTCCAAGAGCGCTTCCTCTTGCAGTAGATATTCAATCACTAGCAGCTTAACGTCCTTCTTTCAAACAGTCTATTCCGATAGTGCCACGGCCCTCTCTTTCCTCTTGCTTTAGGTGAATTACCGGTGCTTGATGCAATAACCGGTGTGACAGTAGGAACTCTTGGTCAACTATCACGCGGTTGTCGGACTAGAAATTGAATCACTAACCACTGTGAGAGTCACCGGTGTAAGATAGAAGACTGCTATAGAATCAGAATACGCTGCTTGGATCTTTGCACGACTAGGCTCTTGGCCTTCTGCCTGTACTTTTGAGTATGCCTTTTTGCCGTCGATTACGGGATTTCCTGCTTGACTGCGTCGACTCTATGCCTTCCCGACTTGCTTTCTTGGTGACTCTAACCCGGATACTTTTTACCTTTACTCTTTCGGTATCGGTATGCCTTCGATGATTACTGCTTTAATGAATACCTTATCTTCGGCAAGTTAGGAAGCTACGAACTCTTCCCTCACCCGAAGGCGAGCGAGTGCACTACATTGAGTAGGAATTCGGAATAGAATAAGCTGTTGGGACCACGAATACGCTATTTTGAGGATAAGGATGAGCATGCCGATGAGGACGATTTCTTGCAGAAAGAGAAAGGGGATACCAGACGATTGGGGATTGATTAGATGCGGACGACGATTTGAGAGCGAATCCGCCATTAATGACTCTTGTTACTGTTCTCGAATAGGCTCTTTCGGGTTTGAATGAAGGAATTGAATCCACAGCTATTGAATCAGCTGTTGGCATAACTTGTGCACTCATAAGCTGAAGGGAGAGTGCAAAAAACAAACTCCTACTGAAAGAACTGGTGATTTCCTGCTGCTGCTTATTTACCGTACTATGAGTAAGCTAGCTCCTATTTTTTGATTGCATACTGTCTTGCTGCTCGCATACCACCGTACTAAAAGTGTACCGATTTCCGCCTATTTGCCTCTCTCGATTGCAAGAGGTAGACCCATCATGTGTGAAGTGCCCAAACATGGGTATGCTCACCTACACCTTTCTCTTTTCCACCTTTAGCCCGCCTGAACCCCTCTTTCTTTCTCTCAAGCTCGCATTTGCCAGCTTATTCGGGTAAGCTAGATCTCCTTACTTTATAGAGGAATATGCATCGAATGCAAGCACGGAAGAAGATCTTGTGTGTGGGTTTTATATGCCTGCTTTTTCCAAGAAAGAAGGAGCTGGCGTCGAGGGTCCTTCGGATCCAAAAGGGAGTGTGATAACTCCCGGAGCGCTGATCGCAAAGTCGGTGCGTAGTTAGGGGCATAATTACAGGTAGATACTAGAATCCTAAGTTCTGTATCTATATTGTAATTACTACCCCGCCCTGTGTTCTGTATAAGTGTATACAGGAACAGAGGACCTTAGGGTAATCAACTAAGTACCATCCTTCGACCCAGGGTCGATTAGGCGAGTTTAGTTGATAACTGGATACCATAATAGGCTCCAGATAAAAGTTTTGATTGTTCACTTTATATCATTAAAAAAGTCAGATGATAGGAAGTGAGGTTTAAGGTGCCTAAGGCTTAACCCTCGGCCCACCATGCGATGGGGCGACTAGGTGAACCCTTGGTAGTACCTTACATCTGATGATATATCTTATTTGACCCCCCTCATATAGAGACTTGGCATATGAAAGTCTGCTGGATTGTATTAGTTGACGTACGAATGGTCAACTCATATAATCGACTTGGCATATGAGGTATATTATACCGATTCATAGCTTAGTCTGTGATCTTGATAAGCAATGAGTGGAAGCTATAAGTCCTAGTCCGTTTGTCACGCAAGTGACGACACCGGTTAAGGTCCAGGCCTATAGTATCAACTGTTTATACAGTTGGTAATGCCTAGAGATCTCTACTTGTACTCATCTAATGGCAGGGAGTGTTGGAACACTGGAACTTCTGGAGATTGCTGGGACTTTCTAATTGGTCCTGCTACTTCAGGGAAATCTTTCTAAGATTCTCTACCCCCCACTATCATGGTCATCAGTTAGTTTATATACTAATATGTGTCTAGTTACTTACACACAACTAAGCATGTATAGTTCAATATACACTACCTGTTATGAGTAAGTACTGGTTATTACACTTGGCCAGTACCTCATTTTGTAGAAATACAAGGCCATTATAGGAAAGGAGAAACGGTTATAAGTTTATATCAGTGTGGTGTGAGGGTTGATACAGTGTTTACATCATTCTTGATATAAACTTATAGCTAGTTAAGTAACAATTGTTACTCTAGTAGCAACGATCAGTTACATTGTCCTAGTCCGTTATGGAAGTGATTAATCCATAACTGGATAGGGTCAGTGAAAACTGATAATTACCGAAAGATATCTCCAGGTATAAGACTAAAGATTCCGACCCTCCGAATCTGAAGCCGAAAGAGACGCAGCTGCCACTAAAGCAGATGAGACTGCCAAGCCCTTGAAGGCAAGGAAGAAAGCATCTATTCTTGAAAAGAATAGATGCTTTTACCAACCCAAAAGAAAGGAAGCTACATGCCCCGCAACCCTCAATGATATGCTTTGACCCCTATCTGACATAAGCGCACTAGCACACTCATTTCAATCTGTTTTGATTCATCTACTCGTGGTTGAAACTATTTGAACAAAGCAGGAGCGTACTGGAGTTTTCGGGGCTTGACTTTGAAGCCGTAGCTTGCTGTTCCTCAACCTTTCGCACTAGCTCGAGCCAAAGGCGACAGCGAGTGCGAAGGGTTGAATTAGCGAGGATCATTTCCTTAAGAAAGCGGCCTTAGGAGATGACTTACAGGCAAAGCTTCGAGCTCTTTCCCTTTCAAGTCCCTATACCTGAGAGTTCTCTCCATTAGAAGATGCCAGTCTGACTCTCTACTTGGTAACAAGCTATTCTGTCCACACTTCCTTTCTTTCGTAAAAAAGCGGGAATGCCCTAAGCCCAAGAAAGAAATCCTCGTAATACTACTATATTAAATAGAATATTAGTAGAATCCATCCATCATTCAGTTTTTGCCCCTAAATGGGGGGGGGCTCACGTATCGGTAGCTACAACCAAGGCAAGGGTACGGGACTGACGGACAAATTAAGGGCTATGTTGTTGTATACACCATTTTATGCAACCATCTATCATCTTTTATCTTTTATCTTGTATTCCTCTTCAATAGGAAATTCAAAAGGAATTCCTCGATGAGGAAACAAGCAACTCCTTGAGCGCGTTAGCAGCGCAGGAGTTTGATTGCTTGGACTGGACCTACAGAGCTCAATCCTTCTTTCTTTGATAAATCAGCAACCTTGATGTTGATGATGGATTTATAAGCTCAGGGAATAGACAAACTTCTCCTAATGGCTTTGGCTTTCTCGGCCCCTTACTTACTAATAAAAAAGGCAATCTAACACTAGACTAGAGTATGCTACTGACTTAACTGGAAATGAGAATTGTCCTACCCGGACAGCTTCCATATCAACACACACAGAAGACAGATCTCGTGCCAAAGGATTTGTCCTTCTTCTCCCACCTGCCCCTGCAACTAAATTGCTTCAGCCTTACTATCAAACAAAGTACTATCATGAGCCTTCTTCCCTCAAACAATTCCATTCCTCCCTCGTGGTTTGCTCTGGTCGAAACCTTGCTTTTAGAAAGCGCTTGAGAATGGATATGGATCTGACAACGATCAGCTTAACCGACCCGCATCCCTTACTTTATAGGGCTGTCCGTAGGCACTAGGTACCACGTCTTCTCGAAGCCAATCAAGCACTTGAAGCGCAAAACAGTAAGAAGGCTAGCGTTCTCCCGCCTTAATAAAAAAGAGGCGGCTTCTTCGATCAACGTAACGTACTGTTGAATTCAGACAGAATTCCCTGAAGAAAGAGCAGCAAATCAAGATTGATACGATAACTGAAGATCGTTGTTCTCACACACCCCTATTAAGTAAGGTCGAAGAAAGAGAAAAGCGTACGAAAACGACTCCTACGCGTCCTAGCGCATTGTACCTTGCGTCACTCCTATTTACTATGGTGGAGGCATTCTTTCTTTGATTCCCTAGCATTCGAAGATTGCCTTTCCACTATTGAAGCCAAGAAGGGAAAGAGACCGGAATGAACAGGATTGATTCATATGCATCGTATTATAAGACTTGAAGCCTTAAGATTAATAAACCGCTTTCCTCCCTGACTGGAATGAAAGAGCGAGGGCAAGATCTCTTTCTATAAAAAATGCCTTCCTTCACATACGATTCAAAGCTACTTAGAGGCCGGCTTGGTACAGGCTTGCTTTAGCGGATATGCGACTGCTTTTCTCAGGGAAAGCCACTGATTGACCAAGGAGAGCTTATGATTGAAAAAGCTTCATCCGCTGCTTGAGAACCCACTTTCTAACCGTTAGGAGGAATGCGCTCTTAAAGAAATGCCACTAGTAGTAGGAAAGAGGCTTAGCAATCATTCGAAAGTAAAGGACTTATGCTTAGTTAAGACTAACTTTCTTTTAGTAAGCGGTAGGGAAATTACTTACTTTTTGACTAAAGTAGAGCTAGCGGAAAGCTAATAAGAGATTTTTTGGATGAAAAGGATCATCGATTCACTTCCTATCCAGTCCAGGCATCTCGTCGTAATACCAAGTTCAAATCCATAAACTCATTGAGTAGCACGCCCTATATCTATATAAGGAGCGAAGCTTCACATCACAGCTACTATGTTGGCTGTTACTATACTACACTACGATATTTTCATTGATCGTAGCTAATCTGATTCAATTGTGACAACAGCCGATAAGCAAGCAGCCTGTCTTCGAATAAAGAAGAATGCGGTGCTTCCTGCTTTCAGGAAAGTGAAGCACTACAGGTATTGGATTCCGCTTTCACTAAGAACCCTGCTTTGTTAAGAGTCTGGTTCTTTAGAGCCAGGAGTTGTTCCCCTATACCTATAGAGTAACAGAAAAGGAATTTCGTTAGTCCGACTTCCGCATATAGCACATGAATCAATAGAGGAAGAAGTAGATGGACCATAATCGGATGTGGGAGTCCCAGAAGAGGATGTTTCAACTTCTAGATGTGGTAGGATATCTCATACTAAAGAAGGAGCTCTGCTCTCTCTTATGCAATAGCTCAGTAAAGAGTTCATTTTTATCTTCCGTGTGAAAAGATGGCTATATTGGGAAGGCAAGCAAGGAAGGCAGTCTAGTAATCCAGTCGATGGTACTCATTCCGGTTTATTGGCTTTTTTTTTTCTTTGGTAGTCAAGCAAGGCGCGAAGCGCTAGTTGAGCTAGGAGTTTCCAGCGAAAATTTCCTTCGGGCCAGGCAAGAAAGCATTCTATCACACGGTTGGCTTTGTTTACTTTAATGAGTTTGCAGGCGAAGGGCTTTGAAGAGATTAGCGCTTTGGTTAACAGTGGAAATTAGCCTAGCCCTCTTAAGTTAAGGCAGGCTACTGATTAGCAAGAGGAGAAGCAAAGCAGAGTTGAAGAAAGAACTCCGAGTGAAGGCAACTCACTAGGAATTTTCTATAGAACAAAATGGAATAGGGTTCAAAGAACTAAACGAAAAGGAGAGAGCTTTTAAGACCTTTAACAGCGGCTTAAGCCATTAATTAATTGGCTTGGAGGTATAATAACAAAAGGAATGGGATGGGGTATTCATCGTTAAGTACAACAGTCAGCACCGAGACTAACTAATTAGTTAGTCTCTCGAGAATTACCAATCAGCTGCTTTTCATTCAAGTAGAAGGAGACAAACAGAGGTACTCTTGCCGGTGGAAGAAATTCTATCGTCGTAAGGGAAGGCCTTGGTCAATCAACTCACAACCCCCCATATAGTAAGGGGAACTTCTTTGTGAGTTGAACGAGGGTCAGAGGTTGCTGGTGGAGCACCATTGGCCTAGTCTTTGACTAACCCCCGCACCGCAGGATTAGAATCCTTCCCGGGTGAGGAGGGCTTTCAAGTCTCTCTGTTCCGTCTAAGCCAGGGTAGGAGTTGGATCGCCATCCCCCGCACCTATTATTGTGCTAATGCTAAGGGCCCATTCCTTATCTGATAAGGTCATTCTCTCCGGCAGTGGTCCAACCTTAGTCTATTCTCATTCGAAATGCAACTAGTGGTCCCTCAAAGGTGATTGATCTTTCACTGTGGATTTCTCCTTGGGGCCAGCTCTCTCCGAATACCCGCCCGTGCTGTCTCCCCACCATTTGCTAGTAACGTCACGGACCTCCCCACCAAAGAATCTACAATGCAGTCAGTCACTTCCATAACGGCTCAGTACTGCATGTTACAAGCACCCGTCGAGCCAGTGACGACTTGCGACAAAACCACTAGTTTTCCTAGTCACTGTACCCCAGAACTCTGGAACAGAAAGTTGGAGAGAAAGAATCCTGCTTTTCTGCGTGATTGTATGCTTGCCACTGTGAAATGACTCGCTATTAGCGGAAAGGCATCAGTCGGTATCGGGGAGATTCCAATTCCACGTCGGTTTTGTCTTTTGACAAACTGTCAAAGAAGGTGAGTAAGGAGACATTGAAGTTCAGTCTATGTTGGAGCCGTATGATCCTGAGCGTGTTCTTCCGGTGTCAGGTCGAATCCGGAGGTTGTTCCTCAGGTATCTTCCTTATCTATTTGATATACCCCTTAGCCAGGGTATGTCATGGGTTCCGACCTTCCAGTCCCTGCCATCCGGTGGAGCGAACACATCGTGAGAGAGGTTTATCAAAACAAAAACACTGAATTCCTCTCTGTTTCACTTCCCGAGCTGGCAACATACCGTTGGCTGCAGGATGTTGTCCTACAACTACCGGGTATGTGGACCTCTGGTGGTCTATGGTGTCCTCGAATTCGGTATGCCTTTCCTTTTCGATTTAGAAAAAAAAAAAAACAAAATCCTAAGTTCCCCTACGGGGGCCCCGGCTACCTTCGCGGATCTCAATTCTTTGGAGCGGTTTGTGGCTATTTCTTGACCCCCTCCCTCGAGAAATTGACCTAGTCTTCCCCCGGAGGCAAAATTGGTATTTAGAGAATGCATGGGAGGAAAGGGGATTGCTTGGCATAAACCAAATTGCCGTCATACCTGTGCCGGGCCATACCATTCCACACCAAATTTGCCGTCAGAAGAAATCAAACTGAAAAAAAGGTCTGACGAAATGAGATAGCTTCCCCATGCAGCACCATGCGAATTTCCATTCCATACCCCAAAGGGGGGGCCCCCGTCCGATGGATGGTGAAATTTGCACCCCTGAGCTTGTATTTGAATACCACTAGTGGATTTTCCCCTGTTCGTTTGGCCCGAAGTCTCTTTTCGGGGATCAGCGCGTAATTCGATAAGGTTTGCCCGGAAAGAGTTTATTGATCTAACTTTGCCTTAGCGAACTCGTAGGATTTCCTGAATTGTCCATCCTCAAGTTCCGCTTCGTAGACTTCGAATTTGCCAACCGGTTGTAGTAGTTTGTCTTCTTCATCTCTGATTAGAGCCGCCCTTGTCTTGTTTGACATAATAGAATATAACAAATCGATTTTTTCGTCCCTCTCCCTGCTTCTATTAGTTGAAGTTGAGTTGGAATGGATCCCTTCTTCTTTTTCCTGACTGATAATGAGAAGGTTCCTGCACGCCCTTCTTTTTTTTTATGCATCCCCATTGATTATTCGCTCCTCTTTGATTTGACTTCCTCTATGTTGGTGCTGAAGGGGATCCTCAGAAACCTCTCTGGAAAGGGGCCTTCCTTAAGCTCGCTTCGGCATGGTGTCTTCTTTTCATGTGAACAGACAGACCAACCTGTCCCTGGTACGATGTTCGAAACCAGCTCTTCTCTTAGCTTTCGTGAATCTGGTTTGAGACCCGCGAGTGTAGGAGGAACGGCGGAGCGAGCCGAGCCTGATTCGGGAAAAAAAGCAGACAAAATCCTTAAGACGAGTGGAAGACAGCTTTCATTTCAAGTGAAAAGTGGAGGGGCCCCCGTAGGGGAACTATAGAATATCCCTTTCACTGAGGTCGAATGCACAATAACCGATTCCCCTTCTTGAAACCACTAGAGATCCGCTGAGGCAGATCCTTCCAACTCATCTATCTCGGCCCGTCAGGGGGCCTGATCATAGGAGTCAATAGTAGGAACGGATGAATTCCTCTTGCGTCCACGAGCCGCCATTGCCCTAGCTTCAATGCCAACTGAAAGCGATACAACTACTGGTTTGAGTACGGAGGCAAATGAAAAAGAAAGCAAAAAAGGGGGACTGAGACAGACTCCCCAGGGAAGGAAGAAGCAACTCCCACTGGTTGGAAAGAAAGTCCAAGGCTTGAAGGCCACTCTCACTGAAACTAAATGGTTGGCAACTGCTGGATAAACTTCAACTAGATCCCTCCGGATGGGAAAGAGAAAAAAGGCCCTATCGCACTGGTTTACTTTCACTTTCAAGTAGCACTTTCCAGGATCAAAGCAATAGCAGGGAGAACTCCTTCTTATGGGCAACTCATACTCGCTGGAGCCATAGCGTCCACAGAAGGCGCGGCGCTAGTTCCATTTAGGGCCTCAGTCTATTGCCTCCTGGAATCTAACCGTCTGAAGAGAACCAAGCGTGGATCATTTCTTTTCCATAGTCCTTCCGTGCCTGGAGAAATCAAACTAGCAACTACTACTGCTTCTGCTTTTTGATAGTCTTTCACTTCTGAGGCATATCCATAGGCAAGACAAGCTCGAAACTTGCTGAATCTTCTTCCTTCTCTTCTTCTTTCGTTTCATAATCAAAATGAACTTTCGCTTGCAAGAAAAAAAAGATATCCCTTTTTTTTGCTTTATCCAAAGAAGAAATTAGCACTGGCCTTGCTTGGGATTACAACCCTTTTTGATTTGATCCGTATGGGCTCGGACTGGATGGAAGCTATGCTGAGATGGCTATTTCCCCCGGAAAAACCTATCAACAGAAAGAAGGTTGGATTCAAGGTGAAAAAAGCAGAAAATATCCCATGGGGACAGTGAAATTATCCCCTAATCTTGTCTTGCTGAACCTTTTTCTTTCCTTAGAAAATGGTCCATACGAAGAAATCGGTCCAACTGAGCCGGGGCGGATTGGAAAAAGGGGAACTTCAAACTTCAGCAGTTTCAAGTTCAGTTAGGTAACTGACCTTATAAGGTGGATTGCAAGATGATCCTGACTTTGCCAAGAGAGTTATGGCAAAAACCAATCAGAATGAATCTTTGGAAAGGGATGTGGTGGATACTCAGTCAGCTTGCCATGAGGTAGTGATGCCAAAAGTGCCTCGAGGCAATGTCAATGGAATAAGGTTCTTCTCATTCTCACTGAAGGTCTAACCAAGGAACTATGTATTGGAGCTTACCGGTTCGCCAGGTCTGTGATGTTATTAGGATAGGACGGAAGTCGGGGTGGCTGCACTGCGCTTGATATCTGAAGCAGTGTGCTTCTTCCCTTCAGAATGGATCGGTCAAGCTCTTCTTATCTTTCCAACTCGAAAGCAAGGACACCTATTCAAAAAGTCTTTGTGAAAGCGGATCAGGGAATGGGGGGCCAAAAAGGGGTACTATAGAATATAGAATAAAGGGGGCCGGGGCCGGCTCATCTTTACTATGGAATATGAAACATCAAATTGTTTCATGAAATTTTCCATTTCCATAGAGAAGAATCTTTCGTTTCTGATGGAAACGATCTGGGACGGAAGGATTCGAACCTCCGAGTAACGGGACCAAAACCCGTTGCCTTACCGCTTGGCCACGCCCCATTTTGATTTATGTCTCATAAAAACAAAGCGGTTCTTCGTTAATAACCAACCAAAAGACATATAGGACATGTTGTCGCTAGGATTCCACAGGGGCCCCGGTGCTGATTTCAGACCAGGGCCCCCTCTGGGGAACTGAACTATATAATCGAATTTCATTTTCTTCCAATTCCAGTCGAATTCCTTTGATTCTCATTGGAGAATGTCAGGAAGGATTTTTCATTGGGGAGAAGTCAAAGACAAAGAAGTTCGAAGTTCCCCATGGGGGGCCCCCTATGGGGAACGAAGGGGAACTTCTAGATTGGAAGGTCAAACCCCAAAGACCCGCGCAGGAGTTGTATTCGTCACACCACAGAAAGGCGTTATACATTTATCCTTTGCATTACTGAAAGGTGAAATGAAGCTGAGTACGAAACGCTCATTGCCGGCCTCCTGGTAGCCTTTTCTAAAGGTCCTCATGATCTATAGGGATTCGCAGTGAATCATTCGCGGGTACATATAATATAAAGTACGCAAACCAGAATTCATGTCCTACCACGCCATGGCTATGGAGCTCATGAAACAGTTCGAGCTACTCGAATTCTGCCACGTACAAAGGAAAAAGAACGACAAGGCAGACGCATTAGCCAAGTGAGTAGCCGCTCTAGCAGCCCCCCGATGGCTGAAAATCAGTCATTCTACATGAAAAAGAAGCCCCTTTTGGGTTTGGGCTGGGCATGACATACCTTCACGTAAGAAGAAGGTGCGGGTGTACAGGTCTAAGTCCGTCATTCAAAAGGTGATGTTCGCTAACCCCCTAACCATCAGTAGATCTGCTTTCCAGGGCAGGCGAGGCTGTTCTTATTGATCCTAATCATGCGAAGCCCCCTTCTCGTCATAGGGGCGCGGTATTAACTAAAGCATTTCAGAAACCGTGCTTTCGATGGCAAGGCCAGAACAAGACAGGATTCTTTTTCCAAGTTAGACTGCTGCCTTACTACCACTATAAGAGGCCTTTCGAACGAACTGATCATTTAGTATTGGAGTATGGACATGATAAGATTGTTCGCCCCTACTTAGTCTTACCTAGGAAAAAACAAATTCCCTTGTAGTTTACTACCCGATTATTGGATGCCTATTCTGATACGGAGAGACCGGTACCCGCTCCTTCTGTTTAGTATTCCTGACCTTACTAAACGCTCCCTTTCACAAGGTTGAGGATTTGGTAAACCTAGAAAGATTGTTCCAGGAGAGGGTGAATCTCTTGAGTATCGTTTAGCGAAGCTTGGACTTCATTGTAACATTTTTTGTGATTGATAATAGTGTGTATAGTCGAGACAGCAGATATGACTCAAGAACAGCTTCTACTTATGAATATGAAACTAAATCTGCACATCCGCTTTCCAGTAGATTCTGTATGATATGAGAACGTCTGTGAGTAGCCAACATCTGTATCAGTAGCTGAGTCAATCGAAAGAAGGGCTTCTGAATTAGCTGAGGAAACCGCCCAGCAATTCCTCTACATCAAGAGCGGGCTCTGGCTCTGCTGTAAGGAATTTTTTTTCAACCTTCATTTTAATATTAATAGAGGGCCCTTATTCATTAGGGGATCTTGCTGTAAACTTTTAAAAACAAAAAATCCCCCTCTACCTTCATCCTCTCTTTAGAGAACGATGATATCCTTTAGGGGAAAAGAAAATAATAAAATATAGTTAGAAGAGAAAACTGACTATGCGATCAGAATTATTATCGTTATCAAGCTCCCGTCATGGATCCGAATGGACCCTCGACGCCATGCCATCCATCAACATTAGAAATACATACCACTCAGCCAAAGAAAGATAATGGAGAGTTGGCCGAAATGAGCACTAAACACTTTTCGAGAAATCTCTTCCAAATCACTGGTATGACTATCGAAATCGTGAGCATCAGCATGTAGATTCCAGATCCAAGTGGTAGTATCAGGACCCTTAGCTATTGTTCTTGAGAAATGGCCGGGGCTGGCCCATCCAATAAGGCTCGGCCCTCTCCCTCGAGCTATCCGTGGTTCTAAATGGCAATTGGTAGCCGTTAATTAATTATCCAAATGGATAGAGGCAAAGCCCATGGTGAATCCAACAACTAATCGTATCGAAGACTTCCTATGAGTCCACATCATTTGTCGCTATGGTGTCCCTATGAAAATAATACCATATATCTTTAATGCAACGACACTCATTTTTCCAACAATCAAATCCGGGCATTCTGCGCTAATTATGTTATCCAGATACTCTATGTATATGTCTGGCATCCTCATACGAACGGCCAAGTGGAAGCAGCCAATAAAAACATCTTGATGTCCTCTAAAAGCGGCTTGATGGCGCGTTATAGTTCGGGGCACGCTGGCCGACCCATCGAGCTTCCCAGGGTTTTGTGGGCTTACAACAACGCTCCGTCAGAAAGAACCCAAGAGTCTCCATTTTCCTTGGACTATGGTGGTGAAGCAGTCATCCGCTAGAGCACTACTCGCCGAGGGTCGAGAATGCAGCAAGCTTTGACCCATCAGAGTTCGAGATATGGCAAGAGCGCAACGACTAGTCACGACGCCTCGACCTGGACCTCCAGGAAGGTGCCTGGGAGATGGCAGCCCTCAAGCGACTGGAACAGAAACGACACATTGAGCACTACTACAATCGCCAGGTCAACCCTCGGGAGTTCGCCCCTGGTGATATGGTACTCCGCAGGCGCAGTCTCGCTGGAAGCAAGCTCAGTGTCAGCAAATTCGAGTAGAATTGGGAAGGCCCCTACATCGTCCGATGGGTGGCCGGTCCCAATGCTTACTATCTAATGGAGCACGACGGCACCCAGATTCCTCGAACCTGGATTGGCGATGATCTGAAAAGTTCTACCCTTAGGAACTGGCTAGACCTTGTAAGCTGGCTCCATGAGTGCAGCAGTAAATACATATTCCTCTTCTCACTTTTATTAATAATGTTCAATGGACGAAAGCATTTGTCGTGTCCCACTTATTCTCTGGTTACCATTTGATTAATGCGAATGTACTCCTCGAGATCTTAAATTAAGATTCCTCCCCCCTTTCGGGTGATATCCTCCCGCGGGAGATCCTAAGGGTGGACGATAGAACACGCTGCATTCGAGTGATTTCTGAATGTGATCCTGAACCCAGCGCACACACACCACTTGAATCAAGAGGAACTGCATTCGCAACTTAAAACTTCAAGTGAATCTCCGGGCACGACAAATTATCTAAGCTGGTCACATAAACGTCTTCTAATTCTTGCTTCTATTTGCGAGGTACGCTCGTGAGAATTAGCGGAGAACAACCGAGCGCTCCTTCAGGTCCTGCTCCCTCTGCAAGTGTTCATCCAAGCTTCATACTCTGCCCCCACTTGATCAAGTCCATATAGTAAGAGCCCTATTCCTTCATTTTAAGGACAAGGCCCCCGGAGTAAAGGCACCCCCTTTCCTTTCAAACACACTCTTATCCACATCTACTTAAGACGATTACGCGCATCTGAGATGAGAAGGATAGAAAGATCTTCCAAATGCTCCATAGAAAACATAGCCTTTCCGCCTGGTTATTGAATAAGATTCCCTTAATCTAAAATATCTCTAATATAGGTAACCGCTTCGCCCCTTCACTGCCAACCTTTTCTTTTGCTTTTTTTGCTTTGCTGCACTGCACGAAAAGAAGCATCGACTGTGTGCGGAAGGAGAAGTGTTATAAGCCTGTCAATAGGTTCTGTTCTCATTCCTTGCCGCCAGAGGTCCCATTTCCACTGTTACAGAATTAATGGTCAATCAGCCGTCAGGCTTTCTTACTAAGCTTTCAGGTTTCAGGTGCGTAGCGGAAGTCGCTAGACTGCTGGTCTATTGCTAGTGGACTGACAGAGCGAGCTGTAGCGGAATAACAATAAGTCTGTTTGGAAAAGGCGTGGCTAATGTTAATTCAGAGACTCGTTAAGAGCCTCGCCAAGGCACGTAGTCTTGCTCTTTTCTGTAAGAGCTAGTTGATTCAAGCAAGACAGGAATGAGAGTCTCATCACACTAGTCTTTACATAGTCATATGAAAATAGCCGGCCCGGCGGATCTAATTCCTCTCCCGGGCGGAACTCACTCCTTATAACAAAAAGAAAGAGGTCTTTATTACCAGTTTCATTTCTAAGACTGTTTGGAAATTTTTAGTAGCTATTGCCGAGATCCCTTTTATTATGCTTATGATATACTGCTCACAGGTCAGCCCATCTGACGAAGAAGGGCAGAATGAAGACGGGGATAGAAGTTCAGTGCTCGATGGCCCAGGGTGAGTATTGCCTATCTTGACTGAAGAAGGAGTGCTCTCTTAAGCCAGCATTAATTATAGGATATGCCAGGATTGGACACAAGGATCTCCCCGTTATTCCCATCTGTCAAGCCAGTTAAGCGGAAACTCCACCCGAATGGATCCAAAAGATAAAACAAGAAGTTGTCAAACAAGACAATGCTAAAGTAAGTAAGCAAGCTACCTTAAGCAGTCTGTAGGCGCTAGGGAATACTACCTTTAGCTCCTAGAAAGAAGGAAAAGAACGGATAGCTCCCTAAAGCGAGGAGCTCATTGGCAATACTAAGGGAGAGGGGGATCACCCTCTTTCATGACCCCAAGCCCAATACTATGTATTGGTGTCACTTGGTTAGCATTTCTAGAATACTTTTTTTAAGTAGGGTTGGTTTGGTTGGTTTTTCGATAGGGAAACAGACAGGGGAGTTGGCTGTAATTGAGACACGTTTTTCGGATGGACGATATGGATTTTTTCGAGATGGTTAATCACGTTTTTAACCGTGAGAAAGAGGTCATTCAGAACCCGCTGGCTCCAGAACAGGGGGCGGCTCCAGAGGCGCTGCCGCAGGCGCCAGCACCGAAGGAAGTTGCCCACCCCGCTCCTGATCAAAAAGAGCGCGTGGCACTTCGAAGGGACATTCACACTTTGATTCGTGAGCAACTTCACGAACATTGTGAAAAGGGGAAAGGACGGCTGTCCGTGCACTTTCCGGAAATGATGGAAATATACTCCAGTGCCGCGAAGGCGATAATGTCTTACGATCTGGAGATCCCCAAAAGCTTACTTAGATAGGCCTCAAGGAACTAGAATAAATAGCTGAAAATGAGTCCTTACTTCAATGCAGGAGTTTTCAATTATCAATCTCAAGGCGCAAAGACAGGCCCGGGAGAAAACTCGTGCCGCACATATGTATAGGGGCAGGTCAAGCAAAGAATACTAAAAGAAAAGAATAGGTCCCACTTGGGAATCAGTTCCCTTCGTTCAAGAACCTTAGCTTAGGGCTCGGATATCGACTAAGAAAATGAGAAGGATCCTACTAGCTTCCATCCAAGAAATCAACAATTTAAGGTAAATCTCTGTCTGGTAGCTTCACCAAACCAATGTGGCTAGTCAACCCAAAGAAAGAGAATATAGAATAGCTTCTAGATGATGAGACCTATGGATGACGGGAGAAGTGCCCCATTTTCCCTATGGTTACGGAACAGAGGACCTACCATTCTTACTTGAATTGCCAAACTGCCTCGCAGCCGCACTGAAAAGTGATTGTGCAATACCACTTTCTCATGGGGTGTTCCCGAAATCTCAGTCCAGTTCAGTCTTACCACATATGGCTTGGTGGAAAAAGTTCCTAGGGTCGGGCGGACTCTGTCTCTCGTCCAGTCGGTAAGCTGGTAAGGAGTTCTAAGAGGTCTAGCATCATAGCCCCTAGCTTTTTTATCGGCAATGCATTTTTCCTTATTTGTTGTTGGATTCCCTGAGTCCTTCTATTTCGGTTATTGGTAGACGGTTCCCTTGCCTCAGATTCAGTAATGTATGGCATTCAATATCCCTTCTTTTATGCCAAATAAATAATATTCCATCGGTGGTAGAGCTGCGAGACCAATGAGGAATCGTCTATCAGAAAATGCATGATCTTTCTTTAGACTATAGTTTTTTGTTTTCCGGATGTGGATGGAGCATTTTGTTGAGTATGGTTTTTGCGCTTGTTAACCTTCTTCTTGCCAGTCAGGACATCAAGGCTAAGTGGAATCTTCTTTCCCGACAATCTGTCGGGGAACCAAAGCTGCTATAAGACAGATCACTCCGCCACTATATAGTTCCCCAGAGGGGGCCCCTGTCCCCGGACCTACTTCCTTAAAGCAAGTTCCGGTACTAATTTTATTACATAACCAGTTCTCCTCTGTTTCCAAAGCCAAGTCGCCCATATAGTAAGGGCTTGCTGTATTCTATTCTAAAGCACGAATCGTAAAAAGTGTCTTTGGGGTACCCAGGGGTCGGTAAGTAGTCTTTCCACCTTCTTTCCTTTGTTAGTGTTTTAGCGTCGTTAAAGAGAGAGAAGTTTCCGGTGGTTTTAGGCATTATAGTAATTCGCTGCTGCAAGTCCCATATAGTAAGGCCCTAGCTGATTTGTTTTCTTTTCATTCTTTATTTTCTAGTTCACCTCACGGGGGAAGAATGGGTTCGTCAAAACCGGGCGGAAAGGGAAGGGACCGAGCTCAGAGTCAGAGGCGAGTTGTGTCACCAAGTCATAGCTGAATGGTTGACCTACGCTGGGTAGGCTTCCATTCTTGGCACCTTCTTTCTGAGCTTTTGACGGCTCAGGGTTCTTGGTCTTTGAGAGTCCGGCTAGCTGGTCACTGTAGTCCCTAGTATTTTCCAGAGCAAGTACCCTTTCCAATTTCTCTCACTTCGTCGAACCGTGGTGCCTTCATCTGTCTTGGCTCTGGTGACTTGGTTGACTTGTTTCCCACGGACTGGCACTAGACTGAGTGGGCCGTAGGAGGATTGTCCTGTCTGGCTCTTCTTTTGTTCGCCGTCGTCAATAGTGACCATGTGGCACGACAAAAATGGCTCGGCGTCTTCGTAGAAGAAGATGTGCTCATCGTCACATGACTCGTCATATTCTTCTTCTGCTTCGTATAAGGTGTCTTCATAGTCCGAGGGGACTTGTGGTTAGACCTAAAAGCTGGGAACCCCATTCGAGTCCATTCTTCTTCCGTGGCAGGCAGATTGGTCTCAGCTAGTGACTCTTCACTGTGCTGTACGGAGGCGGCGTTGCAACTTCCCGTCTCGTCGTCTGAGTCTTCAACCTCACAATCCTTTAGAAGCTCGATCGACGGTTGGTAAGGTGTTCCCGGTTCTAGTTCTAGGATAGGGACTGTTGTTTCGGATCGCCTGGAGGTTAAGATTGAAGAAATTCAGTCTTTAATCTCCAGTAGTGGTGCTTTAGAGTTTGCTAAGAAGTTTAGGGTCCATGGAGTGATAAGAGATTTATCCATGGTGTCCGCTAAAGCTCTTATGAATGCTCACCACCCATATGGTTTGTACTCTTGTGCATCCATATATAACGTTAGAAGGCTTAGTACCTATCTACGTTTGGGTGGAGCAGGCTATAAGACTCTTAGTAGACTGCCTACCATACGATCCCGAAGATGGGGTCGTTGTTGGGCTCTCTGGCTGAAGCGTCTTCCTGTTGACCTATGGTTAGGTCGTGGAGTTCCACTAAACCCCTACCTCCGAGCTGTAGTTATATTCCGGTTAAGGAATATTCTACAACCGCGGGAGTTGAAGTTGCCCCCCTTTCACTGAGGAGCAGATGGACTGTAAGGAGTATACGCAGCTTAGAGGCTGGGTAAGTCAGTGGTTAGATTATGTGCGATGGTATTATGTCATTGCTTTAGATCCCAGTGTAACCCTTGAGCAGATTACTAATCCGCCTTTGGTATCACAACATTGGAAGATCTCTAATAAAGACGAAAGTAAAGTTAGATTTGGTCAGATAATGAAGTGTTTCGATGAGGTGGGTCGGTTAGGTTTGACATGGATGATGCCAATTCTACCGTGTTCAAACACAACCTTTTCAGGTTGGCTGTTAGGGGGTCACAAGGGCACTGATTTTCTGGTGCAGTCCAAAGGTCTGACACAACCTAGGGCTGGTGGGCAATCTTGGTATCTTATTGATATTGAGGTTCAGCCTATTGTACCATCGAAAAAAAAAGGCAAAGCCTCAAAAACTAGAGAGAAAAATATTGGACAATATTAATATATTATCATAGATAAAGAAAGTCGGATAAAGGCGGGCTCCTTCTCGCCTATTGGAATGTTGGGAGGGATTTTAGAAGATCCACGGAAGAATCAAAGAAAGAGCTCTTTCCTTTCTATGTTAGAGTACTGGTACTGGAAGCATGGAAGCATATAGTTAGTTAGGGTAGGGGTGAAGTATGATGAAGATAGTCTTCAGAAAACAAATTGCTGGCGCTCGAGTTATATAGTCTTTGCTTTGGTTCGGGAGTAGAGGGAGACTTGTAGATTCCAGCCGAGAAGACCAGGAGAAGGATTCAGAATGTCATATATCTCAGGAGCTAGATCCGTTCCCGATGAACAAGTCAGAATTGCCTCAACAAAAATGGATGGAATTGGACCTAAAAAAGCCATTCAGGTTCGTTATCGATTAGGTATCAGTGGGAACATCAAGATGAATGAGTTAACTAAGTATCAGATCGACCAAATGGAACAAATTCTAAGTAAAGATCATGTTGTTCATTGGGAATTGAAGAGGGGAGAACGAGCAGACATCGAACGATTAATTTCTATTTCTCGTTATCGTGGAATTCGTCATCAAGATGGATCGCCCTTACGCGGCCAACGAACTCATACTAATGCAAGGACTTGTCGCAAGCAAATTAGGAAATGAAAGAAGGCTACCGAAATTGTGCCCACTTCCACTTCCTAGGTAAATCAAACTGTGAAATAGTTCCATCTTTCTCGAAAAATGTCTTTCACTGGTGACTAATCACGTATACGTATAGTAGGCCCCCTTCGCCACTCCACGTCTGGCTCGGCTTGGTCTCGCTCCCCCCTTACTATAACTAGAACTATATAGGGCCGCCTATCGTATCGGCTCGGCTTCGTCCATCAAGCGACTGCTTCCGCCTCCTTTTGCCAGCTCATGTTGATTGACGCCCCGGCAATAATGAATATTAGCTTCGCTATCGCCCCTTTATGGTGGGGCTGGTAGAAAGTAGTGGGTAGTGCCTTTCCCTTTATATGCTTTAAAGTTGATGTAACTAAAGTGAAGCTTCGCCAGAAGCGAAAACGTCGCCTCCCGAATGCCTCTTGTACTAATGTGTATGGTCTAGTCTTTCCATTCCAATGCTTCCCGCCAACGCACGCTCGACGGAGAGTAAGCAAGCTACCTTGCTTGCATTGCATTCGTGAAACGTTCCGCGCCCTTCCTGCCTGCTTCAATTTATGTGAATGATCGTGTCTTCGACCATCCTATGTTGTCTGATTAGATATGTCATTGAAACAAGTTCTGTCTCTGTTTTCTTTTCGGATTCCGAGGATGAGCCGGCCGATCCTCAAATCATTTATGAGGAGCCGGACGACGAAGCCTCCTCCTCAGAGAAAGATGTCTCCGACGCGACCGGACTTCCACTATTTTTGTTTTTTTTTTTTAGAGGCGGGTCATAAGTCCAGCTGGTGAAGCTTAAAGAAATGTGGGGGGGGGGAGAAAATCGATATGCTGCTTTCTATCAGTCCCAAGCGGATACCCCCTGCTTCCCCCCACTTATATATGTACGCCGCTTACCGAGGAAGAGATGCGGGAGGACCCGGGTTTTCAAGTTGGGTTGGGGTAGAGAGCCGTAAGCGCGGTGGGGGGTGACAGAGGACGTGCTCGTACGGTTCATAGTGGGGTATGATATTCTCGTGGATTGTTGGGAACGTCCTCTATATTCGAAATATGCCTTTCTAGGAGCATTACGATCTGCAGCTCAAATGGTCCCTTATGAAGTCTCTATTGGTCTGATTCTTATTGTGCGCCTTGTGAGCACGTTTGGATCCGCGAAGGCAATCGCTCGGATGTTCCCCTAACCCAACCCCGGAACGGACCGGAGGGAACCGCAGCATGAGGAATGTCCGCGTCTCGTCGCAAGGTTTGAGTTTTGGGTCATAGGGCGAGCTAGGGGCGGGCAGCTTTATCTGATCAAGGGCCGGGGCACAAGGGTCCTGGTACTACCCAGGTGCGAAGAACCCCGGAGGTTACTGCAATGAGCAGAAATTTCACTCACCGGCCTAAACGACGAGCAAACACTCGAACGTGAGAGCAAGGGATCACCCAACGAATGGACGAGCTCCAAGGAAGGAGGGAGGAGAAAGGGGGGCAAGAACCACGCTTTCAGAGAAGTGGCGGCTTCAATATTTCCACTCTGAACTGCGATAATAACTGACTCAGCCGTGCCGTAAGGGGGGCAAGAACCACACGGGACGGGGCCAAGCCCAGAATGTATGGGTGACAGATCGGCCATAGGGGTACTCCGGGGTATAAACCAGGGCAACAAATGTCGAGCATACGACGATGCCGCCCGTTTTCATTTCGTGGAAGTCCCCGGCAGAGGAAAGGGCTGTAGGTGATGGCGCGTTCTGCTTCTTAGGGCGCAGAAATCGTTCCTATGGGGGAGCTGATGCCTATACTTATACTAGGGGCGTGGCAGCTGGTATAGATGATGAAAGGCGGGCCGCTTTAACCGGGACCTATTCTCTTAATAGGCGGCAAGCAAGAATAGGAAAGGCAAATAGAATTCGGTGCCTTTTTAGTCATAAATAGAAAAAGGGTTGAATGTGGAGCTAACATGGCTGGCTACAAGTATAGCCTTTGAAAGATGAGACGGGCCCTTAATAGTATTGGGCTAATAGAAGCAGAGGCCGCAACGGGACGACCAGAGGAAAGCCCGCCCCCGCTAGCGGCACATAGATATCTATTCTCGGTGCGCATATTCTCTATTTCGAATCTATTCCCGACCAGGCCAGGCCGAATCGGGCCACCACTTGGGATGGGAATGGCTCAGCCCACATGCATCATTTTTGGAAAGCATTCCAGTCCAGTCGCCTCCGATCAGTGGCTTGTCAACCACCGGACCTCACCAAATGCCGTTTATATGACGGTTGGGGCAACATAGCGCATGAGTAGTTCGTTCAAGGACCACACCCTCTCGAGAGCAGGATGCTGGCCGAGATGGAGCTGGGAGCCAACCTATACTTTCCCCTACCTTCTCATGCTTGCCTTGCCCCCCTTAATTTAATAGGCAAGGGCGTTTAGGCTTGAATTAATTATTCAAGGGCGGGCGCCGAAAAGGAACCAGTGACGCCTTTTCGACGAAAGCTTAGCTTGGTAGGCGCTGCTTACTAACCCTATTCCCACCCTATTCCCTCAATGCTCAATGCAATGCTCTGAACACGAAAGTTTGCAGTTCAGCCCCCTTTTCCCATGCGGAGTCACAGGCAGCGCCTCGGAAAAAGCCCTTATTGAAGTAAGGCGAGCCACATGCAGGGAAACTTGCACGTGTGGTTCTGGCCGGGGACCCCGGTATACTGTACTAATATGTGTAGGTCCCTGTAATTCGAGTGAGATTGTCATGGCGCAAAAGCAGATATGGTCCGGTATTCCCTTATTCCCCGTATTGGTTATGTTCTTTATTTCTCGTCTAGCAGAAACTAATCGAGCTCCGTCTGATCTCCCAGAAGCGGAAGCTGAATCAGTTGCAGGCTATAATGTAGAATATGCGCGGGATGCGATCCTTAATAGTTCACTGTTGGCGGAAGCCAATGTCCCGGGGTCCCGGGGACTCATTCTGACTTAAACAAGGGGTGGGTCTTTACCAACTTCCAAATCCAAGATTGAGGGAAGAAAAAAGAGGGGCAGGGCACTCTTCATTCTTCATGAAAAACTCATGAATGTCGGGTCGGGGGTTTCTGCCTTGTTATCAAAAAGGGGAGTTGGGTAAAGCAAACTCCCTCCTTGGACGAGCACGGGGCTTAGTCAAGTAGAACCGGGTTGCGCTGCTTGATGCTCCAATCGAAAACAAATCAGTGGGGCCATGCCGGTACGACAGAATATGCGTTAGAAAGGTCAATCCCTCCCCCCCTTTTTTTAGTAAAAAACAAAAAACCGGGCCGAACTTCTAAAAAGCAGCCCGCCCGCTTCCATAGAAAAAGATCGTGGCAACGTAGACCTAAGTGGGTTTATTGGATCCTGGGGAACCATCACAAGTACGGCCGGCCTATAGAACGAGAATGCCGTGTCGTCCAGCGGAGCTTAGAAGAAGGTGACTCGGAGCCTAGAAAAAGGAAGATGACTCGCGCAGACAGCTGACTCCTTTTCAATAGAAAGGAATAGCCAAACCAACCCAGCAGGCTGGTCAATCTCCGCGATCTTATCGGCCGGCAAACCTCCGGTTTACTAATCAATGCGACCACGGTCCCGACCTTACCAGCACCTCCGGTTTACTAATCAATGAAGCCCCTCAACCTACTATCTTTTCTGACAAAGTAAACCAAGCCAAGACGCCTATAGTAGAGTAGTCGGCCCCTCCCATCTATATTGACCGGGCGCACGCATAAAGGCATGGCATGGTCACGACATGTTGTTGATATTGATTGAGTTGGAGGGAGTGGGGGAAAGACAAGTAAAGGGGACGGAATCCATCCATAAACAAACCGTCACCCCGGTTACCTTTTTTTATATGTGTTTCATTTAGTACAATACAATACAAACTCAAACTACACCAAAGCGTCACGCCAGAAATCCAAAGCATCATAAACATAAAGGCCCTCATCCCAACTATCTTTAATGCAGGGGCCTTTCTTTGATTAGAGTAGGGGAAAGAAATATGCCGGGTATTTGCACGTAAAAAAAACGCCAGGAACTGCTAGAATGCCGACCACTACATATTAGCTGCTTTATTATCATCTCTGAAAGCTCGATCCCTTCATTCGCTTCGCGGGAGTCGCACACAGCACATAGCTGGAAGTCAGAGGGCCCGTACTACCTGCCTAACCCTTCGCTCCTAGGGACCGTAGAACGGAAAGCGCCTTCTAAAAAACTCGGCAGAAGAGAAGGGAAGGGGCCTATGTATTTGCATGACCCCTGCGGATTTGACCCTACCTACACCCGGAGCCAATCCCCTAGCGGTCCTGCCACCACTTAGCAGAACGGGAGCTCGTGTGGAACCTTGGATTTCTGGCGTCACAGCGGTGGAACGTAAAAAAATCTTACGGCCGCGTCATATTACTATATGGGGGGGCCTACGCTACGGGGAACTCGGCCAAAATAAGGACACCCTTCTATGGGGGCCCGGCACGCACAATCCTATCCTATCCGAGCCCGTCATTGCACTTCGGGCAGCCGTCCGTAGCATCATAAGGATAAGGAGCACCTCCCTTTCGAGGTACAAAAAACAAAAGTACGGTGAAGATTTGTGTTGTTGGTTGGTCTTTCTCAACGGCACGAAAAACCATTCTTGACAAGATAGGGATAGGGCCGGGCCTTTCACAGGGCGCATTTCTCAAAATCCTCTCCAGGATCACAAGTGGAACGCTAAGCAAGGATGGGGAGCCCCATTCTTTGTAAGGGAGCGGAGCGTCGAACAGAAAAAAGCAAGCAGGGGAGAGTCCCTTATTGAAACTAGGGTGTAGCGCGCCGGAGAGCAAGCGTAGGCAACCCTAGTTTCAATAAGGCAACTATAGTCTAGTAGCTAGCTAGCGTTTTTCAGCTGCGTAACAATTTAATGGTTTTGTAGCGCGCGTACTCTGATCCTCTTCTACGGGGAGTCGCACGGAACGAGCCTTGTCTTCCCTCCAACGACTAGCTCCCGTTTCTTGTTCCGGTCCGACAACGACCCTTCTCTTGTCGTGGAAGGACTTCCGCCTGTGGTGTGGTCCAACCCATGGGCGGAGTCGCCCTCATCCCCCCATTGCTCAGTGCTCCCTGCAGCCTTGCTGGGCTTGACCCGCGTGGACGCGGGCTTCCATTCTATAATATAATTAGAAGTTCTCTCTTAAAAAAAAAAAACAAAACGCGAACCGCGCGGAGCCCACCTTTTCTGCCGCCTCCTATATATTATATATATACTTGACGGTGGCGCTGGGGAAACACAGCCCGGCCCCCTCTCGGGAAAGGGGGGTCCAACAAGCACTTGCTGCAGAGGGGGCCCACAAGCACCCGGGCCACCCCTTCTTATTCTGTAAAGCCTACCTCTTTTTCGTGCCGGCTGACGCAGTGCGCGCGTATATAAGGGAAAGCCAAATCCCAGTGGGGGAAGTGGGGGCCGGTGCCTTTTTACGGCCTCAACTCCTCTATTTTTCAGCCGTGGGGAACTACTGCCTTTATCTTTATGCCCATATAATAAGGGGCGGGGGGAGGGGAAGGGTGGGCCTACCTATCCCGATAGGGGCCCCATAAAGGGAGCAGTTGAGAGGTTCCAGCCGAGCGTTGTAATAGGGGGGAAGAACTTCTGTACGTGATCGTAGTATGTCACGTCGTCTCGTCCTCGCAGCATCGAAGAGTACCTATGCACTATGTTCCGGTTCACTTATAAGGAAGATATAGTTGGGGTGGAGGTCTACGATGCGATACTCTAGTATGACCCGGAGAGAAAGATGCGCAACTCAAAACGGAAGCAGGAACCGTGTTGTCAAAAGCTACAGATCTCTGATACTACCATCGATCCGCAAGGACACTTTTAGCAAGGCGGAACGACCAGAAAAAGAAGTGGAGTTAGAAAGCCGTATGATAGGTGGTAACTATCTTGTACGGTTCGGGGGGTAATCGGCGTACATATATAATATAAGTGGGGGGAATCTTTGGTTTGGCTCTATCGAACATACAGGGAATTGGAGGTAGCATTCCACCGATGTCAAGTCATGGACTGGTTTCTCCAGCCCTCTTTCTATGTGTTGGTGTTCTATATGACCGACATCAGACTCGACTTGTTAGATATTATGGAGGTTCAGTGAGCACCATGCCGAATCTCCCTACCATTTCCTTCTCTTCCACTTTGGCCAATATGAGTTCACCTGGTACTAGCAGCTTTCTAGGGGAATTTCCAATCTCAGTAGGAGCTTTCCAAAGAAATAGCTTTGTGGCCACATTAGCAGCGCTTGGTATGATTTTAGGCGCGGCGTATTCCCTTTGGCTATATAATCGTGCGGTTTCTGGTAATTTAAAACCCGATTTCCTCCCTAAATTCTCCGATCCAAATGGCAGAGAAGTTTCCATATTTCTACCTTTTCTTGTTGGAGGGGCGACCGTTCGTTGAACTACCAAAAAAGGGTCAACCAATGTGATCATGACATTGTAGGTGCTTGCGATGGGACGGATGCTACTTCCCTCATCAGTAATGGGTGGCATAGCCCGTAGCAGAAGTCTTCTTTTTGGATCCATTTCTTTATTACCGGCTTTACAGAATAAGAAGGGGCGGCCCGGGTGGGACCGAGAGAAAGAAAGGACGGGGGGCGACCATGCATGGCACTTCTCGACCGTGTCTCCGAGGGACAGTTGAACGAGCGACTCATGAATGCAGCCGGGTCGGACGAGCCAATAACTCGAACGCGTTCGGTCAGTTTTTTGAGCAAGAATCACAGCGTGACCTTACCTTCACCATGATACGAACTCCAAGTTCTTATGGCAGAGCACGAGGAGTTTCCTTCAAGATGATGATGGGAATGGAAACCAGAAGCACGACCGGGGTCTTCGTGGCATAGACCTAAGGGATCAGACTGATATATAAGTCACAGTTACGTAAGCATGAGACTTTTTGGTAGTACCGGTGAACCAGATGGCCGCGGCGAGGGAATCTGGGACGGAGGACTCGTAATATCTCTATAGATCTGGCAAAAGCGAAAGACCCCCTAACGTCAGGGGCTGACCGCTGAGCTAACTCTGGCCTCGCAGGGCGGGCCAGAGTGGGTGCGAGCTGGACATAGCTTATGGCTAGAGCAATGGGAGGGGGCCCAAGCAGAGAGAACAGTAAGGATAACGAGCGCGGAGCCCATATAGTGTCGGGCAGGAGCAGCGGGCAAGTGCTTGGTAGGCCAACAGCCCAGTGAACCGGGCGGGGCACTCGACGAAAGGGGGGCACACTGAGCAAGTACGAGAAATTGGCCCCTATTTTGTTTTTTCAAAAAAAAAGGCCTTTTTTTCCGGGCCTAGCTATGGTCCCCTATTGTTTGATCCAATATTGACCGGGGACGAGCCCCGACTTCCATAGGTCCTTGGTTCGACCTCCTAATGAGAATTGAGGTCCTTGCTTTTCTTTAATAAAGCGGAGCGGGGCCAATTTCTCGTACTACCGGGACAACGGATCCTCCACGCGCTGGGCATACCATACCTCTTCCGTGCGTCTTTCTCGTGGCGGGAACGGGAACAGAACAACAGGGAAAGACCCGGCCGCCCCGCCATAATAGCCGCTCGAGGGTGAGCCATACGAGAGTGAGTCGAATCAGTTTCCGTTCTGGTTCGGGCCCCTCTCGATCTTTTTCGTATAAGGGAAAGGGGAAGGAGTCTAAATCAATGGACATTAATGAACCATCATTGATGGACGTTGCACATGACACGATCAATTAGACTCGACGGTACCTTAACCTTAATATTAATAGTATTGGGCTAATACTAATAGAAGTAGCTTACTCTCCGTCTAGCGAAGCAGGGCTTTTTTCGTAGTAATGCGGGTCTCATGAGATCGCCGGCCGTCGGAATCAAACGAAGGTCGAAGGGCCATTCGTTTGATTAAGGGGGACGGCCTAGCCTATTTGTTCGGTCAATCACAAAAAAGGGGGGCCACTATGGACGACACCCCCCGGCCTCGATTCTTTTGCATAGTCCGGAGGCCGGCCGCAGCAGAGCTTCGGGGCATAGAGGCGCCCTCGCCTTGCGCCATTCCCGGACCTAGCAGCAGACGGGCGGGCCTGAAGATACGAGAATTGGGCGGACCAGACTCTTCTTTGTTTCAGCTGCTCCCCCAGAATGTAACTGGCCTAGTCCCCGAAAATGCCGGAAGATCTCAGTTGTCCTAGACTGGACAAGTACGTAGAGATCTTCGTGGGCGAAAAAGACTTGTCAAGATGGAGGGAGTCTCAATCGATCTTTTCTAGTATTCCAACTCACGCCCCTTTAATCTTTAATGGCGGAGATCTTTCCATTTCAAGAGTTGAGGGCTCGGCTCCCCCGACTCTGAAAGGTTAGGTTACTACCTGCCTCTACGGAAGAGGTGTACTTTGTACCGCCCGGAGGTCATATAGATCGGAACCCGGAGCGAGTTGAACGACTACCCACAACTACAACTACTGGCGCTTCAAAGGGCTTAGATTCTAAGGGCGATTCATAAAGGGCCCTTAATTTGTACTTCAGTGCCTTTTTGAAGAGTAGGGGGGCAAGCAGAGCAGCCCTTAAACAAAATCAAAGGCGCGCCAAAGCAACCTTCCCCTATTTCTTCATTTCATTCTCTATTTGGCCTGGCTGGCCCGCCTCATGAAAAATGAGAGGCCTCTTGATTCGAAGTAACTACGAGGTCAATAGCATAGCTCTTTCTTTCCCGGGTCTCCTTTCGAAGGAAAGGCCTTCGCATTCCTAATCCGGTAGGGCCGGACGGCTTTGTTTGCCCCAGCTTGAGCTTGGCTTGGCGAATCGCATCCCCGCGCCTAGCCGCCCCTGACCGTTCTCGCGAAGTCTTTGCAACGGCCAGTCTACGAAGCGAAGCCTATTGCCACCCTTATTTAAGAATTTCTTAATCTCTATTTTGAGGTCAAATCAAAGATGGAATGGCCCAATAAAGGAAGGTTCACGTACGCGATGCGTTCCATTTGTACGAATCACGAACATACCACGCACGACCGGACGTAGAGCAAAAATTCACTGGGTTCAATTTCCGGGCCGGGCGCAGGTGCCAGATCCTCAAAGTCGAGTCTCGATCAGCCTAGTGCACCAACCACGTGGTACGACGGGCACTCTTTGACCCGGCGAATGATGGCCCCCTCCACCCAAGAGCGCTTATGTCATATGGGAACGAATGTCTCGACGCTGGAAACAATCCTTATGATTTTGATATCCGGTAAGAATAATAATAAAGAATCAAAGTCCAGGTTGGTTGGTGAGCCTAGTGATAGGAGACTATCTAGCTTGGTTCGGAGAGCATTAAAGATTTTTTGTTTTCTAAATGTTACGGCCTAAATGCTAAACTATTGACCCTACTTGTTCGGATGGGTGTTCACCCCAAAGTGTTCCCGGACTGCATGCATACATCCGTAAGTAACTTAGTGCAACATGGAAAATTTCATTGAGAGGAATCAGCAAAGAAAAGAAAAACTGGTCTTCATTCAAGTGTATTTCAGAGATTGTCCTCGGGCTGAGGAGTAAAAACATGAGTTCGTTGAGGCCGTTTACTAATAAGGGGCCCTCTTTTCTATCGCATTATTTGTGATGTGAGAGTTCGGATTGCTCCACCTAAGTAGAACGAAAAGGAGGAATTTGAAATGAAAAAGGGGGAGCCAGAACAGAAGCTTCGCTGTAGGTAGCTTGCTGACTCTCTCTGAAGACTCGCTTGTTCGGAAAGAATGAACTTTCTTTCTTTTGGCGGACCTCCATAAGTGAAAGGCGCCATATTTATATATATATAATAAGTTTAAGTTAAGTGGGAAATACGAGATCTAGGCAAGCCGCTATCCAGTAACATCTCCCCTTGCCCTTGAACGATAGATAGAATAACTACTTTTATTCTCTGAGATTAGATACCGGTCGATCGGTTCGCATCTCAATAGGTCTTCGGATCTATTTTCTTCTATACGAGAAATCGCCATCTCGTAGCACCACCACGACACCGATTCTCGTTCTTATTCCGAGCCCCCCCATGCCGTGACTTCGACTTATAGTATGATGAATGAGTGGAAAGATCTTTTACCCTGCCATCAACATGAAGGGTCCAACCAAAGAGTTCGTATCGTATATATCTCCCTTCTGCACAACAAACGAAACGAAGGATGCCGTTACAACACAAGAACAAGACCATACATAGAGTATGCTATGCTACTTACCAAACTGCAGTAGAGGAGGCCTTTTCATACGATCGAAAGAACTTTTCATCTCTTATTTCAATGCTGAGATCACCATTTTAGTATTAGGAAATGATGATGAAACCTAACCCCGGAAATATGATATGGCAAGCAAGGCGGACATGAAACTAAAGCAAGTAGAAAAAATGCCACCATTACTGCAACCGGGATTAGGCTGGATGGGACCTTTGTTTGTTTGATTGATCAGCGGACTCGTCCTCTGAATTCGGGTAAACAACCTTTCTCCCCACTTTCTGAAAAAGCGCCGGAGCAGAAAGCAACTCGACGGAGAGGAACGAAGTCACTCGTATGACAAGTAGAGGATGGATAGATGCTCTTTAGATATTCATTTATTACTTTACTTGACCCATAGGCAAAAAAGACGGGCTTGAAAGCGCCCCTTATGTTAAGTACCTGGAGTAAGGAAGTCTTCTAGGTTGACTTTATTATTAAAGTGCTTTCCCCCTTTATCATACAACTGCGCCTAATGGACGTAGATGACTTATGTTCGATGATCCCTTTCCAAGTTAAACCACCCTTACTATATTTGAATCATAGACATTCTCTCTTTTTTTAAGAAAACCATGCGTTGAGATGTATATACCAGATATTCATCGAATTCCCCTTAAACAGGGTTTTCAATGGATACCTTCTTTCCAGGCTTTACCCACCTATCCTGCTTTCAAAGGACTAAGTGAGAAATTTGGTCAACTCAAATATAGTACAGTCAAATCTCCATTTGCTGTACAAACAAGGCTGCATTTCAACACTTGGTTAACTTCGTTAACAGTAGGGGGGAACAATGGTGTCAGGGTACTATTTGGATGCCATGCATCCGGTATGCGAATGATAGCTAGAATAAAGTGCTTTCAGGTCTTGGTCTTGATTATAAAGAGTCAAGAATCGGTCCGTTATTACCACCCTGGCATTCTGCCTGTGGTCCAGTATTAACTGGTCGGTTAGGTCTTAAGGTTGAAGGGGGCGGAAAGCTCCGTGTTTTCGCTATAGGCAACTATATTAATCAGAGACTATTAGGTCCTGTACACCATTGGCTTTCTAAAGTTTGACTTAAGATTCCAATGGATGGTACATTTAACCAACGACGACCTCTAGATTATTTAGTTGGAAGAATGAACTTCTATTCTTTTGATTTAAAGTCGGCAACCCGTTTTCTTATTCGAATTAATGGGAGTTCTATTCGATCGGAGTAAAGCTTCAGCTGCGGTGAACTCTTGCCTTGCTACTAACCTATTTTATATTCCTTTTAGAAAAGAAAAGGTAGTAAGCACAGGTGGATTGAATTCGTTTGCGGGCAACCCCTAGGCTACTATTCGTCTTGGCCTCTCAAAGCGCTTACCCAGAATATTAATATTAAAGGTGTGGTCAGCAGCTTCTTATTTTGTATCCAGGTAGACTATTTACTGCGTATGCCGTGTTAGGAGATGATATTCTAATCTCTGATACAAAGGTGGCAGAAGTCTATAAAAGTTCCTTAGACCAATTGGGAGTAGAGATATCAGTTATGAAATCTCTAATCTCCAATACTGGTTGTCTGGAGTTTGCTAAGAGGTTCCGAGTGAAGGGAGGATCAAAGGATCTTTCTCCTATCTCGGTTAAGAGTGTTTTATCAACTCATCACCCATATGGTTTGCACGCATGTGCTCACTCATATCCAATTCGAAGATTATCTACATATCTTCGTCTTGGTGGAGCTGGATATAAGAAAGTTGCCTAAAATCGAAAATCTCTTCAAAGAAATTTAAGAGAATGTGGGCTCTTTGGCTTCGTACGCTGCCTCCTGAACTATGGTTAGGTCGTGGTGTTCCACTTAACCCGGGCGGCGGTCATCCATAAACTGAGAGAAGGACTAAAACCTAAAGATATCCATTTACCTCCTGATGAGATGTATTTCTCTGAAGAGCAAATGGACTTGAAGGAGTACACTTTATTTCGTGGATGGATGGTTATGTGGTTGGACTACTGCTATTGGTATTATTCAGTAGCGAGTGACCCCTGGGTAACCATTGAGCAACTAGTCACCGGACCAGTCGTAACACAACATTGGAAGATCACACAACGTGATGAAGATCTCATCCGTTTTGGTCTTCTAATGAAATGTTTCGACATGGTTGGTAATTTAGGACCAAATTAATTGGGTAGTACCTATACTACCCGAAAGTGTTCCATTCAGTGGATGGTTGCTCGGTGGTATCTCTGGTACATATTTTATTGTGCAGTCCGATGGTTTGACACAACCGTGCCGCAGGGGGGAAGTGGGAATGGACATATGCCCAGGACCAGCCCCTTACACCATCCAAATTTGTTTAAGAAAACCATGCGTTGAGACTCCTCCTAGTAACCATCCTTTGATGGTCTCTCCTAATACTAAGTGAAGTATGGCTACAACGAGGTAAGGCCCTCAAGGTCAATATCAATACTATTCCACCCCGTCTCTGGCGAGTTCTCTTGCAAGCTTCAAGAAAACATTGCAGGACCTAAAAGTAAAAGGCCAGCTTCACTGCTGTCGTCCTTACTTAATTTGAATTAATAAGTATAGGCCTTTCTAGGTAAAGGGTGCATTGAAATAGGCGAAGATTCGATGACGAAGATAATAGCTAAGAAAGGGGATCCCGCGAGGAACTCCCCGGCAGGCTGACTCAGGTAAGACTTCTTCCTTCTCCCCTTCCGGAACCAGATGCGGATGCCGCCGAACGCTGCTCCTTCTTTTCTTAAACAGATCCTTCCTGCGTTATTTTCCGATGGTTCATTCACTATTGAACTACAGCCTTCCATTATACCAAGCCATAGAATTCCATTTCCATTTTATCTGGTTTCAGCTGATTACGAGCACAGCAGGGTAGTAATGCCTAAAGGAAAGGGTCTTAGAGGCCGCTTACACAGGAAGAACGAAAGAGTCTTCACTTGGTGCGGGAGCTGGTACAAGAACTCAAACAAGCCGAGGATCCATCGGCAAATACACCTATAGGTGTATTTCATCAGCAAGGGTCTGAAAGAAGTTGCAAGAAAAAAGGCATTCGAGCAAAAGCAAAGGCCTTATTCTTTCAAAATGGGCATATGGGTGATAAGGAACTTTCAACAGGCATGGAAAGAAGTCTGCCCCTCCTTTTGATGGTGAATGTCGGAAATCAGATTCTATTTGATCTTCTTTCTTGTCTGAGACTGGTGCCAGCTTATAAGGATAGTGAGGCACTATTCGCTAATCAGGAAAGAGGCTTGACTCTTGCTTGTCGATCTCTATTCCTCCTCTCGTATATTAAGTATGTCACTTGCTTTCACTAGTAGCAGCTATTCTCCTCACAGCAGATAAGGCGCAAACAGCCTAATACTATGTCCTGTCCCCTGCTCTTAGATTAACAATTTCATTGCCTTGCTTGACTTCTCTTACTCCTTGCTTCCTTTAGCAGGGGAAATGCCGACATCTAACAGAAAAAATGTCCTAAGAGCGGATCTCCTTCGGACCCTTCTACTATGGCATATGGATGTCACTGAATGCCTTCCACTGCTAATTCCCTTTCTCGGGTTCCTAGCCAAAGCGGACCAGAGAAGGTTAGTTTAGTGACCCGCGGGGATAGATCAAAGAAAAGCTGACTGAGGCAGGTTGTGGAAACAAAAGCAGAAAAGGGAAGGCACCGAGGGCGGGGGTAATGGTTGGAGAGTAGGCTTGCTTATTCCTTCTTGCCTTCTCTTCTAATCAATCCCTTGCTTCTTTCCTTTTGTGAACTGGAGCTTCTTACTAACAGCTACTTGACCATAGTCACTCAGTCTATTTACTCCCGGGCTTTGGTTTTTGAGAGAATTCCTAGTGCTATTATTACAGCTTGCCTTACTAATAAATGTGCCCCCCTTGCTACTGCTGCCATACCACATTAAGTCCAATTGTCCTAAGGCTTCTTTATAGAATCTTCCCACTGCTAACTGCTAAGCTAATTCTACTGCCGAGCTAAAGACTGACGCAAGAACAGCTTCTCACTCGGGTGTGATTGAACTGGGTCACTGAACTCTCTCTCTTCCCTTCGCCCCTTTCCTTTAAGGTGGGGGACACCTGCTTCCTTAGCCTGAAAGCCTGCTCGCCTACCTCTATTGTATTGAGTTGCCCCCCTCGGTCTTGAACTAATGACTCTATCAATTCCTTACCTCTATTTAAGTGAATTTCTTATTCAATTCCATGTCCTATTCTCTGGGTATAATGAATACCACGCCGAACTCCCAAAAAGGTGTATTTTTAGGTTAAGGCTTTAAACTGCACCTTGCTTATTACTAGGATACTCAAAGAGAGGAATAAACATCAAAGTTGGAGAGGCTATTGGCGCTATAAATCAAAGTGTCTACAACAACAAAAGCATCTCCGCAAACTTAGCTAAGGGGGTACATACCTTCTTTTTCTTTGCCCTATCCCGAGCTTTCTTCCTTCGGGTGTGATTCAATGCTTTGATACCTTCCCTACCTGGACAGGAAAATAGATTCGAAATGGACTTTCTTACAATAGAAGAGGCCTTATCTTCAAACTCAAATTGGATATTTCCTAAGATGCCCACTTTTCTTATATAAAGTTAGCCCCTTTTTCAGGTACGGGCAATACGGAGGTCTGCTACTACTATTGGTATTGGCAACTCAAATCCCCCTATTTGGACTTCCACCAAGCATCAAGAATGGCCCTAGAAAAGCTTGAGTCCGCCTAGAGCTAAGGCCTATCTTGAACTGTCTTACTTGAAGGCTAGTATGTGAACCCACCTCTAACTGTTAGACACTACTGGTATACCTTCCTTCCAGCCCAGGAAAGAGTCTTTACTTTAGAGTAGCTAGGGGAAGTTCCTTATACCTTGGTCAGATTCGGGGGTAGCTCGTTCACATAAGTTTGTGGCTCCTGTAGGCCTGTAGAGTTTTTAGAGAAAAGTACGAACCAATAAAGGACTCCTAAAGGAAAAGGAAGAATTGGTGCTTGACAAAGAATTAGCCCGGATCCGGGCTAGATTTTGCTTTACCAACAAGAGGAGTCGATTTAGTAGTTCACAAAGGCATAGTAGAGAAAGGCGAGAAAGACCAGGCAATCAAGGCTTGTGTGATGATGAGGGTTGAAATCATCCCATACCTAGTAAATAGGAGTTTTCCCGGTCCCAAGAGAGCACATTTCCATCTCCTTTCATATGCCATCAAAATGCGGCCCTGGAATCGGATATGAGTACACTTGGACTTGGTCTTGAGGCTTACGCCGGTCGACCCTCGGCCCACCATGCTCAGGGTCGTTGCGGCTCTTGGTGCTTTTTTTATTAGCGCAAGGATTTCTGGAATGGTTGCATTAAGCATATAGATTGAGTGCTCGACGTTTCAAGCGATAGCAAAGGCCAATGGTGATACAAGCATGGACACTTAGACATAATGGAAAGCTTGTTAGGAAAGTGAATAGCAGGTGCTTAGGCCGAAAAGACAAAAAGAAGTCACATCGCACACACCCACGAAAGGAACTGAAATCAAGCAAACCCCGCTCTCCGAACCAGAACGAATGCAAGACCAGGGGACTGAGTATCCAACTAGGGGAAATGAATGAATTATGGGGCAAGACGCCAACCACCTCTATTCCGCCTACACTTAGGGAAAAGGCCGGAAACCGGGAGAATCTCTCACCTTACACTCTTACTATTCTATTACTAATGGATTTTTAGGGGTACCTAGTATTTATTCGATTAGTCTTTTAAATTACCGTATGTCCTGTCAATAGTGTCTGGCTTCCCAGCTGTACTTCTTTTCTTATAAAAAAAGCTACGGTCCTGAATTGGTTCCTTTATAGATGCAAAGGTGGTACGGTCAATCTTCTTTCCTATCTCTAGATAAGGCCCTCAAGGTCAAGAAAATAAAGTAAAGTAGTACGATAAGTTGGTACAGTTTTATCTTTCTCTCTTTTGTCGCATATAAGCTGTAGCTTAATGATCCAGTTCATTTAGTAAGGATAAGGCCCAATAACTAATATATAGAGAGTAGGGGAGTTCTACTAGTGACCAATAGCTAAATAAAGTGAAAGAAGTCGACTACAGGAAAGAAGAGGGGATAAGCCATTCGTTATATAAGCGGGAGTTCGCTTGTTGGATAAGTTAGTTTAGCAGCCGGAAAAGAGCTTTTAATAAAATTCTTTTAGTGCGGGGTTCCCGAAAGATGCTTTTCTTTGAGGGTGGGCTCCTTTCCTTATTTGAGCTTTTCTTTTTCGGGTGGTAATGCGCTTGTTCAAACTCTTGCTATACGAGCTGCGATAGAAAGCATGATCATTATACGATCAAAGAGAGACAGAGGTTTGTTTTTCCTTGACGCTTTGCTTTTACCTTTTGCTGCTTGCGATAAGTGTAGCTGTGTTCTTGAGCACAGTAGGGGTATAGTGAGAAAGAGCATCTCTTAAGGCGGAAGATAAGTTATCTTGAACATAACCACCCACGAGAGGCATGAAGTCCACCCACTGGGAGACCAAGGCAGGGTACGCTTTTTAAACTCTTCCATAAGCTGTATGGGTTATTTTATCTTAACACCGATAACATCGCCAGGTAGGTAAGGAATTAATTAAGCACAGGCTTAGGAGATGTAAGAGAACTGTCTCGCAGGGATCAAAGATAGGCAGACGGAAGAGGCACACTTAGATTGAGATGGAAAGGTGCTCGAGGAGAAGGACCCGCCTTAACCCCTTCTTTTAACCAGCTCCAGAATCGATAAAGAAAGAATGACTCTGCTCGTTAGAAAGCAAGTTAGATTGACAGTAAAGAGAGGAAGGAGTAGTTATCGACCTACAGGGATAGCGAGAGTCCTAAGGTTTTCTTTTTAGTATAACTCCTGCTAATGCTAGTGCTACTTTTAAAGTCGATACGTGCAACTCTTTATTAATTACCTATAGCATTCGGAGATCGGCCTAATCTCGTAATACATGGCTATGTCCCTTAGACTAATGCAATCAGTTCCTTCCGTCGCCTGACTTCTCTGTTAATTCCATTTTTCCGGAAAGAGAACAGCGCATATTCAAACAACACTCCTACTCGTTACGAGAGCACAGATTGGTGTCAGTTAGGAGTTGAATTGATGACAGACATTCCGACGTATGTTAATGCATGTGATTTCCGTAGTATAAAAGTTCTCACACGCCTTTCCCATCGGCTTAGCCGGGATTCTCTTCTAGACGTTGGTTCGCTTCTATTCTTTAATTTAATGGTTGACCAATCTTTCGATCATCAGTCTTCGCCTTCCCTTCTCGTTGTGGTATGGATATAAGGGTTTTGCTTGGAGAGGTCAAGTTTGAAAGGATCAAGAAAAGGTTTGGGATTTACCCGCCAGAGCCTGCCTCAGCCCGCCCTAGCGAACTAACCATAACCATTCTTGTTGGAAGGTATGTACTATGGAGGCATAGGATAGTCTAAGAGTGAAAGCAAATGAAGTGATTCCAGTCATTTCTATTAATTTCTATTTATAGTTATAGTCGGTCCGTCCGCATCTCCATCTGCAGCCGGCTCTCTCACAAAAGAAGATCCGCTTCAACGAGAATGAGAACATTTGGTGCAAACCGGGGATCAGCTCTATGAGCACAGCACTAAAGTAAATAAAGGGGGTCAGATGTTCTTGTCCATGGATTTCAACTAAAGGCTCACAGCGCTACCTTAGCAAAACAGGAAACCCGCTTCACAAATAAATTGGTCTTCCGCCTTGACCTTGGATTGGGGAATCCTTGCTTTAGGAGGCACTTCTGGCTTAGATGGTTCCTTAAGACTGGAGCTTTAGGTGGGTTTCCATTGAACTAAGACCAAGTGAAAAACCTCTTATGTAAGAACCGAAACGGATATGTCTAAAAAAAGAGCTTACTAACAAGAAGAAAATGACAAAGAACTCTTTTTATTGAGAAGTTCTGCAACAGCAACTTTCGCAACAGTAGCTTCATTAGCACCAATAGACACATGAGCTAGAGGAACCACATAAGCTACAGGTCCAGTTACCCCATTTGCACCAGTGGCAACATCTTTAGCTCTGGGAACAGTAGCTACGATCGACCCGGACTCTATCGAATCAGTCAGTGCTTTCACTCCTGGCTTGCCCTTTTTGCTGACTGGAGCACATTTCCTTTCTTTTTTCTTAAACCTATAAAAAGGAAGGAAGACCGGGCACTTAATGTGCTCGGGTCTCTCTTTATTAACATAAGGTTATTGAAGAGTTGCTGTTCCTTGCTTCCTTAACTGTTTTAGCTGCTTATAAGAGGTAGAGCCTTGATTACATTTCTTCATAACCGAGGTATCCTCTATTTATTTTACATGGGATCTCCCCGTATTCTGTGTTTCAAGTCAGATACCCTGGCTGCACTTTCTTTGTGCAATGAAAGAGGGCTCACCCTTCTGTTCTGCAACAGCAACTACTAAAGCTACAGTATACACAAGAACATCCTTGACTCCTACTGGTTTTTCGGTATGGTATAGAAGTTCCTCTGCAGGTACTAGAGCTGCAAGAGCTGCAGTAGAAAGGAACGGAATCACATCTGCACCAGTGGCAACATCTTTCGCTCTAGTAATAGTAGAATTTGCTCTTCAACCCGTCTTTTTCGTCGTCAACTGTAAAGTACTTTACTTTTCTTTTACTACTACTAGTGACCGAACCGAGGTTATTGCTTACACAGACAGTAAAGCAGCTTCTCCACTCTCTGCTTCATCTTTTTTTCATTCTTTGCTTTCCATCTACTGCTTATAGTCAATTTGAGGTCTTAACTTAAGTACATGGAATCAAACGTCGGTGAGGTAACTTCTATAGCGATGGTAGCCGGTCAATTGAGGCCTTGAGCTCGGCATTGAGCTTGTCTGCTACTGAAGGTTGTGTGATGAGCATGTAAATGAACCACGATAGGGTCGTAGCTGTTGTGTCTCGTCCTGCGATGACAAAATTGAGTACCACATCCCTATCCCTAAGGCTCTTTTCATTGCTGAAATCGCTCCCTTCAGGGTCGTCACCCAGCTTGATGAATAACGATAATATGTCATGTCGTTGTATCTGCTGCATATACACATATCATATATGTTCAATATATTCACATTAGTCAAAGCATATTTTGTTCTTTCTGTGTACGACTTAAACCATGTCCCACGATCTACAGATAAGAACTTTATTAATTTGATTCCAAAATAGCCGTTTACCTCATCTCTTGGCCCGTTTGCTTGAGCCTTCATCTCTTCCTTTCTTATATGGATTACGTTGTAGGTGAACTCGTCAATGACCCTGATGCTTTTCGTGAGAATGGCCTCTGATCCTACACCGAGCAACCTCTTCAGTCTCCATAATGGATCGATGAATCGTAGCGTTACGATCATGTTAGCCGTGTCGAAAGCACGAGCGAAGCCATTATCCGGGAGCTGAGGTGACAGTGTCCCTATCTCCACCCCAAATCCAACTTTGCAAATGGAATCCAGAGTCATCCTCATGAATAGATCCTGCTTTTTGAAGCGACCATTAGAAACTTGAGCATTCTTAGGGAAGAAAGAGATATATATTTCTTTCAAAAAGTAGGAAGAGGCTAGCTGAAGGGTCCTCAAGTATTGCCTGCATGTCTACACTTTGAGTTGAGGTTTTTTCTGAGAAACTTGGCATAAGATGGTAGAAAGCTTTATAGCATACTCCCTAAACACTGTGGTGCTCAGATCCCTCAGATTCTTGGACTTGGAAGCAAACTAGAAACTGGCTGTCTTCCTCTGCTTCTTCCACCTCTCTCCATCAGCGTTGAAGATCCCGTCTCCCAGTAGAACATGCATGTAGGATCGAGAAAGTTCTCCCTGTATATGAAGCAACATGCAAATACTTATTATTATATATAATAATAAGTATTTTATAATAAATATATATATAATAATAACAAGTCGATAGGTTACTGTTTCTTGAAAACGCACCTTGGGATAGTTTGTGAAGTTGGTCTTGAGGACGTGCTCTACGTTAGCTGGGTCTGCAGTGTAGGTCTAAGTTGTGAAAGGCACTGTCACCGTCATTGATTCCGATAAATAACCAGCAAGCCAGTCATGCATACGATGGTAGTTATTAAGCTGCTCGATGACAGCTCCGATGAGGGGCTGGGACCTTTGCGGTTCCTAAGGCCCTATCGATGGATGAAAATCCAAGTAATCAGGATTACCGAGCAGAGTGCTGCTCGCAACTTGTACTGCAAAAAACAGCCAGGACAAGACACTCTATGCATCTGGGCCTGGCTGCCCTCTTCCATTACCATGATCACTGCTTGTTTGCTATCTGGAGATGATGTACACAGAGAGAGAGAGAGAGAACTCTTTTAAAGAGAGAGAGAAGGATGTAGTTGCGATCTCTGATCTGTTCTTGCAAAGTTGAAATCGCATGGCACTGCAAGATATGCATGGATTTTTTTATAAGACAGAAGGGAAGGAAGGCAGAATGGATATTTACCAACACTACTGAAAGAGCGAGGATATTGAAAGCTAGGGGCTCGGTTTTGGAGCTCTCGCTCGGGCTACTAATCTCCTCTTCCCTTTTTTTTTGCTCTTCCTCATAAGCTCATAAGAACCACAACAGGCACTCGTAACCGTCCCTAACCTCTGTCTCTAACCTATTTATTCCCTTTCTCTTTACTATTACATAAGGGGGGCCTTTTACCCTTTGAACAGCAAGCGGAAACAGGCAGGTCAGCTGGTCACCTCACTTCTTTGATCTGCTCTGGTCAGGAACACAATCAAAGGAAGGGGCAAAAAGCTCTCCTACGGTCCCTCAATAGTCTTTCCCCTCTGTTTTGAGAAGTGAAACGAAGTACTGTACTTCCCAACAGCCAACAGAAGCACGAGAAAAACGTTTTAATATGGTATCCTTTTTAGGAAGGTATCCTTGGGCTGATGTCTTTTTTTATTTGTCTTAATACTTCTAGGGTCTAGGTCTTGCTTCTATCTAGCCTTGCCTTCTCGTCGTATTAGCTATCGCAATCGGGAAAGCAGGGGTCTGCTTACTGCTATCCCCTCTCGTCCCGCTTCGGTCACTAGTAGGAAAGCCAGTAAAGTAAGCCAGCACCACACCAGCCAGACCTCACTCAGGAATAGTTAAGCAAGCTTAGGAGAGCTCCTTTGTTATTTATTTTCTACCGTTAAGAGAAGGATCACAAGCCTCACAAGCCCTAGTCCCAAGGCCCAAGCTAAACAGCATATTCATCTGCACCTGCCCTATACTATAAGAGTTCCTCGATTCGTGAGCATATTGTTGCTTCTTCAACAAAAGCAATTCTCTCTCCAGCGGATCTTCCTCCAACAGAATCAATGGTATCAACTCAACTCTCTCCCTTTTCTAAAGATGGAGAAAACTTCCAATAATACCAAGAATCTTTCTAACTGACTCTGGTGAGTCTTTTCCCAACTCTAAAAGTAAAGGCTAGCCAATTCCTGGATATCTTGATTGACTCTATGCCTTGCTTTCCTGCTGGCTTGGTAACTGTACCCCGGGGATCCCTTATTTAGTTGGTTGGCCGGCTCTTTCTCGGCCCTGTCTGGCCTATGATATATGGATCACCCCTCTGTCTCTCGACTCTCCGGTTAGTAGGTCAATCAATATCGGTTCGATGGTTGGTGGCTTGACTTTCGCTTTGATAGTGAATGGCTAAACCAAGATCTACCCTGGAGCTTCGGTCTCGGTTACTGTGATCAAGAAACCTTCCCTCTTTTCTTTCCTGAAAGTGTGGATGTTAAACGACTCTAAAGAGAGTGAGTGACCAACGAACGAATCAAGGAGAAAGAACTCGCGGGCTTTCGTCAGGCCTTTTAGACAAAAAGAAAGAAAGATCAGACGGTCTTTCACAGTAATGACCTTCAGTAGTGCTTCTTCCCCGCTCTGGACAGTCAGAATCTCACTTCGTAGCATTAGAATAGAAAGGTGCGAAGCCTTTAAGCAAGAACTCTGAAGGACGGGAGTGAATGTGGGGCACGAAGGCTAAAAGAAGAAGTCAGGTGCGAAGGGAGGAAGGGGCAACCTCCCCGCTTTCTTGCTCAGAGAGAGTCACGGAAAGTATGAAGCTGACGGAGGGCTATCTATGGTTTCATGCAATCTTCTCGGGCCCAGTTCGAAAAATTGACTACGGCCCTAACTTCACTCGGCTTCTACCTTTGTCCTTTGTTTTGTAAAGTAGACCATTAGGTCTTTGTTCAACATAGTGATCGAGGGATGATCGCATTGGTTGTTTATGTCGATGTGTAGATAGAGTCAGAAGTTATGTTTTCATTGACAGGTGCTGCATTGGTCCGAGGCCTTTAGGCAAAGGATTTGTGCTGTGGAGAATGCACAGCTGCTCAACCTATTTTTTTTGAAGTGATATTCAAAATATGTGAAAGTGTTGGAACACGATAGGCTAATGATGTTAATCCTTAAATGGGTTACATTGTTAGTCATTGATGGTTTGACCAAGAAACATTGCATTCTTGCTTACCTGGTCGTTAGAAGGCGTGTGAGTTAAAACGTAAGTTAGGACATTCATTATACCTCTAGTCTCAGTAAATGAGATGTGGAGGTGTGATGTAACATCCCAATCGTTTACTCATATTTCTCTCTTTAGCCGGATCAGAGTATTCTCTGATTATAGGTTAAATGAGGTGGCGAGTTTCGCCTGGTTGCCATTGGTAACTACGTTAATCAGAGATTGTTTGGTCTCTTCATAAGTGGTTAATGGCTTATTGCTATGACTGCTTGTGAACAGGACTTTATTAGTGAAAATGTTTTTCTTACTTAGTTAGCAGGATAGAATGTTACTTATTCAATTGACATCGGCCACAAATCGTGACCGTTTGTTCTATTTGAGTTAGTTATATTCTGTTTGACCAGAGTTTCTTCTCCATAGTTGTGAATTTCTTCTTGACAATGAACTCAGGTTCTAGTCGAGAGTAGAGTCCTTTTATGGTAGAATAATCTCTTGGTCACCATGCATCTTGGCTTTTCTTTATGCTATTACCTTACATGTGAATGTAGTGTATAGTCGAACAGGTTACTCAAAATCTGTGTTTAATCCATTGAGTCCCGGTTCCTTAGTGCACTTCTTATGAGATGCATTAAAGGAGACCGAAGTTTGCAGAATATTTCAAAGATAACATGCAATTATTTGATGTACTTTTAAATATCAGTCCTGTGAAGTGGTGGAAAGTGTTGGAACACGATAGGCTAATGAGGTCAGTTCTATTAAGAATTACCTTGTTAGTCAAGGATGGTTTGACCAAAGAACATTGCATTGCAGTCTACCTGTTCGCAAAGGAGGTATTTAGATTAAAACGTAAGTCGGGAGCTCTCTTTATGTCATTGTATTTAAAACAATGTTCCTCCTGTCTTATGATTAAGTATGGAGGAGTAGAGAGAGATCCGCAGCGTTTATCTATCTTCGTCTCTTTAACAAGATCAGGGTATCCAAGGATTATTCCAGCTCATCACCGGAGATTAATATTGAAGCGTGATGATCGCGCAGATGCTTTAGTTAAGTAAAACTTAATTCTCAGTGTATAAGATTGTTCTTATACCTAAGAAGATAACATCTAAAACGTTTTCATCTATACGAGATCCTGTTGAGGATATAGATCAAGTGTATTCTTTTGTAGCAGGCTTGAAGGATAACTTCAAAGCTTTAATACTAAGATACATTCCTGATATCCGTCGAATTCCCTATTATAAAGGGTTTCAATGGATACCTTCCTTCCAGGCCTTACCCTCCAGTTATAAACGAATGTGTCCAATGATGACTAAACCGGAGTATGGACGAGAAAAGGAGACTTAACTCGTTCAAACTTTGGAGTTAGCCGCATTTATTTACATTCTGAGCTGGCGCAGACATACCTAGCGTCAAGAAGTTGAGATGCCTTTCGGCACCCATACACTCTCTTTGAGAATGTATTTTCCCAACTATATTAGTCAGATATCCTTCAAGGACACGGTATGCTACCCTTATAGGGGGCTCACCGTTGCTCCCATCCCACGGTTATTGGTTCACTTCCAATACCGTCCTGTGATAACAGAAACGCCTTCAGTCTTATATCTTGATGATCTCAGGGTCAGGGGAGAGAAATCTTCTCCGACCCCTAGGAGACGGCTCTATCACGCCGTTGACCTACACCTAAGATCGCAAGATTGCTTCAATTAGAGTCTAAATGAATCTGGTCTTGTTGGAAAGCAAGGCACAGTCCAATCTAAACCTAACTCGTGGACCCAATCATAACTACGCATTTTAAGACCTCCCTCCGGTCGCCTCACTTCTTTGACTGATCTTCCAATGAGTATTTATGACGGGACCATTAATTAGTGTCTCTAATTTAACCTCAGGACTTAAGGCTTCACAAACATCGCAAATAGTCTAACCATTGGATCACCCATCCACTTTGCTGTGTATACTCCTGGAAATCCATCTGGTCCTCGGTGAAATAATATTCATCGGGAACAAGACGAATATCTTTAGGGTAAAGCCTCTCACGTAACCACGTGATCAGCCTTCCCTGAAGATAGGGATGAAATGGAACTCCATCACCATACCATAAGGTAAGTGGTAGAGTCGATCGCCAGAGGATTGAGAGCCTCCTAAGCCTCTTTGAATTCAGCTTAGGAAGCCTACTCAGAGTCCGATAGCCTACCCCTCCTAATCTGAGATATGTTGAAAACCTGATACCCGGATTCATCATCTTACAGGCCAAAAGCCCATAATAATGATGAGTGGATAAGACTGTCTTCACTGAAATAGGAGAGAGGTCCACACGGGCCCCCTTCACCCTAAATCTCTTGGCGAATTCAATGGCACCAAATTCATTTTGTCGAGAAATCGAAACCTCTAAGGCGTCAATGAATTGCTCATAGACTTTCGCAACTGCACCGTCGGTGATAACTACTAAATCACCTAAAACGGCGTATCTCACGAACTTAGTTCCTGGGTACACTTGCTCAGCCGCTGTCCAAATCAATAAATGATGAGACAGTGCAAAGAGCGGCCACGATGAGTAATATCCCAACGGTTGCCCCGCCACAAATGAAACCCACTTAGGTCCTAACTTACCAGATACGAAAGGTATCCAAAATAAGTTAGTGGCTAAGCAAGAATTCACAGCAGCAGAAGCAAAGCTACGATCGAACAACACGGCTACCATCTCAAATAGATAAACCAAAGGCCATCTATCGGTGGCTGAGGTTAAATCAAATGAGTAGCAGTCTTGTTGTCCGACCAAATAATCAAGAGGTTTAAACTGATTGAAGGTTCCATCCATGGGGATTGCTCGCAAAAGCTTTGCAACCCAATCATGGAGGGGCTTCAACAGCCTCTGATTAACGTAGTTGCCGATGGCAAATAATCTCACCTTTCCACCTCCCTCCGGTTTTCGTCCTATCTTGCCGGTCATTACATCTCCACAGGCTGAATGCCAAGGAGGTAAGTACGGGCCGGGCCGATCCTCTTCTCGAAATACTCGAGACCAAGACCGGAAAGAACCTTATTGTAGGGGTCAAGAGCATACCTTACACATGAGTAAGATAATGTTCCTTGACACCAAGACTCCTCCCTACTGTTTACAAAGATGACTAAATGTCTTCATGCTGCTAACTCCAGTGTCTGGACTAAGAAAGGTGTTTTCACCTTCTCAGCTCCTTTCACAGAGGACAGCATCGGACAAAACACTCTCTTGTAAGCCAGATAAGAAGGTAAGGTCTTCCAAGACGGGATCCAGGACAAACCTTGATTAAGGGGAATCCTTCGGATACCTGGTATATATCTCTTAAACAGAGGTACGAAGTCATCCTTCAAACCAGCTATAAAAGAGTAAACACTATCTATATCCTTAATAGGAGTCACCACTGACTCAAACAGCTTCTTTGTAATCTTCTTAGGTATAAGAATAATCTTGTACACTGAGAAGAGAGACAAATAAAACTTGACTAAAAGATCTGCTCTCTCATCCTGTCGTAAGATCAACCTACGATGGAATGAGGGAATAATCCTAGGGTATCCTGATCGAGTCAAGGATACGAAAATGGGCAGCGACCCCGAACTAACCTTTCCTGATCCATATCTCATCATGAGACAGGAAGAACACTGTTTAATATACAGTGCCATAAATAGAGAACCAGATCTCCGTTTCAACTCATATGCCTTCGACGCGAACAGGTATGCAGCAATGCAATGTTCCTTGGTCCATCGCCATAATTACGATATGAAACAAGTAGTAAAATGCCCTATGGAGTAAAGCTACCTATTAGGGGTAGTACACTATACTATGGAATTTCTTCTTTCTACGGAAGAAGGTAGAACAGTATACTAGTGATGATGGCAAGGGAAGGATCCAATCCAGCGGAACTTGCTTTGGTAGTTGGTTCGCGTTAAAAGTTTGATCATATCGCTTCGGCTTAATAGATAGATATAATCTAGGCCAAGGATCCAGGTTTTCTTCCAGTTAAGGCGACCCCCTAAGTGATCAACGAAAAATAAGGAAAGACGCTTTAAGGAAGAAGTAGTGAATCTGCTCCCGAAGGCATAAGGTTTTAGGGCTATTTACTATATATCTCCTTCTCTCGAAAGCATTGAGGCTTTACTTCTTTTATCATCCCCTTTCGGCTAAAGAGTTCAAGTTGGAGCTGCTAGGCACGCTCCTAGGAATGCTGCTAGTGTTCGAGTTCTATCTCAATAGGCGAGTTCACTTTTCTAATCCAATCGCTCTCCAAGGAGTTCTCCCTCTTCCCGGGTAGCGAGGTAAGGAGTGTCAGAGCCAAGGAACTGGGTGAGGGGAAGCGGCTTCAACCTGAGAGGCCCGAAGTCTTCTCCCAGAGTCCTAAGAAGAAAGACTAAGTAGATAGTCGAGGCTAACTCCCTAAACTCCGAGATGCAGGAACTAGTCAATCAACAGCCCGAGAAATGATGTTGATTGATGTCCTTCCTGAAGTAAATAATCTAAGTAATGGGTAAGTGGTCTGTACATAAAGAAGTAGCATTCTATCCGCTGGTGTAACCGCGCTAAATTAATCGCCTTTATAAGAGTTGAATTACGGTATCCCCTTCCCTGACGGCTAACTTAACTCCCTGTCTCGAGGGGGAGAAGAAAGATATGACTGACAGCCAAAGCGTAATGCTTCTTTCATACTGGTATTTATCCTGCGAATAAGGAATGAGATGAGAGCACAATCAATCTATTATCTTTCCCAACCCTTCACCTATTTTGAGTCATAGTTCGATCCACAAGCACAAGCCAAGCTGACTGAGAGGCACAGCTACAGCTGAATGCGCACTTCCTTCCTGGCTTATTGAATTGAATACTGAAAAGCACAGGTACAGTTTAAAACCTTCCCTCATCTCCTTCCTTAGAATGGACTAGAGGAATCTAACTATCAGGATCAATGTCCGCCGTCTTGTGCTCCTCGGTCCTGCACGGAGGCTAAGGTCGCTATTTTTTTTTTACTAGAACCTACTCCCACTCAGAATGGTTACTGGACAAGGATGGGACTGAGGCGCCTTCCCAGGGACGCGTTTGCTCTCTTGCCCTTTGTATCCGATCGGCTTCGTATCTAATCCTAACAGGCCAGTGAGGCCTACTCAATCCTGACTATTCCTCTGTTAGGAGACGGCTTTAGACACCTCGAGAGGACAAGAGAACACCCGGAGGTTCCCGGTTCTAGTCTACTCAATCATAGACACCGAGGAGCGATTTCGAACATCACTTATGCTAATAAGAACTAAAGATAAAGTAAGTGAAGGGACTCTTGGGAAGAGTCCCGAACGATATAAGATCTAACCTTTTTTATTGATTTGATACCATTGTATGCAATGCAAAGTACTCAATGAGAGAATGTAGGGACTAAAGAGAAAAGCGAGAGTGACTTATTTTATTGACATAAGCTCGGGAAGGAGAGGAGAAGTGGAGCTAGATCAGTAGAAAGGAGAGGCCTATCTCGACGAAACGGCGTAGTAGATGGAGGAATGAACAACTGACCCTTTTCTGGTGGGTGGCCTCATCGGGGGGATCGGCATCCAAGGACGGGCATGGTCCAGGTGGGCTGTCAGTAGGAGATCATTTTTTCCATTCTTCAACTTCCGGTTCACAGCGGCAGCGGATTCGCCGACTTCAAAGTCTTAAGTCAATCCGGATAATGGATGGGGGTGAAGAATTCCACTTCTATCAGGTTATTAAATATCTGGACCGTTAGAGGCATTCAATACTCCTTTAGATGGGAAAGGAAAGGGGTTATCCATCAGAGGAAGGCAGTGGAAGAAAGGGATTCAGGGTTCAAAAAAGTGTTTTTTTTTTTTAAGGTTTTCGTCCAACAACGAAATATCTGGCTAGATTTCCAGCTGGAATGTCCCTTCCAAAATATCTTAATCCGAGGTTGGGCTTATTGAAATAGGAAGAATAATCATAATCAATCAGCAGGTGAGATAGTGTAACTCTTAGCTGCTGATTGATTATAGGGTTGATCGACCGAAGGGGATGAAGGCGCCGAAGGCGGTTCAACTCGACTATCTGGTGACGCGCTCACATCGATGGAAGGTAATTTATTAATGCAGGTGCGTGTCCCGGATGAAGGTGTACTGTAGGAAGGTGCTTTGGTGGTTGCCCTCCAGGCGGAGTGTTGGATCTGCGGCCTGGCATACAGCTCTTGAAATATTTGATGCTTTCGTGGTTAGGTGGGTTGGCCCGGCCGGCCAAAGCTAGGTATAGATCGGTTGGCGCTGGATCTGCTGGATAGAGGTAGCGGTACAGACAGCTATGGATAGAATTACGTCAGCTTCGTCGGGTCCGTAGATATGCCCAGCATCTATTTTGACTATAAATGGTACATAGAAGCGCAGAGAGCGGTAGCAACCATTGACTACTTGGGCCGGGCCCTGCAGCCAGAAAATGGGACTGCATGACTCTGATAGAAAATTTCTGCGAGAAGAAGGGGGGCACTGAACACAGTAGCGTATACAAGGTTTTTTAAAATGAGCGCTAACCAAGAACAAAAAAGTGTACCAGTGGTGAAGGCTGTTTAAGAAGTCCCTTCTCTAATCAGCCCCATTTGCTTTGTAGTTGCTCTCCGATAGACTCCAACTGGATTTTTTGTCGCGGCATCCTATCCCGGTTGGCTTTGCCAACCGGCTATCTCTAGCAACAAAGGTGAACCGAGGGGCAAAGAAGGAACTGCATAAAATAAAAGAACTTTAAAAGATCTAAGCGTTGGACCAGCGGATTCGGAGTGTAAGAAAGAGGCCTCCCCAGTTAAAATTTTTCCAGGTCCCTCCGCACCTGAAGGTGGACTTCTCTTCAATTGCTTGTGGTAAAAGTGCTTCCATTCGTCATCATTGCCTTTATGCTTAAAATTCCAATATTTTTAGTTTGGGGAGCTTTTTACCTTCGCTTCAACAGAGTATCCAATTGAACAAAAGGTAGCTCAATAGATAGGGGTCTGGAATGAGTCCGCTAGCAAGCTTCCTCGAAAGAAGCACGAGCGTAACGCTTTGAAGCCCCGCTAACTAAAGGGAATCGAACCACTCCCTTCGTTCTTTTTGGTCTGCTCTTTGATCAACGTCTTTCTCTGGTGATATGCTTTCTTTCGCTGCTTCCGTAGCTTTTCGCGCTTCAGGCGTTTCGGGTTGTTTTCTCTTTCGATGCTTTGAATGAAGGGACCAAAGAGAAGGCTGACTCCTTGCTCAAGTCAGTACCCCGACGGTCATCCCAATGAATTGCCACACACTCATTCAAAGTATGAATGTACCGCTCCTTCTGTACTCGGGGAAATCTTAGACTGAAGATCTGACTCTCATGGTCTTTCAGTTTCAAGAAAGTCAAAGCTCCTTGCTTTGACGGGGATATCTTCTCCTATTGATTCAGTTCCTGCAAACCTCACCTCAAAACATCTCCTTCCCTCAGAAACGGAATAGCGGGCCTAGTTTTTAAGCCGGATAAGCCCTTTAAACTCTTTGTCCACTTCTCTTCCTCAACAGGGCATTCGATGGATGCCTATTCTTCTCCTATTGATCCTTCCTTTCCCTTTCCTTCGTCTAAAAAGGCTCGAGAAGGCCTATCTTTAAGCTAAAAAAAGCAGAGTTCCAGTGGCCCACATAAATGACGGCCCCCAACCCCAGTTTCATCGGTCTTCGGGATATAGAAACCTTATTTCCATTTTTTCAATTCAAAGAAGCCTTAAGGTTAAGGCGACATCTCTTATACAACCTAAGACTAGCATGCAACCCTCAAGGCGAAATGGTTAGCAAGACAGTAAAGCAGTCAAAGTCATCAGTCCCACAGCTTATTTAGATTCCTCGGACATTAAGGAATTGACTGGTAATGCCCCATCTAACAGAATATTCTTCTTCACGAGAACAAGCCCTTCTTGCGGCAACAGCTCCTTCGTCCTAACAGCCTCTTATGGCTAAGAGCCAGATTCTAAACCATGGAAAGCCCGTATAATATCTGTGTCAAAGAGCTTTTTGTTGGGGAATGAAAGTCTCTTCCTTCCCATTCCTTGCTCTTGTTATGCGGCTCGAGAGACCTATCTCTTTAATAAAGCTTCTATATATTATAGGTGAGGGTGCTGAAAAACGTGAGCGCTCCAGTTAGTGTAATGTAGGTGCCAGAAAGAGAAGGGCTCGTTTCTCGTCTTTTCTTTTACTGTGTAAACGGTAAACGAACTGAAAGTCTGAATTGTACTCAACTGGAAGCGTCACATTCGGCCACCCCCGATGTCGATTTTAATAGGTTTCGAAAGTAGTTTTCCGAGGTAGGTTCTATTTTAACCGGCGAGCGATTTGCCTGCTTCTTTCTTTTCTAGGCTATGGTTTACCTGTATCATGCAAATGTCCAACACTTTCTAAGATCATCCTATATGAAAGATGTACGACCTGACCTTTTTCGTAGATAGTCTCAGTGAGAGCTACTGTAGTCTCCCCCGTTTACCTTCTTTTATCGATAGAATCTTCAGAATTCTCCGCAGTACGAGCCTCATACAGAGCCGCGCCCTTGTGATATGATAAGAAGAAAGGGGGCCAGGCCGCCCTCTTTTCCGCACCAACCCTGATTGTAAAATCGGGTGTATAGCTCAGTTGGTAGAGCATTGGGCTTTTAACCTAATGGTCGCAGGTTCAAGTCCTGCTATACCCAAAAAAACCACTCTTGTCTTCGTAAGGATGCATAGTAGCGTTCAAAGATCACTCTTTGGCCTTGAGACTCCCCCCTTTCTCATCAACATTTCGACTTCGCCCTTTAAGTGACAAAGGGGGTGAGCTGCTCCAAGCCGAAAGCGAGAGCGAATCCCGAACTTGCCCACGCTCATCCACCTCAAAAAGCGATCGGAAAGCGAAGCCCTTCCTTCCAATACAAGCCGACGAAGCCCCCCCCATATCTAACCACCGCTCAACCCGATCACATATTGGCACGTTCATGATGCATCATGATCAAAAGGCCGTAAAAAACACCTATGCATCAGTCTATTGTCATGATCACATATTAGCTCGATTTTCTTTTAGGCTTGATTGCCGCCTATTTTTGATTAGGGCAAAGGGCGCTCCCTCCTCCTAACTCCTTCCGCTTCTCCCAGGGGCAGGGACTACGGCTTGACCTTCGGGGAAGAACTCCGTGACCTTATAGTTATAGGGCGCCTAGATAGTGAAAGGTTTGCAACGCTGGAAGCTAAGCAAAGTCACGAAGCTGGCTGACTACGCTCGAGCAGAGCTCAGGTGTACAAGATTATTCTTGTGCCTAGGAAGGTTACAAGTAGTTTATTCAAGTCTATAGTGAGTCCTCTTTGGGATATTGAGGAGGTGTACTCTCTGATATGTGATTTGATCCGAGGGTGCTAAGACTTATTTATGATGGGGCATTCACTTGCGAAAGAGCTAGACTCTCTTTACGAGATAGAGGATCCTGGAAGTGAGGAAAGCTATAAATCCGCGAGGCAATTTCCGGGGGCAGCTAAAGATTCATATATTGTGCTTCGGTCGATAGGCTTTAAAGTTAGATTCTCTTGCGGGGGAATCCCCTTTATAATAATAGTATAGCTATAATCTGATTCCACAGCAGCTGCTCCTGGTACTGCCACGAATTTTCACCATCAAGCAAGAGAAGACCAATTATATGTTTTCCCTTAGATCTCATCCGTAGCTCGGTCAAAGGCCGAGAGGGCTCGGTTCGATGGAAAGCGCACTATATTTATACGCCTCAAATAAAGCAGGGCTAGTGAAAGGGTTTAACAAGTCTCGAAGGTGCTCCAACGAAAGATTCAGTTGGTGTAGCAGCCGCAGCCGCAGGGGAAGGGGTTGACGTAAGTTTCGTACCTGCTACCGCAGCCTCCCTTGCGATTGACCTGTGATCCCTTCCCATTGACACTAGCCCGGAGCGTAGCCCATTCAATTGATACCCGAGCCTGTGCAGCGCTCCCCTTGACCTATAGAGCGAGGTTTCTTGTGATGGAGATATCAGAATAAGAACTTGTTTTGGACTCCTAGCTTAGCTTACCTCACCGAAGGTAAAAAGCCATATGCCCAGAAGCTCTCCCGTTGACCGTACTCCCTCTTTAATGGATAGAGAAAGAGATCCTTCTTTTACCCTTTCCTTGGAGAGTTCTCTTACTTCCTTAACCTTTACGCAAGATATGTCTCTTCCCAATCCCAAGTCTCTTATCTATGATACCCTTTTTTCCTGAACTTCAGGTGCACCTCCGCCGAGGGATAGCGCCCCAATCCCCAAGTCGAGACCAATCGTAGACAGCAATGTTTCCATCTGATCGTAGTTTCCAATTGTGGAGTCCACGGATTCAAGAGGCCGGCTTCCCGGTCAAATGAAGGGTCTTTCCCAGAAGGAGAGTTGAGTAATCCCGGGTTTCGGGACTTTACTTTTCTGGTGGTTCACTGACAGGTAGGGAATCCGAATATCCCACAATGAAAGAGTTCACCGAAATAGGATTTCAAGATATAGTGACTGAGCGTGTACCCCATCTATAAGTTGCTAGTTCGGCTTGTGATGAAAGTATAGTAGTCTAAATAAAGTATAGTACATCGAAGTACGGAAGGATTCCTCTCCAAAACGGGATGATCGAACGAGGGAAGGTAGGAGCGACCTTCAGTCAGAGCGCGTATTACGGCTTTCGTTTGAGCACCTTCGCTTCTTTGTTCAACCTACGTACGGGGGCCTAACGCACTACGAAATATCGGCCTCCGATCACTGTCCCGATGTAGTAGGTCAATTTCATATTAGCCAGTTTCTTCTTTGTTCGAAAAGAGCTACAGTACATTAGCCTTACTATATGGGCGAGCAGGACCCCGATTCGCACCAAGTTTTCTAATATTAGAGTGGCGGGCATGGAGAAAGCTCCTTAATATAAAAGATTGACCCGGGGCTAGACCACTCTACGGAACCCCTTTGGACGACCGCTCTGTGCTTGCCTTCACAGTATAGCCATTGTTGGTGGCTTTCCAGTCTTTGATATGAAAAGGGGCTTCCGGCCAGGACAAATTCCGCCTAAGGCCATGATCGAGTCATGACGAACTGGACTGATGACGCTCTTTCAAGGACCGGCAAAACTCTCTAATGCTGATGATCAAACGTTGCTTCGGATGTGGATGTGTATGAGAAGGAAGCTTCTCACAGATATTGACTCTTAGATAGATACCAGTATAGTATCTTAATGAAAAGTTTCTTGAACTTTTTTTTTATGCACTCATAAAGCGAAGCGAGCGATAGCTTAAGAGAGCAGCGCCATAAAAAGGTGACTGACGCCCCCTTCGCGTGGAAACCGCCTATTAGAGTAAGGGGGATTTCCTGACTGTCCATTGACAAGGGCGGAACTTCTTATTCTCATAAGAAGTGGTTCCTTTATCCGCTAATGTAAATGTATGTCTTGATTATCATGCGATTCTTACATGAATGAAGCTGAGCTAGGGCATTTCTTCTTTCGCTGCTCGCATTAGTATTAGGGGGGGGGAGAGAAAACCTACCTTGCTTGACTCGCTTGTTCGTCCACTTCAGGAAAGGCTCGTTAGAGATTTCTGGTTATGTTTCCGGTCCAGGAAAAGCGGATTACGGTAGGATGAAGTATGCCTCTAAAGTCGCAAGACGCCCTTCTCTTTCCGGGTGCTCATCTCATTTCAAGTATGCTTCGAAAGCTAGAGAAGAGTGCGCCGCATAGGATGCGATCCATGAAAGACCTTATTTTTCATTCATTTGCCGTCTTCGGGAGAAACTCCTTCCAATAAATGGGGCCGATCCTGATCTTCCAAACCCTTACTCCTTTCGGCAGAACTAGTACTTTCATTCGGAACGGGACTTCTAAAGGAAAGGGTCAAAAAAGTAGTCCCGGGGTTCCCATAGGGGCCAGTTACACTCTACCTGATGGACCAATACAATAGGGAGAGAGGGAATACACCAATGGTGATAGACTTGCCATTCACTCGCCACGAACCATAGAAGAAAAGCGAATGGAAGCCTGACTCTATAGGGGGGCAGTTAGAGACGTGTGGGGAATGCTTGCGGGAAAGCACTTCCAACAACTAAACCAAAGGAAAATGCGCCAACCGTCACTCCTCAAAGGTGAAGTCCTTACTATATGGGGCCCATGGTTCTCCAACTGAATAACCATTCCCCCCGCAAGAAAGACAGACATACTAATACAATAGAAGAAGGAACCTTATCTGATTCTATAACAGAAAACAGGAAAAAGCGATATCTCGTAGAAGAAAAAGGAAGCGAATCAAAGAAAGCTAGAAGAATGAAGCTAGTGATTATTCTCAAGGAAGCCATATAGACCGATGGCATGCTAGTTGTCAGTAGTCGTCCGGTAGGAAAGAAAGACCTTCAAGCAAGGGAGCAGGAAGTCTCTTCAAAAGGTAAGCTTAACTCCGCTATAAGACTAGTCACTAGTCTTATTTCTTATTTGCTGGATGAGAAAAACAAATCTTAGGCCTATTGATTCTCTGCAATCGAGGGCCATACATTTTGAAAATAAGATTGGCCAACCTGAAAAAAAGCTAGCTTCAAGCTCTATTGTAGCCTTTTAGTCGTCAGCAGGGAATGATGGAGGTGGAATTCCCCAGTCATTCGTATTTGTATGCTGCTTCTTCTGTTCAAGATTACTTCCCAACCTGGTTCGTCATTCAGATGTGGATTTGGATGCTCCTTCAAAGTTACGCTTCGGATGATCATTTGGATGTTGGACTTTAGGGCCTCAAAGAAGAAGAATATACCTAAGAGGACTACGTACGACGAGGGAAGCGGCGGAAGGGAACGATGAAATTGTACTGAATGTTCTTCCTGCTAGTCCCGATCACTGGATTTTCACTTCATTACTGGTGCTTAGCAGCCCCCCTACTTGAGACTCCAATTCATATTACCATCCTGGCGCCGCTTAGATATGAGAACGACCTGCGCGACCGCCGGATACTCTTAAAAGCCTTTTTGAGACACCTGCGCCCGGCGAACCCTACCGTCTTAGGAGACCGCATGCGCGCGAGGGAACAGGAAATAAAGGACCTCGAGAGGAGGCTACAAATGCTGCTCATTTCGCAGCAGGTTCAGGCCTCCCACATCACATCATTCAAAGGGCGAGCCTAAAGGAGTATCTGGGGCTATAAAAACTCTATCTATACGCAAAGATGACCTATGTAGTTTGTGTAGTTTTAGCTCATAGAACTCAGATGATCTATGTAGTTCGCGTCGACTTACAAGTTGAGAACCTCGTTCTAGTCGATTATGTTAAGCTAAGCTAGCTATTAGAAACGTTCACCTCTTTCTTATATATATAAATATAAGAGAAGCATTCTCTAGCGCACAAAGCACATAGAAGTGGATTGGGGAGAAGGTGGCAACGAGGATGATTTCCACTCCTATTCCCACAACTCAGAAGCCCCATTCACTTTTACAGCGAGATCAGCTAGCAGATATGTTCTCCAAGTCCCTTGGAAGACAGAGACTACAGGACATCTTATCCAACCTTAGCATGATTGAGATATATGCCCGGGGGAGTGTTGGTTGGGTCAAAACCATTAGCAGGGCGGGCAGTCGTCTCACTTACTAGCATGAGAGAAGTATTGGCTACACAATTGATATATAAGGCACTACGTGTCCGGCTAAATGTGTATTTTCCACTTTTGCAGATTGGACTAGGCTACCCGACACTGCTTAGCGAACCTTCCTTCTCGACCTTCCTGATCCGACCTGACCATCCGACTAGCTAGCTGGATCTGGTTGACCAAAGCCCCACTCTTCGATCGGAAAGAGCTTTCGCACGGCTTTCTTCTTCCTTTCTTTTTCAAGTAAAGAAAAGCGAGACATATCGCTAAATTAGCATGTAGCGTCAGGCATGGTTGCGGGTAGAAGTAGAGAAGACATTTGTTTATCTGCATTAATATTGTAACCACTACCTCGCCCTTGTTAGGACGCAGGCTGCCTTTGACCTGCCGAAAGAAACTAAGTGCCATCCGGAGTCCCATACCAATGGGCCGTGTAGGCGAGTTTAATTGTTCCTAGTTGGAGTTCGCTGGACTCCTGGTGGTGGTTTTGGGTTGTTCACCTGGGACATCGACAAGTCAGGATGTCTCGAGATGAGTCCCAAATACTGTAACTAAGTACAAAACCCTCGCAAAGCGATTAGGCAAGCTTAGTTACAGGTTTGGATCCGATCATACCGCATGGTGACTTGGTGCCAACTGAGTTGTCACTTACGGACTTGGCGTCATGTGGTTTTGATACCAACACAACACCGCCGCTTGTGGTTCTCTCTTTGTTGTCCATCCCGCAGGATAACTTGCTGATCACAAGTTATTCTGAGGGGGGTGGGCTCAACAGGGTATGATGGATCCTACCGTAGTCTCGTAGGGGTAGAAGTTCAGTCTTACTACTAGTTCCGTCTGGTCTGTGGTTTCGATCACAGATCAGAACCGACAGACAGAGAACCTATAGTATCACTTGTGAGATTATACCATTTATGGTTAGTTTCACACAGCTGATTATGTTCAGCGGGTTTCAACTGAGACCAATTAATGGCAGGAAGTATTGGAATACTTCCCTCTCTGGGGATTGCTAAGATCGCTAACGATCTCACTATCCTGGGGGATCAATGCAGAGTTAGCACTCAGTTATTGTCCTCTACCCCCCTTACGGTAAATAATGGTCTCTAAGGCTGTTATTGAGAGTATATCGCTTCCGCACAAAAGGCGGTATATTCACGAATCTGTTTCGTGCTGAGCAGACTGCTGTATTAAAGGGTAGTTAATAAGAGAGTATTGGTCACTAAGGTTAGTGATCAACAGTGTGGCTAAGAGGGAAACCTCTAGGTTATGCTGATTAATTTGGATGCTATTTGCGTAGTATTCTTATTAACTCTTATTATCAAAGTGATATTCACCTTTATAGTGAGTATTGTTAGTCTATAATCTTAGTCTGGTGCGGGGTAAGACCCGCGCGTGGATAGACGCTGGATAAAACCAGTGTTCGAATATCTTCCAGAAATAAGACTAAAAGAGTTCGACAGTCAGACCTGGGAAAGGAAATCACATGGCCGGTCTGCGAAGCAAAATCAAGGCCTTCCTCAATTAGGGCATTCGAGAGCAGCCTCTTCTGTAGCAGCGACAAACTCAATAAAAAACCAAAAAGATGCAAGCTCAAAAGTCTGAACAAGGAAAGGCCTTGTCATACTTAGAGCCCATCATTGGACATAGTTTTCGATACGCAGGATAAGAGGGTAAGGCCTGGAAGGAAGGCACCCAACGCATACCTTGTTGTAAAGGAATACGCTGAATATCAGGGACGTATCGATGAAGTAGTGGTATGAAGTTTTGCTTCTGATCACATACAAACGAATACGTCTGATCTATATCTTCTACGGGTTCCGTAACTGATAAGAAGGTCTTCTTCGTTATCTTCTTCGGTATAAGGAAAATCCTATATATCGAAAACAAAGATAAGTAGAACTTGACTAAACTATCAGACCTATCATCACCGACTAACATAAGTCGACGATGATGGGCAGGAATAATCCGAGGATACCCTGATCTTGTGAGAGAGACGAATATGGCCAAGCGCGACGGCGGTTGTTTAATACCTCAATATCTTATCGGAGGCACACTGTTTTAAAAAAAGTGCCATAAACTAACTGCCTGACTTACGCTTTAAGTCATACACCTTTCTAGCAAACAAGTATGCAGCAACGTACCAGTTGAATATTGGTTGGGCAGAATTGAGTGATTCACTGAGATAGAACTTGCTTTACTACCAGCTTTACTAGGAGTTTTTTCCTGGAAGTTGAAACTGTAGCGGACATGGGTTAACGCGCAATCAGCGATAGGCTTGATGGATCATACTACATACGGAGAGCGATGATTGGCCTTCTACTCTTAATGAGTTGATTAGAGCGACATTCCTCATTCAGCGGAAACCTTACCAGGATGTTTTGGTATATGAAATATCTGTGCTGTGGTCCAGCTTCTTTTTTAATCAAAAAACGCCTTCGAAAAGACACTACTAAAAACTAAAGTCAAAAGTCTCGACCTATGGAAAAGCATGGTAGCAGTATTTTGGATCTCCTGCTCGTCCCACCTCATCCGGTTTTTAAATGAACTGCTAAGGCGACTTGCCCAAGGGATTTTTTTCGAACGAACAACACACCATAGGTCTAGCGAAAGGAAAAAGGAGTTTGTCATATATGCCTTTAGTCTTATGCCTGGGCGGATTTTCAATATCCAAATATAAGGTTTTCAATCTTATATCCAGACTAAGAAGTTAATACAGCCTGAACCTCCTATCAGTTGAAAAGACAACTGAAAAGAATGAAAGCCTCTCCCATTCCAACTATACCAAAAGTCTCACTACTAGGTATAAGTCGGAGGTTACTCATATAATCTTAATCGCAATGTTTACAACATTGTTATTCAAATTATTTGAATATACCTGCTCTTGCATCCATACAAATAAGTATGAAGCGCAAAACAAGGGATTGAGGTCATAATAACCAAAAGTTATTAGCAATAGCTGTTTTAACATTATAGTAATTTTGTTAATTACTGTAACATCAAAAGGCAGTTAATTCCTAACAACTATGATTATTAACAAGTGACACAAATATTAAATCGAATTTCAAATAAGGCCACTGACAGTCCACCTGCTACCTAATTATATATTTCTATATAATAAAAGTTACCAATGCAAGGACCCCAACCCATCAACCATCATTGGAAACCATATATGTTATCTTTGATAACATATACTGTAGATTCCAGTCATCTTATATTAAGAATAAAAGAGAAAACTCTAATAATTCTTAATTAATCTTGTCTTTTAACTAAGCAACAAAATTAGTATAAAATAGAAAGAAAAATAGGTGACTATTAAGTCACATTTCATAATATCTACTATTATACTAAAATAAAAGTTGCAAAACAACAACTAAAAAAAACTAGAAACTACAGGTGGGAACCGTATACGATTCTTGGTGTAAAGATCGTATAAAGCTCAAGGGTTTCATCACTAATAATTTTCATAAAAAATGACAGAAGGTCCACTCCTTCTATAATTTCATTATTAATATTATAATGATGAACCCTTCCTCCAAATGAGGGTTACAGGATCTTTTATAGTTATAACCTATAATACATCTTCCATATGAATCCATAAGGAAGTATGACACTATTATTAATAGTGAATAATAGGTTATCAACTATAAAAGAGGTTAGTACCTGCTTGCAAGCAGGCAGGTTACCGTACCAATATTCCTAGTAATCCCATCCAGGCCTAATAAGAGGGCAGAACTTT